TGTTTCATGGGTCCGTAGGCATTATTTATATCTGCCCCGTCCGTCAATCTTTTTGCGCAGCCCGTGCTTACGTGGATCTCTCACAATGTAAAACTGCATTTCAGGGTCTTTAATTTAGTGAATCGGATTCAAAAATACGTGTATCGTATTTTCTTAATAGGTATGATTCGTGCCAATTCGTATACGCTCTCTCTGGTATTTAGTACGTTGAATGACAACAAAGAGATTTTCCAATAACGTAATATTTATGTTCTTTGAGAGATATTGGTTTATCACAAGCTAGCAATCGTGTTTCGGGTAAATTTATGTGGGTCTCGTCTCCTCCGGACCCTGTAAAGCCAAAGGAGCACGTAGTGCCTGTAAAGGCAAAGAAGTCTCCGGACCCTGTAAATCCGTCTCTCGTCTGAGCTTACGCACCTCCGCACCCAGGACTTGGTTATGTCGGACACAACGAAACGACAAAACAGTCCGACAAAACTTTGGGCCGGACGACACCACAAAACCAAAAAACTGTCCGACAAAACCAAGGTTTTGATTGTGTTTCCGGGCACGCAAATGATAATGGGTCAGGTACACAAAACTGTAGGACGATATATATTGATAAGTTCTGATTTATCCGTTAAAATCCTTCATTGGAGTGGTGACACTCCCCATGATTTATTATAATTAAATCCTTATTGCAATCAAAAAAAGGAAAAATACGAATGCGTGAAATATTAATATTTGCAATTTTAAGCTTTAGCGTTTTGAGTTCGAAAAAAATCCTAATATATAATGAAGAAGTTATTGTAGCTTTAAGTTTTGTGTGTTTTGTTATATTTAGTCAACAAACATTTGGTGAAACTATAAAAGCTACTCTTGATGCGAGAAGCGAAGCTCTCCTTTCCGATTTACAGCAATGGATGAGTTATCAAGAAGCTATGTTGTCCGAATTGAAGAAACAGCATGAATTACGTAGTATAAGCTTGCGTTCAAGTACACAAATGATTGGAGAATCATGTATAAATGATATGGTTACGCGCTGTGCGCCGAAGTGCAAACAGACAGTTAAATCTGTGTTATGCCAACAAATAGAACAAAAGTTGAAAACACTGTTAGCTATTCAAGAGCATTCCCGTATCAGTTTACAGGAGAAGATAGTAACTTGTTTTCGCGAAACAGTTTGTGACGAATTTCGCTTTTCCAAATTGCGGAAACATCAGTCAGAACTAGTTCAACAAAGCATGGTATTATTGAAAGATGGGGTTCCGAAATGAACAATTTTGCACAAAGATGGCTGTTTTCCACGAACCACAAGTGCGACGCTATGCATGCTATAATCGCTGGGTCAAACCGCGCCGGGACGACTGGTGCTAAACCTCACGCAACTCAGCCGAAAGTTAGTAGGAGAGTGATGTCCTGCGTTGGGGTAGACGGTCTGGTAAGTCTAGGGAAACGAATACTAACGATGCGCCCTCCGTTTCTGTGGAGCGTAGGCGGTTTCCTGCCTACGGCTTACGAGTGCCGTTCTCATCCGAATATCTTACTTTGTGGGGGAAAAGGAGCGTCCCTGAGAACCGGAACGAAACGCTCGTACTGCGGTGATGCTACAAGCTCACCTGATGCGCTAGGTAGGACAAGCCATTCCGCGCGATTTAGGCATGACGGCGGCGAGGGTGGGGCTGGGTCACGCCCCAGGATGAGTTGTAAACCCCATGCCAATGGCGGACGGAATAGTGACTCAACTGAGAACCGGTCGGGTAATGAACCCCCTGCTGTAACCGTCCATATGGACGGTGGTGGTTGGAGGCGGAAACTCGAAACTCTCGAACGAAACGAAAAATCCGGGAAATTTGGAAACATCTACTCCATATGCACGGACCCGAACTTATTGATTGCGGCCTATGAACAGATTAAGTCCCACACAGGTAACATGATACCGCCGGAGGGGGTCCAGGAAAGGGAAAACCTCTTTCTTCGTCGAGCGGAAAGTCTAGATCGGGCGTGGTTCGAAAGAACCGCCGAATTACTTCGAAGCGAACAGTTTCGCTTCAAACCCGCACGTAGGATACCCACGCCTAACAAGCCCAGGGAATTCAGACCTTTCACTATCGGGAGCGACGAGATCGTTCAGCAAGCCATGAAAATAGTCATGGAACATATATACGAACCTAGATTCCTGGACATCTCCCACGGGTTCCGTCCCGGAAGGGGATGTCACTCGGGGTTAGAACAAATTTGCCTGAAATGGACAGGGGCGTCGTGGTTCCTTGAATTTGGCATAAAAAGGTGCTTCGATTCCATGGATCGACACAAGCTGGTCTTCATCTTACAAAAGGATATAGAAGATCAGAGGTGGATGGATCTCGTGCATAAACTGTTCACCGCGGGACTTGTTGGCGGCGGTCCCCTTCAAGGATCAGTCCTCTCCCGTTGGTCGTCGAGTAATCCCCCTTGGGGCCTCGCCCCTCTACTTTGTAATATTTACTCGCACGAATTGGACCAAGAAGTGGCCAAGATGGCTAATGAACTCTCACGAAGCCGCAAGCGAAGAGTCGACGAAAGGACCACGGCGGCTACGAGGAGGACGCCCAGAACGAAGGCGTTCAGAGCGCTGACCCCGCCGCAGGCGGAAAGGGCCCGCACCTGGGGACTGTCCCCGACTGATTGGAAGGACCCCAACTACGCACGCGCATTTTACGTTCGATATGCGGGCAATTTCCTCCTAGGTATTGCCGGACCCAAGGAACTGGTGGTCACGGTCAAGAATAGGATTGTGCAGTTCGTTAATTCGAAGCTGCACCTGGAACTCGCCGGAGGTTCTATATCCCACATAAGCGCCGAAAGCGCGAAATTTATGGGAATGGAGATAAAGGTTGTGCCCTCACTTCGAAGGAGATTCGGCAAGGCCATGGAGAAGCGACGCAGGGTTAGGAACCGTATATCTACCCTAAGAGTACAAAAACGCAAACGCCAAGACTCCTTGGTCCACGATGCCTTGGTTAGGGCGCTGGGTAAATTGTCGAGGAAGCATAACTCGGGGCTGACAAAACGTCCTCCTAAATACCCGGAAATGGCGGAGTTAGCTAAAGCCTTGTTAAGAGAAATGCAAGCCGATAACGATCTAGTAACCGACATTCGGGACTCGCAGAAAAACTTCCACTTGGCTTTAGCGAGCAGGCTAGACTTTGCCCCGGATGAGGCGCGGGAAGCAATGGATAACCTCGAGAGGAAACTCGACAAGTGGTGCGATGAGTGTAAAGTCCGAACCCCTTTTGATAAAGAGAGGGGGAAGGCTCGACGAGAGCGCGTGGGAAGATACGAGGCGCTATCCCTGCAAATTTTGGCCCCATTAAAGGAGATAAGGAAAAGGCTCAAATCGCGGGGCCTTATTACGGGGAATAACAAACCTCGTTGTGTGGTTAGATTGATTCAACTCAACGACGAAGACATTGTGCTTTGGTTTAACTCCGTAGCCCGAGACCTATTGAGTTACTATCGTTGCTGTGCCAATTTCTACAAGGTACGAGACTACGTGGATTATTTTTTACGCTGGTCCTTGATACACACAATGGCCGGGAAGCATAAGGCATCGGCGACGGAGCTCATCGGGGCATTATCGATAGATATGGTCATAAAGGATGACGAGGGGAAAAAAACAATAAGCTTTCTAAGCTCCAACGAAATTCGACGGATGGGAAGAATGTTCTTGAGGGGCATCCAATGCGGCTCTGATATGCGGACTCTGGACCGTATTTACGCCGCCACGGGGGGTCCCGTGCATTGCGGTGCTCCGTGGACGTGGCGCGCTCCGATAAGGTGTAAATGCACCATGTGCGCAAGAGGCACCTGGATGCGGGGTAACAGTAGTGACCAAAAAGAGGGTTACGGTAATGTAAGCGTTCGAGGTTGCCATCAATAGAAAGCAAATACCTTCGTGTACGGATCATCACGATGAATTGCACAAGAGGTAATTGTAGTTTGGGGAACTGGATCGGGAGGAGTAGGCCCCATAAAATTCCAGGTGCATACGTCCAATCGAGAGTAGGCTCTTGGAGAGCCGTGTGATGGAATACTATCAAGCACGGTTCCACGAGAAGGGCTAATCCTTTACTCGACAGATATAGGTACTCTATATTTAATTTTCGGTGCCATTGCTGGAGTAATGGGTACATGCTTTTCAGTACTAATTCGTATGGAATTAGCACAACCCGGCAATCAAATTCTTGATGGAAATCATCAACTTTATAATGGTGCGCCCGGATATACATCGTCCGACAAGAAGAGCTATCCACTCTTCTCTGTGCCATCCAGGCTAGCTAACAAGCTAGGGCACAGGCTCAACTTGCAGAGGCGCCATAGTAATATGGCTTACTCGGGAGCAGCAAGTCCAAATCGGGGAACGGCTGGGCTGCCACCGCTAGGACGCCCCGAGAGAGCAGAAGGTACGGCCAGGATAACTGACTTGACACGCAATGCTCGTATTACAGTAGACCTCTTGTCTCAAGCAGCACATTATGGCAAGAGCACGATGAGTAAGCCTCTACGGAGGTCGGAACTGTGCACAATACATTGTGTGTGCACAGTCCCTGGAATAATGTGGGGCACTCTACACAGATACCAGCTGAGTAATCAGCTAATTGCGCAAGGGCCTAACCCTTCAGGATCTAAGATCTTTCTCGGCTTTACGAAGAAAGGATCGAAGTGTCTTCCGGACACGAATGACAAGGACTATGTAGGAGCCGGGGAAATAACCCGCCCTAATCGGGGCGGGGTTCGGAGGGCCCGTAATAGCTTCGGATTTTTGCAATCCAGCCTGGCAGTTAAGGAGCCTAGCTCTCGATCGTACTGTTCTATCCCGGAGGTCTCGGATAACGAAACATCGTCTCGTTCCAACGGCTCCGCCGGCTCAGCCCCCAAAGCTGACTGGTCCGACCGTGTCCGTATGTCCGTTTCGGAACAGATTCAAGCTTATTTAGGCCCGGACAATAGATACAATGGGCTTATTCATGTCATATCAGACCCTACATTTTTGGCCTTGTGCTATGAATCCATCCGAGGTAAGCCAGGGACCCCCGGGTCTAATGCGAAAACTTTGGATGGTCCAGAATGGTTTGTACAAGTGGGTGATAAACTTAAGAAGGGCCTGTTTGAGTTCTCGCCCGCGCGAGGAATTACAAAGCCCGGCAGGAGGGAGAAGCGGCCCTTAGGCATCAACGGCCGCCCTGTCAAACAAAAAAAGTGCTACGGGGAAAAGATCGTACAAAAGGCCTTACAGCTTGTGCTTGAGGCCATCTATGAACCTATTTTTCTAGATTGCTCGCATGGATTTCGTCCCCACCGAAGCTGTCACACAGCATTAAAGAGGCTCTGCTTAGAAGGAGGTCACTATCCCTGGGTTGTGAAGGGAAACATTCGAAAGTTTTTTGATTCGACACCTCATAAAGCGATCCTTCACAAAATTTCGCAAAAGGTAAAGTGTCATCGTACGCTCGAATTACTCCAAAGGGCTCTCCGCGCGGCGGGTTACAAGGATCCTACTTCCGGTCAGGTCATAGGTTTAGACGAAGGCACTTCGCAGGGCTCGGTGCTGAGTCCGCTACTCCGCAACATCATACTACATCACCTCGACGAATTCGTGATGAAACTTCGTGATAGATTTAACAAGGGCAAAAGTAGAAGACTTAACCCAGAGTACAGGCTATTAACTCGTCGTATGAATGCGAACAGACGGGATAGATTGATTCAGCGCGGATTAATCCCGTCGAAAGATCCCTTGGACCCTTACTTTCGAAGAATTTTCTATGTACGATATGCCGATGACTTTGTCATTTTAGTAAGCGGAACTCGGTTAGAAACTTTCGCGATTCAAGCGTCGTTACAAAACTTTCTGCACCGGAGTCTTGGGTTAGAGCTTAGTTTGGATAAAACCATGGTCTCACACCTTGCAAACAAGGGATTCCATTTCTTAGGTGCATACTGCAAACGCACCCGATCTAGTCATCGGATCCTCCATGTGCGCACGGTAAGAGGCAAGACGATTAAGCAGCGTTCAACAGAACGTCTTCGGGTTTGTGCCCCCATTACGAAACTTTTTTACAAGTTAAAAGAAAAAGGTTTTGTAAAACGGAATGAAATGGGGAAACATGTACCCACGGCGAGGAGTAATCTAACCCCATGGGCTCATGCAGACATTTTGGAATTCTACAATCAGAAAGTTCGGGGAACCCTGAATTACTACTCGTTCGCGTCGAATCGCAGTAGTCTTAATCAGATTGTACATGTGTTGCATATGTCCTGTGCCCTGACCCTCGCTTCAAAATACAAACCGAAGACAGCTAGTAAGACTTTTAACCGCTTTGGTAAGTGCCTTGCCTGTCCTGCTACGGGTATGAGTCTATTTCGACCAGGTGCGTACGAAGCCATACACCTATACAATTCCGGTCCGATTGCCCGGGCTGAGCAGGTTATTGATATTAGCTGGAGGTCGACCCGAGCCGCTCTTTTTAGAACATGTGCTCTTTGCGGATCAACGAAAGTCGGGACGCATCATATCCGTTATGTCAAAGACGTTAAGGCCAGGTTCCGATACGTCACTTCCGCTTATTCCGAGGGCGCCTTGAAACGAAAGCAGATCCCCCTCTGTTCTCACCATCACAGTGCGTATAACAACGGCCAGTTATCTGAGTCGGAAATGTTAGCACTGTCTCTGTACACGATCCATGGAGAGATGTTCAATTGTAAGATTGAAAGTTCATAGCAATAAGTGGAGACCGGAGTTGCGAGCCGTTTGAGGTGAAAGCCTCACGTACGGTTCTGGGGGCAGCTGTGTCGGAAGACCCGACTGACCCCCTACTGTTAATAACAGCTCACGCTTTTTTAATGATCTTCTTTATGGTTATGCCGGCGATGATAGGTGGTTTTGGTAATTGGTTCGTTCCCATTCTTATAGGAAGTCCGGATATGGCATTCCCTAGATTAAATAATATTTCATTTTGGCTTTTGCCACCGTCATTGTTACTTCTTCTAAGCTCAGCCTTAGTAGAGGTGGGTTGCTAAAGCCGCAGCCCACCCCAAAAACTTCACTATATGCTGGAAATCCTCCGGACAATCAGCAGGGAAGTAGAAAATACCCCCTCAGAGACTATACGTGAAGCGAGCTTCCAGCTTAAAGAAATAGTCCAAGAAACTCCTCCAGAAGAGTCTAGTTCGGGCAAATATCAGGCACCAGGCGATAAGCTTGATGCTTATTTGGCTGGTTCAATGGGATGGTTCTCTAATAACTCCTGAAAGCTATAGGGGCTGTGGGGATCGGTATCCCAACGTAAAGATTGTGTTCCGTTGTGAAGACGAGCCGCCTTTCGTTCCAAAGCTTCGCGCAAGGGGTGTTATACGATGTTAACCATTTAGGCGGATGGATCGGGTGCACAATATGCCTGCAGTATTCGGAATAGTCACCCGCATCAACGGCAAGAGGCGCACCCCATTGAAGCGCTTCACCGTATGATTGAACGGTTACTCCGCGACCTAGAGATCGATAAACAGCGCCCCATCTTGTCCAATGGTTGGTTTTCGAGGATGTTCGAGGCGGATGGCCACTACTTCGCTGTTCAATACGACATCAGTGAAGAAAAAGCTGTTGCATTCACATGCATATACGGTTTTGTCCCACGCAAAGTGCGAAAGGCGTATCAGATCTCGCTTTGTTGCAACATGTTATGACAACCATTGCTTGGGCAATGCGCTGCACCATCCCGGAGTTTGAAACCCGTGAGTAGGGGGGAGAGCGGGTTTTCCGTGTTTATGGCACTAGCCTGGAATCAAGAAACCTGTTAGATACTTATTTTCCGAGGTTTCCCCAAATATCTCGACTTCCGTGATTGGTCACGCGTTTGCTTTTTGCATAGAAGCAAACTTCACAAGAGCGCGTCGGGTACCCAAAAAAGAATAGCTTTGAAAGCTACTATGACTACTGGTCGAAAAGATTTTAGCTTTCCAAATATGTACTGGCTAAATGCCGATTAGACTCTTACATGAGGAGCTTCCATGTGCGGTTCGGGGTGGACGGTCAAAAAAGAGGCCGTACCCTGTGGAGACATAGGGAACAATATTTCTGCTCGATGCGGGAACATCCTCACTACAGAGAAAAGTGCTCAGTCAGGCCGCAGGCCTTTTCGATTAAGACCAAAAGCAAAAACCTTTTCTACAAGGAGACAACCCGCCTGGGGTCCCCCCATCAGAGACTCAACGCAGAATATCTATCATTTTGCAGATGGCTTGTTGGTATGACAGACGGAGATGGCTGCTTCAGCATTGTGCTTCGAAACGGCAAGTACAACCTCAACTTCTCCATTGCTCAAGGCAAGTACAATCTACGGATCTTGTATTACATCAAGGAGATACTTGGTGTAGGGTCCGTTAATGTGCATAAGACCATAGGAGTATATCGGATCCGGGATAAAGGGGAGCTAGCAGATATAATATATCCTATCTTTGATCAATACCCATGCCTAACGAGCAAGCAATTCCATTACCAGAGGCTTCGTCAAGCTCATCGGATCTTGGAAGATCCAAAGTTATTGACAGAGCACAAGTATTCCATTTGTGAGCAATTGCGGAGTGCTACTCTTCCGGAGACATATGTCAATCCCGTTTGGACGGCAAATATGGCTGTTCACATCGATTGGCTTACTGGCTTTATCGAGGCAGAAGGGGCCTTCTCCTTGTATAATAGAGACGGCAAACAACGGATCTCTATCGTGTTTGGCTTAACTCAAAAGTTAGACAGGCTTTTATTGGAGGCTATAAGACGTAGGCTACACATACCTACTCAGATCATCGAAAGGCCACACTTCTATCGATTAGAGACTACTCACAGTAGGGCTGTGCTTGGCATAAGCCAACTCTTCCAAGGCCGATTCAAGGGTATGAAATCATTGGAGCTGAAGCTCTGGTCGAGAGCCGTCTACTACAAGAAGGATCGAGAAAAGCTCGAGCAGATCCGAAGTATTCTCCAAAGGCTTCGTGGCAAGGTGATAGATAAAGGTATAGTCCGATCCATATAGAGATATATGGCGTATAACGTTAAGCAATCACAACGCTGAGGTTATCCAACACATATGCTATCCACCCTTAAGTGGTATAACCAGTCATTCCGGAGGATCTGTTGATTTAGCAATTTTTAGCCTTCATTTATCAGGTGTTTCCTCTATTTTAGGTTCTATTAATTTTATAACAAGTGCGCCGTGCGAGGCTCGTTTTCGGTTAGGAATAATAACCATATTCCTGCGCGCATGTCTGACTTCCATAGGGAAATACGTGCAGCAGGCCAATGCGGCTTCTTGGGCTAATAATCCATCATGTTTGCGAGCAGTTGGTCGAAGGGGACGCCAAAGGGGACTGCCCTTCTTGGTGGTGTCTCTTAGCTGGGGTGGTCAAAGTCAGGTTAACCAACTTGATACGCACTCACTGCCTGAGAAGGGGCTACATATCCCAAGCAGAATACGTCGGTATGTGTGTGGCGGAGTAACCCAGGGATCCAGCTGGGCCAAAGCTTTGACCGATGCTGTTAGCGGTCGGGGCTGTCGGACAGTCACAAGTAATTCCAGCATAGGAACTGACTTGAGCAATCAAGCAAGTGCGCAAGGACCTTACACCACTAGGTGCCCTGAGGTCGGGGCGAAAACACGAAAATAGAGCAACCACGGGAAGTAACCGCTTCACATCGTCCAACAGACGATGCGCGGGCTCAGAGGTCCCGTAGTAGTGAGGGGAGGGGAAGCCAACCCAGCCAGGCCACGAAGGCGACTAGTCAGAACACGATCCATAGTTCTTCAAATGTCTCGGGCAAATCCTCTCGTCAGCCTACCCAGAAGAATTGTTGGCAGAGCGACGCCAGTACATATGCTAAGAAAGTGGTGAACAATTGTAAAGCTAACCAGGGACGCTATAATGGACTTATAAGAATTATACCGGATCCAATGTTTCTGGTTCACTGCTATGAGAGTATCAAAGGTAGGATTGGCAATATGACTCCATGATCAGATGGTCCAACCTTAGATGGGCTAGACTGGAATTCGTCCGTACAACTGGCAGAACGTATAAGCAAGGGTCAGATCCAAAATTAACCTGCCCGAAGAGTACTTATACCTAAGCCCGCTAAAAGAGAGGCGGGTTCGAAGGGCGTCCGGACTTTTTTTGTCAGACAGGGCGGACACCACAAAACCAAAATACTGTCCGACAAGGCCCCGCCGGGACTGTCAGACAAGGAGGAAAAACTCGCAGAAGAAAAGAACGAAACTGACGCACCAGACCTTAGGGAGAGGCACGTAGTGCTCGACCAACGGGAGATGTTATCGCCTCTCCGAGAGAAAAAAGGATAGTGCAGCACTCCATTTAGTCTTGGGAGCGGGAAGAACGATTTATAGACAGCTCCCACGGATTCAGACCGGGTAGATCATGTCACTCTGCCCTCCGTTTTATCCATTTGATAGGCAGTCACCATTCATGGGTTATTCGAGGGGATATATCTAACGGCTTCAATAAGATACCGTACTCCACCATCATGAAAAGGCTGAGGGCCTTGCTGAAATGTCAACGGACCCTAGAACTGGTTATGAAAACCCACCCTGAAAGCAGCTTACATCGGGCTAGGAAAAGGTCATCCATTCGGGTACTCGTAGTGTTTTGAGTCCACTCCTATGTCACATAGTTTTGCCCGAACTGGATCAATTCATGCTCAGTATGTAAAACAGATTCGAGAAAGGGATTAATAGACGTGAATACAGGTTCTTCCGTAGGAAAAGAAAATATTCTAATAATCCAGCGGTTCGAAAAGCTATGCTGATGGAAATGGGAATAAATCCTAAATATGATGTGATTGATCCTAATTTCCGACGATTTAGTTACGTAACCCATCTATTATAGAGATAGACTTGATACAATAAACTCAGCAATTTAAGTTTTCTGAGGGAGAGCCGTATGACGATAAATTGTCACGTATGGTTCGGAGGGCAGCATCGACTGACCCTATCTATCTTCAATATGAGGGGCCCCGGATTGACCATGCATAGATTACCTCTATTTGTGTGGTCTGTTTTAGTCACAGCTTTCCTACTTTTATTATCCCTTCCAGTATTGGCAGGTGTATTTGCGCCTGATGAGGTAGCGATGCCTTGGTCGAATTTGACTATATGCTGGAAACTCCGCAAGGACAATCAGCAGGGAACGAACCATGACGGTTCCCCCTCAGAGACTATACGCCAAACATCTCTGGCCAAAACCCCTTTCGTGCCTTTGCCACCCAAACATTAGTTTGGTGCCGGCCGGCTTTATTAGGATGGCTGCATGGTCATACTTTATGCAAATCGAACCCCTCGTGGTCAGAGACGATACCCTTCCAGTCAAATCAGTTTTCAAGACAAACCCTGGGGGGGCCCTGTATGACATTGTCCGGGCCGAATCGCTGCGTGCGCTTCTAGGCTCGGGCTCGATCCAGACCGAAACAAAAAACGGCGCTTTCGTGCTCTTTATCAATGCGTTAGATGGTATACGAGTTATTCATGAAATCAATGGCTTTATGCGTACTTCCAAGCACGAAACACTTCACAGATTGATGGATTGGTTGCACGCATATGACACAACACTATATTTCATGCCGCAGGATCGAGTGCTTTGTTTTCCAATGCTTGGCTCTGCGGTTCCGCCGGATGATGGTAGCTTTCAGGTTCGAACCACCATCGGCGCGTTACCATTTCGTTTGAGCTAGAATGGAGTCGGCTGCAAAAACAAACGAAAAGAGATACTAGACCGACGCTTGAGCAAATTGGGGCACAAGTGATACTTGAGTGCTTAGGAAAATTGGCGTAGTCGCACATGCAGCGTGGCAGGCAATGCCCATGTGGTTGCTGATGCGGGCAGCGGATTGGCGTGACCGGCGATGCATCTATGGCATGATCTTACACAAAGCACATCTGACCAATGCGGGGTTTGTTGAGACTGCGCGCATCAAAGCAGGTATGAATAGAAAGAGATGAAGATATAGTCCAAAACCACGCCGGGCATTAAGAGAAAATATTAGTTTCCGGTGTAAGCACTTTTTTTGTCAGACAGGGCGGACACCACAAAACCAAAATACTGTCCGAGGCCCGGTACTGTCAGACAAGAAGGGTAGGAAAAAAAGACTGAAAAGAAAAAAACAGACAAAAAAAAGGCAATTACCATGTTATTAACTGATAGAAACTTTAATACAACCTTTTTTGATCCTGCCGGTGGCGGGGATCCCATTTTATACCAGCATCTTTTCTGGTTCTTCGGTCAAAAAATAACCACGGGATGGCCGCATTTGGGAGCAATCCCAAATTGAATAGTGCCGCTATTTGCTGGAAAGGCTAAATGCCATTAAGTACTCGGTTCATAAGTGCGCAAAAAAATCTATTTTTTTACGCCCGAACCTGTGAAAAGCTTATATATAGATCTGAATTGGATTTTCAGTTCTATAGGCAATGCACAATCAGCAGGAAACTTCAAAAAAGAAGGAAAATGTAAATGAATGAAACAAATATTTTGACTTTACAAACAGGTGAAGGATCCTCAGAGACTACACGCAGCGCATCTCCCATTGAAACAAGAAATGATGAGTATAAATTTTGAAATTGCTTAGCTGGGCCATTTCAAAGGCTGGATATATAAGCTGTGAAGTAACAATGCATACGAAAGAAGTACAAACCCTGTACTTTTTCAAACAAAAATTAGGGCGTTTAAAAAAAAGAATATTTATTCGGTCCATTGGATTGGAGATCCCTCCAGCAGCTTTCGTTGAAAATTGCATAATAGATCGGCTATAGAAAGATTGGTTGATTTGGTGAATGGAAGAATAAGAACAATAAGCAAGCAAAAACAAATGCGAAGAGTCTGTTATGCTATGATAATATAATTTATTAAACTAAAACCTCTAACGGTAGAGAACGCTTGGGTTTCAGGATTTGGAGATGGCCGTTTTAACATTAACCGAATAAACTTCCAACCTAGTTTGTTGGGTCTGGGTCAGAAAGATAAAAAGATACTGAAAGATATAGCCACAATCTGGGGTGGATCTATCTATTATGATAAAAGCCGGGATGGACGGGTTTTGTGGTATTCAGGTATGACTCAGCCAGAGCTAATGATGTCTTATTCATACGTTCATCCATTACGCAACCCTTATAAGAGAGCTAAATCGAAAGGGCCGGGGCATTGTCAGGCAAAAAAAGGATTCGAGCGTTCTTTCAGATATCTGGAGAGAGGTGATCATCTAGATCCAGCTAAACAAAACAAATTGTTTCATTTTATTAAATTGTTTCAATCGATTGGAGATGAAGATATAGTCCATTAGCATCCTGAGGTTTATATTCTAATTCTGCCAGGATTTGGTATCATTAGTCATATCGTCTCTACCTTTTCAAGAAAACCCGTATTCGGTTATCTAGGCATGGTGTACGCCATGATCAGTATTGGAGTTCTTGGATTTATTGTATGGGCTCATCACATGTTTACTGTAGGGTTAGACGTTGATACACGTGCTTACTTCACCGCGGCTACCATGATTATAGCCGTGCCTACTGGAATAAAGATTTTTAGTTGGATTGCAACCATGTGGGGGGGATCAATACAATACAAAACACCCATGTTATTCGCTGTAGGGTTCATATTTTTGTTCACGGTAGGGGGGCTTACTGGAATAGTATCGGCCAATTCTGGGCTAGATATTGCTCTACATGATAAACTATTATGCACTATTATCGCTTTCTTCGAACCTTGCCCTAAGCGGAATGTCAATTATACAGAAGCTATGAAACAATTTTTTGTAGGTCTTATTGACGGTGACGGCTCAATTCAAGTTAATCATTGGAGAGAGACAATATTACAATTTAGGATTATTATTAAATTGAAATATACAGGAGGCAACCATCTTATGTTAAAGCAACTATCAAAAGTTCTAAATATAGGTCAGATATATATCCAAAAAAAATATGTTCTTTTACAAATTGATCACAAAACTGAAATAGAGGTAGTTTTAGGTATATTAACAGATTATCCTTTAGTAACTACTAATGCTTATACTCGTTATTTATTTCCGCGATTCTGCTTTCTAAATAGAATTTCCTTAAAAGAGTATAAGTTTATGAAGCATTTCTTAGAACCTGTATTTAGAAAGTTGACTCCATTAGAGTTAACTAACCTATCTTATTTCGATAATTGGTTCGTAGGATTTACAACTGCTGAAGGTTGTTCCTGTATTAGATTGAATGGTTCACATTCATTCAGTATATCTCAAGCTTCCGATCATTATATTCTGGAGGGTGTAAAAACCAAATTCAGTCTACCTAATCAAGTTAGATTAATCGCTGTTAAAAATGGGAAACCTATCTATTTAATAGGGACCCATAATCGTAATTCTTTAGCAAGAGTTATAGACTTCTTTAGTCGTAATGACATTATTAGTTTAGGTGGAGAGAAGTTGTTCCAATTTCATAAATTCATATCGGCTTTTTATAAAAACAAAAAGGGGCTTTAGCCCGTGCAAAAGTGTCATGGCTAAATTTGGCTGTATGCGGGAAATTCCTAAAGACTTGAGTACTAGAGGCCTTTCACTTCATTCGCAAGCGAATAAAGGTCGAGAGAAGAAGCAAGCAAAAAAAATAGATTTTTTTGCGCTCCGGCGCCGAAGGCGCCCAGAAAACGTAAACCCGTAAATAGTAAAGCCCTTTACTCCGGGCCGCCTATCGGCTGCTGGCCTCCGGGCCTATAACCTATCGGGGCTGCGGGCGATAAACTGTTAAGTTTATGCGCTACGCGCGTAGCGCTGGCCAAATATCGCGCGCGGAGATCTACAAGCCATTTATGGTCTTCGGCCGCCCTTCCTACGCGCGAAACGTTACGGCCCCGTAAATCGTCAAGCCGTTTCCGCCCGTAGGAAGGGGGACTGTCCGACAGAGGAGGGGGAAATAACCAGACAAAAAAAGGGCAGATACTGTGAAGTTTCTGGCTTTACGTTTTCCGGGCAGCCTTAGCTGCGGCCTTCCCAGGGCTTCAGTAATAATCTTAAGTATGACGTAGATCTAAAATCTACTGAAATGGACAATCCGCCGGAAACCAAACTCAAAAAAAAGGGCCGTAGGGCGTGAGACTGTCCGACAGGTCGGGGGGGGGCACTGTCAGACAAAAAAAGGGCGGACGTTACGGAAATTTACGATTTCCGGGCTTTACCCGAGACCAACGAGAGAGGCCGCCCCTCGGGCCCTTACAAGCCAAAGACCTTCGGACCCGGGCCTACGGCCTTTGCGCTTTATGGGGAGTAGGATTCTCAGAGACTATAGGCCAAACGCATCTGTTGGTCAATGGTGGGATCGACGGAGCGATGATATAGTCCAAGTGGATATGAAAATATCTAGGTAAAGTTGACTTATTATGTGGTTGCACATTTCCATTACGTTCTTTCTATGGGAGCCGTTTTTGCTTCATTTGCGGGATTCTATTACTGGATAGGTAAAATAACTGGTCCTCAATACCCAGAGACTTTAGGTCAAATTCATTTTTGGATTACTTTCTTTGGTGTGAATCTGACTTTCTTTCCTATGCATTTCCTAGGTCAATATTAGGCCCACTTCCAAAGTAAAATTTGGAGTGAAACATCACTATACGCTGGAAATTCCTTAGAGCCCTTGGTACTCACTTCGAGCAGTAACCATCTCAGGGATTGGACAATCAGCAGGAAACCAAAGTCTAATCTCAACGCCGACGAATAAGATCCTCAGAGACTACACGTGATGCCCCCATACAATTAGGGTGAAGAGATAGTCCGGCCTCGTTAGAAATATCAAGGATATTCCTTATTTATCATTGGACTAGTTTGCCTTTTAAGGCAGAAAAGAAGAATTAGTAGTAGACTCTTGAAATGGTAACTCGCTGCTAATAGGATATACTATTCGGGATAACCTTAACTCGATCGTAAATTATATTCGAGAGTCCCTATAATTATCCGATGTTAAACCGAAAAAGATTTGAAACTGGCGATCAGTCCGCCGGGTCTAATGGTAATTCAGAAGAGCCAAAAGGCTCTGGAAATAATTCTATCGTTAATTCTGACGGACTAATTACAGTCAAATTAGATCATAAATTCTCGATTAATCACCCATTAATTATTGATAATTTACCGGGGAAACCACTTACTTTCAATATATGATAACGCTTGGTTAAATGGAGAGCAAATCGTTTCTGATTATCTAACGGAAACTGGAATCTATCTTTGGCATAATTCAGTTAATGGGAAACAATATGTAGGTAGTGGTTATAAATTAAGCGATAGACTTGCTGAATACTATAACCCTTCTAAATTATCTGATAACAGATATATTTATAATTCCATTTGGAAATATGGTCATGACAATTTTAGTTATTATTGAGTCGGTTCAACAGGTACTATTACTGAAAAGGATTATTTAGCTCGAGAACAGTACTATTTCGATCTTTATGAACCAGTTCTTAATACCAATGAAAGAACTGATTCAACATTGGGATTTAAACACACTGAAACGTCTGAAAGACTAATTCCAGATGAAGTTTACAAAATAAAAATATTTAGTCACAATCCATTAACATTTGAGAAATAAGGAAAAAACCGCTTGCAGGTATGCCACGTCGCATTCCTGATTATCCAGATGCTTACGCTGGATGGAATGCCGTTAGTAGTTTTGGCTCATACGTTTCTGTAGTAGGGATTTTTCGTTTCTTTGTAGTGGTTTTTCTTACTTTAACTAGTGAAAACAAGTGTGCTCCAAGTCCTTGGGCTGTTGAACAGAATTCAACGACACTTGAATGGATGGTCCCAAGCCCTCCGGCATTTCATACTTTTGAAGAACTTCCAGCTATCAAGGAAAGCATTTAGACGTCTCAGCAATTTGTGCAACTTAAGCACCGATCCGCTCCGCCCTATACAGACCTAGTCCTTATAGGGCGGAGCCCGCCCCGAAAGTTCTAGACTTGACCGAGCCGCCAGGCCGGGGCTGCTGGCACCTACCCCCCCCCCCTTCCTGTATTTGGCATTCCTTCGAGTTCTATTTGTATATTTGATGACAATGTCATATTTTCTGTATCTATTACATCTTTATCTTTGAAAACTCGGGTGAACCGTCCCAAAGGCGCGTAGCGGAAGGTATACGGGCATGGATTGGAAGAAGAGTTTTCAGTTACTAAGGCAGGGAAAGCTGGGGGGGGATATTTATAGAAGGAGTACGAATAAGGGATGATGTATATACTCGAGATATATTGTTTAGCTAAACTTCTTCGAAGGTGAGGAGGTGCTCGACGAGGACTATCTGCTTCGCAAATCTTAAAAAACGTCTTCACACACACATATAAAAATACCTACGATGACGTTTTTGTCTGAGGTGCGTAGTAGTTCCCTGACTTAGACAGTATGCTCTGTCATTATCGGGTTTGCTAATTCGACTAACCGAACTGCCGGATAGCAAAGCGCATAAGCGGCCTATGTACTATAGTGTTACCCATCATGGCCTTGCCTTCGGCTCCTCACCGGGCCGCGGTCAACAAGCAGCAGGCCAGGCAGTCGGAAATCGGCGCGGGCCCTTGAAAGAACCGAAAAGGGCACCAGACTATCCCAGAGCAAGGGCAAGGGGCCTCAGCCTGTTGCACTTGCCAAAATAGGGAATCGAAATCATCGGATTAATCATATATAAGGAATCTAAATATACTACATATATTGGGTTGTATCGCGAGTTTTTTGGATCAAAAATAAAAATTGGTTTATAAATTTACCAGCTCAATCTTATCCAAAGCACCTGGAGCTGCTGAAAAAGAAAATATTGGGATTTGTCAAACATAATAGTAGTCATAAGCCCCGGAGGGATGTTTTTATATAAATTCACCCTACCCAAATTGAATTAAAAAGGTAAGCCATGTATGTTCTGCCTCATCATACTCCAGATGTCAAGTTCTTGGAACCAGGAGCCACAGAACCAGGAATCACATCTGAAGAACCAGGAACCGCATCTGAAGGCCCAGGAGCCACATCTAAACCAGTGGCCGCTGTGCCAGAGCCAGTGGCTGAAGCCACGAATGAATAATGCTTTCAGTTTACATATGAGAAGAATGAGAACGAAGAATTATTCTCAATGGAAGGGACTAGCGAACTTCCAAAAGCTATCTCTAGAATGTCATCATTCGATCCTTGTGACCGCATAGTCTATTTCGATATCGAGTGCTTCTGTAATTATTTTTTAGTTGGCGTAAATAAGAAAAAAAGGTATACTTTAGAAACCTTTAAACGTAATAAAGAAAGTATGAGAAAGATGCAGAATCAAGTAGAGGCCACCATTTTGGTTAAAAATCAAATAATGCTGGTGGGTTATAACACAGGCAAGTATAGCTCTAAGGTAAAAGTTTTGTCAAAATCTACTGTTTACCCTTAGTGGAAACGATTTATACCTCCAATAGCGAAACACTTGAAGGGCCCGGACTGTCAAAAAGGTGTAACGCATTATTATAGCCCCCTGGTCAAAAGTATGTACGATTGATGCCTCTAGAATCGCAGAGGAATAACCACGTGGAATGGTGATAAGCTAGTTACTTCTTTGAACAAATTTGCTGCTTACTTCGGTATGCCAATAACGTCAATGCCTGTGGGCTTTCGCAATGCTATTGAAGAGAAAGACTTATTCCGTCTACTGGATTATGGCCGAGTCCAATTACATTGCGAAAATAGGGAAGATGGGTGTAGCCCGGTATGACTCTTTCTTGCTCCGAAAGCTTGTTCCAATTATTACTTATCTGAGCAGTGCCTCTTACCCGGCAACGATTGGCGGAGCATGTTTGTAAGCAGGAATCCGGTATTCCGAAAGGCTAAAACAGATCTGATAAATCTTGCAATTGGAAAGACATGGCTATTGTTATACTGTTATAGGCCCCACGGGAAATGTATACCGATTTTTTATGTAAGTTTCAGGAATTAGAGTCATTCATAGACCACTTGACGGATATACCACAAATAACCATCAAAAATACGACCCTGCCAAGGAATCCATTCCACCGACTTTTTCCTCACAGTAATAAAGAGCAAACCCTTATTTACTGTGATATTAGCTCGTGCTATCCTACGATCTTTCATGCTTTAGTAAACAAAGGGTCCGAAGGAGATTCCCAGAGTTTCCGAATATGTTGGACCAGTAAAACATGGGCTAAAGCTCGAAGAAAACAACAAACCTGGGGCTTTGAGTTTAAAAATTGTTTTCAATGGTATTTATGGTCGAACCAATTATATATACTCCGCCCCTCATGAAGAACCTAGCTTACATCGAAGTGTTTGCGGGCAACTACTTATTATGCTAGAAGACGGTGCCTGATGATCTTTTATGGTGTAATACCGATTAGTTCGTTGTACGATTAAAACGCAAACATTTGAACCATTTTTTTAACTTCAAAATTATTGAGCAACGATTTAACATAACTTTTGGGGATAAAAAAGAATTGACCTTGTTCCCATTAGGGCATGTCAATAAATATGTTCTTAGAAAAGCAACCAGTGGCAATATTAGGATTTCAGTGTTTTCCGCTTGCTTCGAAAAAGTAATAATGGGTTTGATCGATACAACACCTTAGAAATAAGGAGCCCGGGGATCTCTTGCACCAAATGGAGAATTTCGATATATTGGATTTTCCATATATCAGAAGTAAAAACACCCAAATACTTAGATACTATATTTCCAAAAATCCAACTAACTATGGAGGTCCGACTTTGACGAATGGTGCTGAAGGGAAAACCGATGGCTAAAAGTCTTAAAATTACCCCGACCTTAGATACAATGCCTATGTTTACAGAAGATGTTTGCTTCGCAGCGTATAGCATAGATATGCAAACAATTTTGCGTAACATGAAATTGAAAACAAATCTGGAATATCCTGATTTGTTATTGGATCACGAAGGCCCGACTGTCTTCCTATAATAAAAGAAGCTCATGGATTTGTTGATAAAAGCTTTTGGGTTTTGCGGGGAGAGTAATTATTCAAAGATGTAAAAAAGGTTCGTGAAAATCCAACATCTCAGTTGAGATTTATAAAAAAACCTGGACTATACCCACTAGTTTGTTTGCTTCGTGCGGAGATGCGACTCGGATGATATGCATGGACATAGACTCGCCAGAAAACGTCAAAAAGTGACACCCGTCCGCGTGAACGCAAGACGTGATGGGGGTGTTACACGGTTTATGGGTTTAGGGGCTTTAAGCTTTTTATTGATCCCGGCACTTCTAGTATCAAAATTAAAAAATAAGAGTTTCATTAGTTACTAAAAAAAAAAAAGATGGAACCCCAAACGTGCGATACAGGGTTGAAGGCACATATTTTGCTAATATAGATTGGCCGGCTATCCCTATTTTACCGGAAGAACAACCGCAGGCTACCTCACCAGAAGAACAAACAAGGGCTACCCCTTTCACCGAAGAAACAAACACAGCAGGACGTTGTATCAAGGGCCTCCGCTATAATGTCGGAAATAGCGAAATGGTTAAACACTCGGTTTCAATTCACACTTATACCGGGAGAAAACTCTAATACAGAGTTCATAGGCCCTTGTATCTTTCGCGAAGATAATACGGCAAGTTTATTTGGGTTTACAACCACCTCATTCTACACCTATATCGGAGTGCAAACATGCCTATTGTCGGAACAAGTACCGCATGTTTCATTCATAAATTTCGACTATTTCTAACCATCGCACAATGCCGCCCATGGAGGAACAGGAAGATCCCGGATAATTCAACCCTTTCTGAATACTATGAAAAGGCCAAGGTCGCATTAATTACAGCTCCACCGCGTGGCCTACGAAGCTCTCCTAGTAGTTGTAAAGAAAGCGGGCAAAATATCCATTTTAGCTTTTATGACGAAACAACTATTAATACAAAGTCGCGACGTACTCATAAAGCATATTCTTAGGGATGACCATAAAATAGTAGAACTTATACCTATTTTTCATGAGACCTTGAAGCCTCCTGAAACGCTATACAGCTAGCGACTTCCGGAATGAAAAGCCACAAATTCATTCGGAGCTACACTCCTACTTCCGGTTATTCTACAACTTTAGTTTCCTATACATCACTTATGACGTGCTTTAGCCAAAAAATATAGTTATTCATAGACGAGGCCCTCTTCCAACAAAATGTTAGAATTATTCCTTGGAACCGAATTTGTATCAAACGTTACGGTCAAAAAATTGTTGCTCGATCTTTGGAATCGATTGAATCCGAAGCTTTAAATGACTTGGAACTTTGTAATGGTAGGGTAAGTGTTAAAGAATTGGGAGACACCGGGATTTTTCAAATGTCATACGAACTAACGTCGACGAATTATTATTCTAATACTCCACCCATAGGACCAGAGAAAGGGGGTTACCTCGAAAATGGCTAAATTTATTTTGGAAGAAGTCCATTCACCTATAGATTCTCGTCGACATCTTTATGATACAGAAGTTCGTTTTTTCCGACCGCTTTTGGAAGAGAAAAAGGGTATAGGGCAAATTTTAAACAATGTGCATATTGATGTCCAACATTGGATAACTTATATATTAGCCAGTTTTAGACCTAGCCTAAGTAGCTACTTTCCGTACAGCGTAGAAGAGAAAGCAGCTTGAAATTTTAATAAATTTCGTGACAATATTAAAAAACGAAAAAAGAAAATATGCGGACGAATTCGAAGAACCATTTCCGGAAAACGAGGAACAGATTGAAAAAAAAGATGTTATTACCCAGATAATGTTTCTTTCAATTCCAACTCGATATGTTTTGATTTGTTCACAGCTGCCAAATGGACACCTGTATATTTGCTTCTGCGGCCGTACCCGATTTTGGAATAACAAGTCTTAAATGTATAACCAAAGGCTCTTTGACTATTTCGCGTGTGCAACGACAACAAGAGCGCAAATTGGATGGATATTTCGAAACTTGTAATTCCGAATTCGGACTGGTTTGCCCAGTACGATAAAGATTTTTGAGAGTATTGTACTGGCCCACCCAACAACCCAAAAACTAACTTTTATACACTTGGTTTTCACAAGTATGATGCAATAAATTTTTTTGAATACGTACGACGGTTACCTATAGGTTTAATCCGAAACGATAAGGACACCGGACTGGAATTGCAAAGTTTGAAGAACGACCAAGTCGATTTCACTCCGATTAAAACACATATTGGAAGTTATATGGAAAGTATCATAATAGGGCTAAACTTGCCAGAAAGGAAGTTAATATTTATTAATATTAACGTTTGTGAACCTCGATCAGCCTTTTTTTTTGTATACGGATGCAGGTGATTTCGAATTTGAGCGGCTACGGGCTAAGGACCGCCTAGACGTTATTTCTATGAACTTGGGTAGGTTCGCGAGGCGCACGGAAATGAAGGAACAATTCGAAACGCGCAGAATTGCTGTATTGCTTGGGCCTGTCTCGGTTTTTTCAAACTCATTCTCAAGGAGCAGAGTTTCCATACCGTAGATCTGATTCAATCAGATAGTGTGGAGGATAAATACGTGAAGGGCAAAAAGTATGAGGAAAGCTCGAATTCGAATAAATGAAATACGGAAATTATTTATGCAATCTGCCTGGCCTACGGGCGAATTGCCAGACTTGTCGTCAGACTTGGCCTTAGATCCAACGTTGGTTAGCCGATTTGACACATTAATAAATAAAATTCAACATCAAGTACAGACTGATCCTACTAATGGAAAATTGACTCGGGTCTATGGAACGTTTGACCCGCAACGTAAGGAGAAGGATGAGGTTTCAAAACTCAAAGCTTTTTTTTTTAAACTCTCTTCAAAGCATAGCATGGAAAAAAACGTAAACACTAATCAATTTTTTAATTTATTGTTTCGTGTCGATGGCGGAATGGAAATTCGGGAAAAAATTATATCAAAAATCATAGGGATATAACCCGGAAGTTAGAAGCCATTGCATGCAAGGCTTTATCGGTTCTTAACGAATCCTTAACCAATCTAAGTTCGAATCTTAGCATTTCCTATCGAAGCACTTGCCCTCAAAAAGAGCAAGTGCAAGGGGCGCTCCGCGCATCGATGCCCTTGCACTTGCTCCAACAGCTTTTGCGTCGTCTCACTGCAGGGTTGGAGCCAGGGCCCGGGGACTTGGTTTTGTCGGCCACCACAAAACCAAAGAACTGTCCGACAGAATAAAGGGAAAGAGCCTATGTGCCTAAATAGGTGTTACCCTGCCCGAAGTTCCTTTCTCTAACCCATACGAGGGCCCCGAACCAGACGTGCAAGATTTCCTCGCATCCGGCTATCCGATCCTCGGGCTCTGGAAGGCCCTCGGCCAAGTCGAAGCAGGCTCGGCAGGCATGTGTATCAAGGAGATAAAATGAAAGAGATAAATAATGTAGCTCCGAAGATTCGAAAAAGACTGAATCTGTAGCAAGAAATCGCGCTCCTGGCTATAACTTTTGCTACGGAGTCCGTAGACTCCAAATACGCGCTCATGCCCGCTTTAGCCTGCACATCTTCCATGCAGAAGGTATTAGGTCCCGTGTCCGGGTTCTGCTTCTCAGCGCATCCACCGACTAATTCGGGGTTTTCCACCTCCATCTCCGCGCCCGCGGCGGCCCCCGCCGAGTACAGCGAACTGTAGTTGTGTCTTTGGAGGGATCCGCCGAAGGAGCTCGCCGCGCTCGTACGAGGATCGACATTTCTTAACGCCAAGCTTCTAATCCCTGCAGGCAACCGCCCACCCCAGCCCATGCTCTACCTTTTTCATAAGCCATGGCTACCCGGTACCCGGAGGGGGGAGGGGTGAAGCAAATAGCGCTTCGCCCCTCTTCTTTTTTTATGATTGATGAGTTGCTAAGAAGCTCTGCGTAAATTTTTGGCAAAAGGTAGCCAGTTGACTACTAATTTGCTCAGTGATGTTTTTTTGTTGTACAATAGCGGAAAGTATACCTGGGTCGATAGATTTCAATAGCTCTTGCTCATAGTGCGTTATGAGAACGACGGGTATTTGGTCTAAGTAACCTTTGACAGCTGCATAAATAACCACGATTTGTTTTTCAATAGGAATTGGGCTATATTGTGGTTGTTTAAGTATCTCAGTTAACCTAGCCCCACGATTTAATAAATACTGAGTCGCAGCATCAAGATCTGAACCAAATTGAGCAAAAGCGGCTACTTCACGATATTGTGCCAATTCTAGTTTTAAGCTACCGCATACTTGTTTCATGGCTTTCAACTGAGCCGCAGAACCGACGCGACTCACAGATAATCCCACGTTAATAGCAGGTCGACTTCCACGATAGAAGGGTTCTGTTTCCAAAAAGATTTGAGAGAGTAGCCCGGAGGCTCTCAAAGATCCGGACGTGAGAAATTTCTCTCTCATCCGGCTCCCATAGGAGACTAGAGGAATGATCAAAGGCATCTAGGTAGACCAGTGGCGGCTAGTCTCCCAGTTCTGCAGTAGTTTTATCGGGTCGATTCGATACTACCGACGATTTTGGCGTTTACCTGCAGGAAGCAGGTCATAGTACCGTTTCCGCGCCACGCACGGTCTCATCAGGAGATCCTGAAACTCCTGGAACGTTATTAGGCTTATTGGTTTGGTGTTAAATCCTCGGCGGGTGCCATTCACTCTGTGTACTGTGGGGAACTCTGCGGACTCCTGGCTCTTATCATTAATTGTTCGTATTTTCGGGGCTTTACCGTACCCTCTTATAATCCCGGAAATTGAGGACTTATGCTTGAGGGCTAAGGTGCTAAGGAGAGAATATCTCAAATGGTAGTTGACCAGGTCTCGGACTTCCCAGATGTTGTGCGCGCATTTGTAATAGCTTAGGATTCCATGGGCTTTGGATTTGAACCAGTCGATAATAGTTAGATCATCCAGATTGGAAATAGCAGCGACCGCAATAGGTCTTCGGGTATTCTTGGCTACAATATTTTGAGACCGCAGACATTCCGGTATGTGAGGTATCGGGCATCTTATATAAAGGTTGACCGAGGCTATAGCTGCACCCTTACCTTTATACTTATCTTTGATGTACCGTGTTATCTTACCTCGACCAGAGTCTAAGTTGTCCAAGAACTTACTGAGTTCCTCCACCTTCTCCACAATGTCTACCCCGTATAGATCTTTCAGGGCTTGTCTAACTTCTTGTTCGACCCTGAGGTTTCCGAGGGATTTAGCCTCTCGAATCCACTGCCCAGCTACTCCCCTTATGCTTGCCGAATCGGTGTTCCGATAATTCTCAGGCATTCGGGCTGGGCCGTTACCCTGTTCCCATGAGTACCCATGTCTTAGTACATTGAGCGACTCTTGCAGAGCGTCCAAAGCTTGCGATCGACTAAGGGTTGCGGCTCCCATTGCGACCTGTACTTCCTTAAGGTAGGTTTGCTCAGCCCTAGCAAAGGTATCCTCTATGGTTCGGCGTTGGATCGAGGCTCCCACCTTGTTCATCATAGATTGGTACTTCTTATGTGCCTTCTCTTTGGCCCTACGGGCTCTTTGTTTAAATCTGTTAATAGCCTCTAGCTCCTTACCCTTGGTAAGGCAGGAACCTGTCATTCTAGCTTGAATGTCGAAGCCTATAAAACGAACCCAATCAGAACGCGCGTGGACCAAGTTGTCCTTCTTTACCTCCAGGTGCAGGGCAGATTGAAGGAAATCGTTGATTTCCCCTCTAATGGTCTTACTCAAGTCCTTCGGGCCCTCGATACCTACCAAAAAATCGTCAGCATAGCGGACGTATCGGATCTTGATATTGGCCGGATGGTAGATGTATCGCTTGAGACCTTTGCGGGCAGCGGCTAAACGTCTCTGCCGGAATAGGTTCCTAGTAGCCTGGTCCGACAGCTGGCCCTTCTCATCAGCTCTAACTCGACTCACTTCTTTCCATTCGGGGTTTTTTATTAACCCCTCGCCCGAAGAACGGTCGTGGTGTGCTATAAGATTATGCATGAATTGGTCAAATTTATGCATGTAAACGTTGAACAGGAAAGGGGATAGAACGGACCCCTGTGGGGTGCCCAGGTTTTCCCGGATGTCAAAGTTTATCCCTTTCACATTAAGCATCTTGCGAATCTCGTCGATAACCCTACGGTCCGCTATCTGCTCTTCCAGCGCAGCACACAGTACGTGGTGGTTAACGTTACCAAAAGCTTTCCTCACGTCGTAGTCGAGAAGCCAATGTACGTCCCTCCAACCAAATTGCATTTGTTGGAGCGCCGAGTGGGCGCTTTTTCCGGGTCTGAATCCGTGGGATAAGTTGCTAAAGACAACTGGGAGGATCCAGTGTTTAACCATGTCGTTGCCCTGGTTCCGAGGGGCTGTAACCCCGACAGCATAACCTTCGAAGATAGGCTCTAAAATTCTTTTGAAGGCCTGTTGAATTATTTCGTCCCGGGGAGAAGCTATAGTAAGGGGGCGCCCGCCCGGTATGCCAACTTTCCTGGCTAGTTGGTATTTATAGATTCCCCTGTGCAAGCTTATGCTGGTCTCCGTGAACCAGTCTTCCCCGGTTTCGCCCGTGCCACCGGGCGTCAGATTGCCTGGTTCGTTTCTTATCTTCTCTAGCCACGCCTGTTTCAAATTCTCCGGGCTTATTACAAGGCCGAAAAGATCTTGGTATTTGCCTTTATCACTCCTTTTCGAGGCTATAACTTTTGCTACGGAGTCCGTAGACTCCAAATACGCGCTCATGCCCGCTTTAGCCTGCACATCTTCCATGCAGAAGGTATTAGGTCCCGTGTCCGGGTTCTGCTTCTCAGCGCATCCACCGGCTAATTCGGGGTTTTCCACCTCCATCTCCGCGCCCGCGGCGGCCCCCGCCGAGTACAGCGAACTGTAGTTGTGTCTTTGGAGGGATCCGCCGAAGGAGCTCGCCGCGCTCGTACGAGGATCGACATTTCTTAACGCCAAGCTTCTAATCCCTGCAGGCAACCGCCCACCGATTCCCGAAAACCGCCCATGGACCTGGGCTTTCGTATCGGGGCTAGGACTCACAGTATCAAAAGGATACGGCCTAGTGCTAACAGACAAACCGTGGTAGGGGGCTTCCACTGTCTCGGCCCCCGAAGAAGCTCTGTTAAAATCGCCTACGGTGTTGCTACTTGGGGTAGGAAGGGTCCAACTACCCCTTAATCCTTGGCTCTGTCGCCGGGGACGACGATGCGCCCCCGACTCACCGATCCCACACACGTCACGTCGCACTCCATCCGTAATGGAAATCACATTGGTAGGAATATAAGCGGATACGTCTCCAGCTTGTGTTGTAGAACTAGCCCGCAGGCCGTCACCGAACCGTACGTGATGGTTTCCCATCATACGGCTCCTACTGGAACATTCCGGGGGTGAAAACGAGGCCCTGCAGTTATCCCGGGGTAACCTAGTGTTTTTTTTGTTCCAGAAAACGTTGTTTGGTGACGTCTCCTACGTCCACCAACTTCCCTTGTTCTCCGCCGCCCACATATAAGGTCTTAGGATACGAATACTTGATGTCTATGTTTTCCAATGTTATGGTGCCTTCATGAAAGTCGGAGTGATGTTTGGGGCAGAGGGGGATTTGTTTTCTGGATAGGGCTGAAAGACGCACCTTGTCCAGATCCTGTTTCACGGTGCGTTTGCCCTCAACGTTGATGGTGACGATGTTGCCTTCGACCCCTTTTACCAGCTTCCGAATGTGATGGAGCTTTATGTTAGTTTCGGGGCAATCAGCGACACAGCATTTATGGAACTTCGATTGGGTGAGAAGGGTCCGCGTATCGTCAAGGAGTTTTTCCAAGCTTTCGGGGGCCCCCGAAACGAGGAATTCTTTGCGCCTAGTGTTTATCTCCAGTGGGGTAGGAAAACCAGTGAGCATGGAATATTCGCCAGGTTTCCCTGATTCTATGAAGACTTTCGGAGATTTGGAGTATACGCCCATTATTTTGGACACAGTAGTGTTATACTTGTGCGCTAGTGTGTGCAAGAGAGAATATCTAAGCATCCAATTCACGATCTTGATAAGCTCCCATCGGTTGTCCGCACATTGGTATAGGTTAAGCAGGCCATAGGCCTTCTGCTTAAAAAAATCGATTATTTGAATATCCTCAAGCTCTGTGATCTGGGGCAGGGATTTAGGGAATGCGCCCTGTTCGTCCCGAATGAATCCAACCGATCGCAGCTTCTCTCTAATTTTTGAATAAGGCATCTCCAGATAAACCGTACTGCGATATCTATTGTTAGTGAGCTGTGAAGCCAAAATAGCGGCGGTTCCTCTTCCGGCCGCGAACTCCCCCTGAACGTATTTAACCATCTTGCCCGAGGTCTCTCTGCTCAGGAGTTCATCCAGCGCGCTATGGTATTGATCTCTCAGACCAATAAGTTTGCTAAGGTCTTCCCTCCCCATGATGTTGAACAGGGCCTCCTTGTCGGGCTCAATCCTGGCTAGTGATAGGGCCCTCGAACCCCAAGCCGAGACCAAGAATCCCCATTCCTTATCCCATTCTTCTTCAGCCTCTTGGTACCTAGAGTTAGCAGGCGGATTCCCGAGGGCCCTGCGGGCTGCCGCCGGGTCTGATATTGAAACGCCCGTCGTCGGCCCTCGGCCCTCCGAGCCTCGCTGCGCTTCCCTCTTGATCTGGTTCGGCGTCTCTTCCAATGCGTCGATAGTTCTTTGGCGCGCCAGAGTAAAGCCTCCGGACCTCAATAGCTTGCTAGACAACATAGTCTGATGGGCCTGTCGAAGGTGACCCTCTAGGACCTTCCTATAGTATTTGGTGTACGCCTTGCTCACCATTTTGAGGTATTGCTTATACTCCCCCCTGCGCGCGCCTCGGATTCGTGCCTTGAGCCGTGCAAAGCGCTCTGCTATTTTACCCTTTACCGAGGGGCGGCCAAGGAGTCCGACCGATAGGTGAAACCCTAAGAAAGGAGTTTTCCCGCTTTTGGTGTGAAATATGTACTCCGAGACTTCAAAGTGCATACTACTCCTAAGAAAATTGGAGATCGACGTAGCCGTGTCCTTGGCAAAGGCTTTATCCCCCTGGACCCCGACGATAAAATCGTCCGCATATCGGACATAATAAATGTTACGGGGATGAACCTTGTATGCAAAAAGGCTAATCCCCCTGCGCTTGAGGTCTTTTCTTAAGTCCCTGTCGGCTCTCAGTTTTTTTCTGATGCCCCATTCTTGTTTCTTCGCTAACGTTAGCAATTTACGTCTTTCGCTTACGTACACCTTATTGGGTATTTTTTCCGATGGCACCTGATGTTTTTTTTTGAGATCGATCATGAACACGTCCAGATGATGCATGGCTACGTTGAATAGGAAGGGACTTAAGACAGAACCCTGAGGCACACCTAAGGTCATAGTTGATTCTTCTCCAAGCACGAAGTTGATGACGCGGGCCTTCAACATTTTCCGAAGCTCGTCCTCCACACGTTGGTCCGCAACGTGTTGCTTCAAGAGATTTACAATCAGGTTATGGTTCGTATTGTCGAAGGCCTTCTTAACAGCGAACCTAAGGAACCAATTCGGGGCGCCCCAGAATTGCTTGATTTCTTTAAGCGCCGAGTGAACGCCTCGGTTAGGTCTGAATCCGTGGGCTACGTCAAGGAATATAGGGGATAATAGCCAATGTCTGGTCAGGAACTTCTTGGTATAGCTACCGTTTTCACCTTTGAAGTGTGATAGTTTCCTTCCGGTTAGGGAGGGATGACATTGGGTGTATTCCCGAGAGTGGTCTTCGTAGGTCGATTGCTCGCTTTCTTGCCAGACGGAGCCGCCTTCGAAGATGGGTTGCAATACGTTCAAGAACGCTTGCTGAATGATCCTGTCTCGGGGGTTACAAACTGTTAGGGGACGCGTCTCCCCGGGTTTGTTGGGTTTTGGAACATAAACTTTCCTCGCCGGGGTATACCTGTAAGTCCCGCTCTTTAGTTTCGAACTAGTGTTTTGGAACCACTCGGTGTCGATACCATCTAGAGTTTCGGGAGTTGTCCCGGGGGTTAAGTTACCTGGCTTGCTTCTTATACTGTTCCATGCCAGGATTAGATTATCTTCACTCGCGATAAGCGAAAAGATGTCTTCATATTTTCCCGTTTTCACCTTCCATCTGTTTTGGAGCCCTGTTAGGAGCTCGAAATTCGTTCCAGTACCTTCATTCGTATGGACGCCTTCAGTTAACGGAGGCTGAAAGCTGTCTTTGGAATAATTCCTCGTACCGAGAGCGTGAGCCTTCAGCCTATAACCCTCAGTAACAACCCCGCTCGGACGTAGTAGACGCCCCTGTCTCGTAAGGTGAGCGCTGCCAGAGTGGATTCTTGGGTAAGGTATATGCTTATACCCAGAGCTCTCATCGTATTTCGACGATGCTGCGTTCACCCATTGAACAAGGTTAATAACAGGCGAAGAAGGCTTATTTTTTGGCTTCTGGACCCCGTGAATATCCGCTCTTCCTATCCTCCTAGCGCTCTGGTCTTTCGGGTTGCTTCTCGTCGTGGTTTGGTAGTACCTGCCAGCGACTTCCCCTCCAACCATTGTTTGAATCATACTACGTCCCGTCGGGGCGCACTCAATCACAGGTAGTGCAGTCAAGCTACCCGCACCAGTCTGGTCTGACATTTTAGCGGCTCTTTCTAATAAACGAGAATGTAAATAGAAGACATCTCCTGGGAACGCCTCACGACCTGGTGGTCGACGTAATAATAATGACATTTGGCGATACGCCACTGATTGCTTACTCAGATCATCATAGATTATTAATGCGTGCATTCCATTATCTCTAAAATATTCTCCCATAGCACAACCTGAATATGGTGCCAGGAATTGCAGAGGAGCTGGATCCGAAGCAGTGGCTGCTACAATAATGGAATATTCTAAAGCACCCGCTTCTGAAAGAATCTTAACTAATTGTGCCACGGTTGAACGTTTCTGTCCAATCGCTACATACACACAATACAATTTTTCACTATCAGAGGTGCCCTGTGCGTTGATTTGTTTCTGGTTCAGTATGGTATCAATAGCTATAGCGGTCTTTCCAGTTTGTCTGTCTCCTATTATAAGTTCTCGTTGACCACGACCTATAGGAACCAGGCTATCCACTGCTTTCAATCCCGTTTGCATTGGTTCGTGCACAGATTTACGTGCAATAATCCCTGGGGCTTTCACTTCTACACGTCTTCGTTCTACAGCGCTTAAAGCACCTTTTCCATCAATGGGTACTCCTAACGCATCGACCACACGACCTAACATGGCCTTTCCTACCGGAACATCCACAATAGATCCAGTGCGCTTTACAATATCTCCTTCTTTGATGGCAGTATCACTACCAAATATAACAATTCCTACATTTTCATTTTCTAGATTTAAAGCCATTCCTTTTACACCGCTGGCAAATTCAACCATTTCCCCCGCTTGAATCTTGTTCAATCCATAAACACGTGCAATTCCATCTCCAACTGAAACCACTCGACCGATCTCGTCCACTTGCAATTTGGTGTAATAGTTGGTAATTCTTTGTTCTAATAAAGTGGAGAGTTCAGCTCCAGCCAATTTGTTCATAAATGAATGGAAACATCGACTAATCCATAATTCCGCAATCTGAACCTTAAGATTGTGACCAATTTATCATCTTAGATGATAAATCGAGACAGGGGGGGGCCCAGCGCCTTAGGGCCAATCAAACGCAAAGGCTCCAGGCCGCAGGCCCATATGGCAAAAGGCGCGAAGCGCATACCCGCTGTCGGAAATCTACGAGCCATTTCCGGCCTTCGGCGCTTCTTTCGTAAAGCCAAAGAAGTCTCCTTCGGACTCAAAAGCTCAGCTTCGCTGAGCTGTTCCAACTTGTAAAGACCTAGTCTGGCGAGAAAAAGACGAAGCGGATGCCTACCGAGCCAAGCATGCGATTCCGTAGTCATTCAGGAGGGCTTTAAGCAACATGAAATATTTCGGTGCTGGCTTACTTCTGATTTGATCCGTCACTACGCGACATTTGTTCCCAAGGACTTGCAAAATCAAAATAGCGAAATTCTTGAGTCATTTCAATAGGTTCAGAAACCACACGTTTCTCTGAATCATCATACCGTACTTCCACATATCCACTTAAAGGAAAGTCTTTTCTTAATGGATGACCCTCAAAACCATAATCTGTTAATATACGTCGTAAATCGGGATGATTGGAGAAATACACACCAAACATATCCCAAGTTTCTCGTTCCCACCAGCCGGCCGATGGGAATATACTGACTACCGAACAAATTGGAGTGATTTCATCTACACCTGTTAATATACGTATGCGCGTATTATAGTCAATACTAAGTAAATTATAAACTACTTCGAATCTTCGTTTTCGAGAGGGATGATCAACTCCACGAATATCAATCAAAACTTTAAAACGCGTATTGGTATGATACTTCAGAAAATATAATAATTGAAATAGACTGTTCGGGTTGGTATATAATATATTTTCATGTTTCGATGTTTGACATTTATGTATCCATTTCGGTAAAGTGGCTATCAGAGATTTGAAAAACAATTGGTTATGCATAAATCGTCTCTTTTTTTTCGTAAAACCGGTAGATATATTTTTTCCATTTATATATATATATATATATATTTGAAAAATTGATATATATCAATTTTTAAGCGCCTTCAACCTGATAGGTGAAAAGCGGCCCCCTTTTCATATCACTGGCTTTCACTGAACGAAGGCAGCGCGTAGGAGAGAGTCTTTTTACGGACCCTGGCCTTCGGCGCTTCTTTCGTAAAGCCAAAGAAGTCTCGCCAAAGAAGTATGTATCCTGCGGGATTAAAAAATCTTATTTTTTTTATCATCGTAATTACTTCTTTCTCGGGGACAACAGAATACATAGAATAAAGAGTTCAATTGCGGAGCCTTTCCCCGTGCACTCTCACGATATCATCAAGTGCTGGGATGATTAGCCATCACCAGGCTCTCCGACTGTTTACCCGTGGTTATAAACAATCGTATGCCTCTAAGCGTTTCCCCAGTTTTGGCGGGCAATGAATTGGCGGCCCGGTTGCCAGTTTTTGGTTAGCGGTTTCGTGTCGGGTAGCTTTATTTGACCATATCGCGTGTAGGGAATGGCTGGCAAGAAGTGGCGTTCACTCCCCGCCCCCCTCCGATTGGACACCCTGGGGGCCTTGTTGAGGCCCTTCCTAGCCTTAATTGGTTTTGACAGGTCCCTGCCACCCTTGGCAAAAACCTTAGCTGCTGTGCCTAGTTTGAATTTGGCCGCATATGTTTTGGCCAATGACGTACGTAGTATGTAGCTCAAGCGCGTGACACATCGGCGTTTGGAGTTTGCGAGATGGTAATAGTGGGCAAGGCCGCGTAGAATGGAGGCTATGCGGGCAACCGAGGAGGTTTGGGGATACTGAAAGTAAGCAAAATTAGGTTTTGGGTGACCCGATTTATCACAAAATCCCTTCTCCGCCAGACGGTTTATAACTTTCCGCATATCTACGAGTAAACTAAGCCCACCAGATCTACGTATTCCGTACCTCCGTCCCCGTATAAGGTAGGTCGAATCGCGACTAATAAGGTATCCAAGGAAAGCAATCTTCTTCGCTCCGCCCCTTATGCAAAAAATTTGTTTCTTCCTTTTGCCCGGAGCCCCGTGTGCGGAAATTGTAAAGTTATTTCCGGCCTTCGGCCCTGTCTCCTTCGGACCCATAGGCACGTAGTGCGCAGGTAGCGTGTTCGGGCGAGTGGGTTTACGGGTCTTATCCAGGCTAAGCTTAAGCTTGAGCCGCACTTCAATAAATCGTGTAACCAAGCCGCGTATCCTTTCTGCCAGAGCTCTTGGACCAATGACTCCAATGATAAAATCATCTGCGAAGCGCACATAGTTTATTTGCCGGGTTTCTTGCGGGTGGCCTAGACCGAGGCCGAAGGCCCCGGAGGAGAAGGTCACCCTGGCTCTGTGTGCCGGAGTGTGGTCGGTTAGAGCCGCAGACTGACGCCACAATTCCTTATAATCCAGATTGACTGCCCCACGCCGTCCCCTGTCAACAATACGTTTCGGTCGCATAACAAAAAGGTCTAGCTCATGCAGCACTATGTTGCATAGAAGGGGGCCAACCCCTTTGGCCTTGGTGGTGCCCTCGGCTCCGGCCTTTAGGCTCGTTTCTAGCTCCTTTTGAACCAGGTTCAAGAATCTGTTGTCTCGAATTCTTCGCCGCATGAGGCCTATAAGCACTTGCTTATCTATTTTATTGAAGCATTGCGAGGTTTCACCTTCTACGAACCAGACGGTACCCACAAAGTCACGGCGTATCTGCTTCAAGCAGGTATGTTGGGAGCGGCCCGGTCGAAATCCATGGGAACACGAAAGGAAGTACGGTTCGTAAACCCTCTCTAGGATGCTGCGAATCACTTCCTGTACCAGTATATCCTTGTCCTTTTGGGTAAGCCCCCGTAAAGCTAAAGAAGCGTCGTCCGAAGGATCTACGACCCAAAGGGCTCGAGACACTTTGTGGGTCCGAAGGACACGGGGCAAAGAAGTGTGCAGAGATATACCAGCCATTTCCGGCCTTCGGCTCTTCTTTCGTAAAGAAGGACCCTCCTCTTTGCCCCCTGTCCCTAGAGGCTCGTGCCCTTTGGGCCAACTCCGGCGGCCCGTAGGGCTCCCCCCGTTTATCACAGAGTCTCTCAGTGTTTCTAGTGCTTGGATCGAGGTGCCTTTCGGCCTTTCACCACCGTTCCCTGGTGACAGCTTCTTATAGGCGGCCGCTACCCACAGATTTATGTCTTTCATGAGCCGAAACAGGCCTTCTGCCTTGAACTGCTCTTTTTGACAGTGTTTCCAAAGGGCACGAAGACGCTCGGTCCAAGCCGAACCTCCACCGGGGCGAGAGCTGAAGCTTAGAAAGGCCCTTGGCCTTTGCCTTTCAGAGCTAAAGGCCCTCTGCCCCATTCGGAAATCCAAACGTACAAATGGTTCACCGGTTCCACCGAATGCTCGGAATTGGATGCTCTTGGGCATCTTCGCGCAGTTTTCAGGTGCTTTAGATACCGTTCGACATTTATGTATCCTTTTCGGTGAAGTAGCTATTAGAGATTTGAAAAACAATTGGTTATCCATAAATCGTATCTTTCTTTTTTCGTAAAACTGGTAGATATTTATATATTTGTTTTTCATTCATATATATATTTTTCAAAAATTGATATATATCAATTTTTAAGCGCCTTCGACCTGATAGGTGAAAGGCGGCGCCGGCTCCTTTCACTGGCTTTCACTGGGCGAGGGCAGCGCAGAGGCCGTAAACGAGAGAAGGCCGGAAGACCGCGAGGTCGGAAATCTACGAGCCGGCCTTCGGCCCTTCTTTCGCAAAACCAAAGAAGTATCCTACCCTGCCTTCGGACCCTTCGGACCAAAGCGAGAGCACTACGTGCCTAACCGCCGGTCCGGGGACTGCCTTGTGGGGCTCGCTACCCCAATCCCCTATACCAGGCATTTCGCTGCGTGTCATATGACGAGCTTCTCAACCGCCTAAAACTAGGCTCGGGGTCAGGTAATTGATCAATAAGCGTCCGCTGTTGATCAATTAGCACCTTATCCGCACACAATTTGACTCGAAAAAGGAGTCATAAGAATTAGAAGGTTAAATCCTTGGTGTAGACTCTATATTCTCACCGGACAACGGGCATAATATTTACCACCCTACATTTGGCACTCTCCACGAGGCCCTGAGGGCGAGAATTCCTGAACTCACAGCCCGGGTCGGTCCTACGGAAAAGTGGTAATTTCGGAATAACACAGCGTATAGAAGCCGTACAGTTTCAATAATTTAATAAACCCGGTACATCATTGCTATTTCTCAATGTAGTAGGGAAGGAAACGTTCGAACGATGCTCGGGAACCAAGCTTGGATTAGACACGGTTCGCAAAAGGTCCTGAACCTTTTATCACCAGCTCCAGATCCGGAGTCAAATATTTTGGGGACGACGAACGGCGAAGTCCCGTAGTGCTTTTATTCCCGGTCATATCGCCCCCGCCGGTTTTCCTGTGGAGAGGAAGGCCAGAAGATGAGCGAGGCATCCTTTTTTTATCGTTGCCTCCGGATGCAGTAGTACTGCTGTCACTAGTACTACGTTCACTAGTGCTGTCATCATCAGGTTTCTGGATCTCATCGTCTCCCTCGGTAGCTCCCATCAAAGTGCGATATACTTGGTGCAACTAATAACCTTTGGTTTATTATTATTGGTCCAAAAAAGGGAGAATTGCATAAGGCCCGGAGGGCTGGTAGCTTTGGATTTCACCACCGAAGCAAGCCAATAGAAGTGAGAAAGCTTGCTAGGACGCTACGCGCCTCGCAAGCATTAAAATTTTTGATTAATCTGGCTTCACATTTGCCAAGAATGGGCGTTATAGCAAAATAGAAGAAAAAACCCACTGAAGCAATTTGTCCAATAGTAACATATGGTGCTTCCACAGGTTGACATCCAATCCAACCTAAAAGCAAGCGATCTGCTACAAGCAACCGAAACAATTTTTGGTGAATTGGTCGAAAACTTGAACTACGTACATATGAAGTGTTAATGAAAGGTAGAGCCAATAATGACACAAAAACTAGTCCTATGGCGGCTACACCCCCTAATTTGTTAGGTATACTTCGAAGAATCGCATAGACTGGTAAGAAATACCATCGAGAGTAAGGGAATGGGCCATTTCCGTCCCCAACCCTTCTCACAGAACCGTACGTGAACGTTACCGCTCATACGGCTCCCACCCCCAATCTTTTTCGTTGTAGAATTTAATCATCGAGAGTCACAGGCCTGCCCTCTTCTTGGTTTCGGGTTCAGAACCACAGATACATCTATATCCTGCAGACTGATATCCCCCGCGTGCATCGCCTTGTGGTGCTCCCTGCATAGGGAAATTTGTTTCCGGTTAAGCGCCGCGTGAAGAGCTTCTAGCCCACTGATTCGGTCGCTGCTAGAGTTGACTATCGACAGGGCGCCCGCTCCACTGCGTTTCAGCGCACGGATATGGTGCATTTCGATCTTACTCTCCAGGCAACCTATAACCGAGCATCTATCGGCCGGGTGCCCAGTGGTGCGTAAGAACATCAGACCAAGGATTCTCTCCGGGTCTTTGATGCTCTTCACCAAGAATTGTTTCCCCATAACCCTCAGTTCAGTAGGTGTAGGGAAATATACCCTTGGGCCCTTCGCCGTTTCCACCCGCAGCTCGTGGGTATATTTGTCTATGACTTTACCCACGCCCTTGGCTTTCATCTTGTGTGATAGGGTGTGTAGGCAGGACCATCTGAGCTGATAGTCTACCACCTTTTTGACCTTGTAGAAGTTATCACAACATCGGTAATAACTTAAGAACCCGTGCGCCGCACTTCCGTACCATTGCGTGATAGTGACATCGTCTTGGGTCGCGAGGACTGGTACGGAGGTTGGTCTTCCCTCAGCGTTAATTATTCCTCTGGCCCTTAACTTGTCTAGTATCCGCGAAAGCGGTGCGTATATCTGTATTCGGAAGGCCTGGCGTTGGTTCGTGGGGACATCCTTCGCGTCCCTTTCGGGGCCTGGACCCGTTTCTTTCCGCTCAACCTTGGACTCTGGGTATAAGAGCTCGTGCACCGATACGACGAAATCGTCGAATTCTCTCACCACTCCCTGTCCATCCCGCTCAATAATATTCGTGAAGATGTCCCCTTCACTCAATTCACGTGCCCACCGGAACATGGCGTCCCGACCCGCTGGCCGCCTTTGTACCTCACTCACAATTTCTCGACAAATTTGTTCTAGCATTTCCCGCACCTCTTGGTCGGGTTTAAGAAGTGTAAGGTTTCTCCCCTCCTTCGAGGCCCTCTTGAGGGCGCACACCAGTAACTTCTCTCCGAGCTTCTTAAGCCCTTTCTCCCACCCATTCGAAAGCTCCGACGCGGCCTTTCGGACGCGGCCTCGATATTTCTTCCCGGCCCGAGTCGCTTTGTCTGACCTCACGTGCAATTGACTCGGTTTCGGACCCAAGAGACTCATACCTAAGAAGGTTGCCTTCTTTTCCACTACGTGTCCCAGACGGGGTTTCTCTGGGTTTATCTCCAGGTGGAGAACGTCTTTGAGGAACCGGGAGACTCGTTCCATGACTTCGCGGGCCAAAGCTTTCGACCCCGAAACTGCCATCAGAATGTCGTCGGCGTAGCGGCACGCGTAGACTCGCACGAATTTAGGGTCCTTGGGATCCGGTATACCCTTTCTTCTGACAATTTTAAGCCGTCCCCCCCTCTCTCGAAGCAAGGCTGCCGGTCTCAGCTTCATCACCGAGTTTTTCGGGATGTGCAGCAGTCGCTCATATACGGGGTTGGCTCGACGAAGCCTCCGGGAGCCCTTTTCAAGTTCCTTTCGGATCCTTAGGATCTCCCTGTCGAGTCTGTCGAGGTATAAATTGGTCAGGATGGGAGATATAACGCTCCCCTGGGGCGCCGGGCCGCCTCCCAATTCGATATCCATAATCTTCGCGTTCCACATTTGGTTCAAGGTACTTTCGAGTCTACTATCTCGAATGGTTTCGCTTAGTATTGACACTAGTATTTTCTTGTTGATAGTGTCGAAGCATTTCCGAATATCGAATTCGAGCCACCACGATGGGTTCTTCCACCGCATTTTGATGTCCCTCAGGGCTGAGTGAGTACCCTTGTTCCTTCGGAAGCCATGGGATATATCTTGAAACCTTGGTTCGTAGATAATTTCCAGTACCATCCGGAAAGCCTCCTGTATTATCTTGTCTCTAGGGTTCACTATCGGGCGCTTTTCAGCTCCACCCGGCTTCGGTCCTTCGGACCTCCAAATTGGCTCAAACTCGTATGTACCCTCCCTAAGTTTCCGGCCCGTTTCATGAAACCATTTCAGGCTTATGCCGGGCGGCGAAGCCACTCGACGAAGGAAGAGCGTGTCGCTCCCTGGACTTTCGGTCATATTCCCCGGTTTGGATTTGATGTTGTTATAGGCCGTAAGTAGCACTTCCGGTTTAGGTATAATCTCCCTTACCAGATGGCGATATTTGCCATCGATGAATTGTTTTTCTACAAGTTGGGCCAGATGTGAAAACTCCAAGGGGTTAAGAGGAACGTCAAGATTCGAATTCTTAATCGCTCCACCCATCTGTCCATGGATCGGGTTCGCCTCATCTTGGGCCCGTACCTCATAAAGGCCTAAGGCTTTATTCGAGGCTTCGCTTATCAGTTCCGGGGTTCCCCCCGGCCAATCTTGTTTCGGTCCCAGCCAATCCGAAGCACTCAGTATGGTCCTCCCTAAGCATTTACCAGTCTGCGAACTTGGCGACGCCGTCTTGTTTGGTCCTTCCTCAGAGGGGCCCTTTCCTCCCCCGGAATTAGGAGTACTCGCGTGAGTCCGGCAAAACGACGTGACCGCCGGCCCGCCCAGGAGGAGGCGGCAGCCCCTTATAGTAAGAAGGCGGCTTGGGCTTGTATCAGGAACCACAAAGAGCATTTTCCCATCCAAAGAGCTTGCCCTGGGGTCACTCACTCCCCAGTTTCGGTAGGGATTAGCCTTAACGCCCTCAAGGCACCGATTTCCGTCGGTAGCGGATATTGCTGGGTCCGAACCGCGCTCCGGCACTATATGAGCCGGGGTTGACATGGGATTTGCGGGATAGAGTCAAGAGTCCACCCTATACGGCCCCGGGTTTACCCCGTTAACCGATCCGGGCTACTCAAGTGCTCTCCGAACCGTACGGGATAGTCGCCCATCACACGGCTCTCTAACCTGACTTTCTTCGGAGCTTCTTCAAACCCGGAAGGTCTATTCAACGCACATGCCCTCTCTTTCGAGCGCCTATTACACGGTCCTTTGAAGATGGCCTGATAGACTGCGTCAAAGTGAAACTTGCCAAACGGTAACCATTCAGTAAGTACATAGGCTCCTTCCCTGCTGCTTGTTATCAAGCGCTTTCCTATTACTAGGTCCCTTTCAGGTAGGCGGGTAATACGGGCCCTCTGACTTCCTAGGGCTAAAAGCGACCCCTAGGACCTCACCGTTGTTTCCTACACGGCTCGTCCAAAAACCTTCGCTTTCGAACGCCCTGTGCTTAAGATGTCGTTTAGACTCCTGTCCCTAGTAGTATAGGTAATCCGCTCCATCTTGAACTCTATCCTTCCACACGAGAGAGTAGGTAGAGGACAAACCATTTATGACCTGGTTGATATATACCATCAATAGGCATAGAGCGAGCAACGTACGTTCATGCGCTTCGCCATTTGCAGAGCTCAGGTGCCAATGGTTAATTGCTGGTTGACAAGGACCGAAAGAGTCTCCGATTCGCCGGTACAGAACCTCATCTTAAATACGAGAGAACCGGCTTGCTCCATACTTTTGGGTTACCCCGGGTAGGAGGTAAATGAAACCCCCTCAACAGAGCTTCTTGCACATGCTAAGGTCTCCGTGTTCGTTGCCGAACAAGAATGAGTGCAACGCCTTTGCACAGAAATGGACTTGTGCTTTTTATCGTGCGGGATCTAGACCGGTCGCCCTATATAGTTGTCGGGATGCCCCAATACATTAGGTGCATAAGAAACAAAAATAGAAAAAAAGATTGCAAAAGCTACCCAACCTACTAAATCTTTTACGTAAATATAGGGATAAAAAGCTATTTTATCTACAGAAGAATTGATACCCAATGGATTATTGGAACCATATTGATGCACTGCAGCCAGATGAAGAATACTAGCACCTGCTATTATAAAAGGAAGTAAGTAATGAAGGCTAAAAAAACGATTTAAGGTCGCATTGTCTACGGAGAAGCCACCCCAAAGCCAAGTTACTATAGTGTCCCCTACGACAGGTATTGCGCTAGCTAAGCTTGTAATTACTGTGGCCCCCCAAAAGCTCATTTGACCCCAAGGTAGTACGTATCCTATAAAAGCTGTTATAATCATTGATAAATACCGATAGGGTTCTTCCCCCCCCCCGGTCAGAACCACACGTGCAAGTTTTCCCGCATGTGGCTCGTCCATGATAACTTATTCAGGTTTTACGGGCCTTCGTGGCCCGCATAAGCGATATATCCCATCCGGCAGCAGGGCATTCCGCCGTAATTGAAAATCCTGATTCGGGGTATATTGGTTAAGTCCAAATGAAGGCCGCGTAACGGCTTACCAGCTGTGGCATTCATCCCCCACTCAGGCCCCGGGACTGTCTGACAGGGTTGGACTTTTTGACGTAGTAAGCTTCGTTTGAAGGCTCCAAAATTGACATCCAGCGTGGACGGATTGGATTTTGACCCGCCCGTAAGCATCTAGGCTGGAGCATCACGTCTGCTACATTGGGGCTTTAGGCTCCAGCAGGTCCTGTCCGGGTAGGCCGAGATGCCCAGATGGCAAGTCAGGGGGCCGTTCCCTTGGATTCCGGAGTTACTAAGCATGTCCGGGGCATACGCCTAGGAAACCAGATTTCAGTGGCACGTCCCCTGTAAGTCCTCCTTTTCAGACAGCACCGGAGTAACCTGCTATACGCCATCCAGGTTGGGATTGTAGCTGTTGTAGGGAAAAATTCCAAGAAATATTTTTTTATTTCCCTACCTCATAAGGTACCTTTGTTTCTTGCCCTTTCAGTTTCTGGGGTCCATCGCCAATTCCTCCGCTCAAACGTAGCCAGCCTCGAGGTTTGCTATTGGTTTGTCTCACACGAAACTCGACCGAAATTCCCAGTAAGCCAGCCTCTACTCTTACTTCGCTTTATCCGATTCCGCCGTGCTCTCCAGGCGCGGCGAGCGCTCACCCCTCACTACGTGGGGTCAGTTACTATCAGAGAGCCGCGTGTTTCCGGCATAGCATTTTATCATCTACAGCCCTTTCCTCCGAGCATTTCACTCGTTGGGGCTTCGTCGTATGCTCGACATTAATTGCCCGGTGTCTCTCTCGGAGTACATTTATGGCTGATCTGTCACCCATACATTTTTGGCCAAAGCCTTGTGCTCTTGGGACTGGTTCCCGCTTCTCTCTAATTAGGGTCCTTATAGAGTCTTTTTGGGTGATCCCTAGGTTTAACGTTTGTTCGTTTGCTCGCCGTTTAGGACCGTGTACGACTTTTCCTGTTAGTTACAGTTACCTCCGGAGGGTTGTTCGCGCGAGAATATTTTATGGACCCTCTTGCCTTCCGGACCCCCGTGGTTGGGAGGGGGGGGGCTGTGGCTTTACCCTGTTGCGTACGAAAAGAAAATCTTTTTTTTGCCATGCGGCGAAACAACGGATAGGCCCCATGCTTTAGTTCCCTGCGGTCTGCTGGTCCCGCTTCGGGTTAGGAGTCTTATCCGGGCGATCGCTTTCAACCTTCGCATCTTTGAACGAGACTTCCTAGGCGCACTAAAATTACCACTCCAAGGCACCAAACTAATTCTCTAGGACTCGCATAACTTCCATAATATAAACCACGAAAAAAATGGAGATAAACGACAATAAAAAACATACTGGCTCCATTAGCATGCATATAACGAAGCAACCAGCCCCCTTTCACATCTCTCATGATGTGTTCTACGCTTGAGAAAGCTAAATCCACATGAGGTGTATAATGCATAGCTAAGAAAACACCTGTAAGTATTTGGATAACCAAACAAAGACCAGCCAACGAACCAAAACCCCACCAATAACTTATATTGCTCGGAGTTGGATAATCTATCAAATGATTGTTGAGTGTAGAAAATATAGGTTGTTTAAGAATCGATAGTCGTCTTGCCATAAATTTCGTGCTTTTTCCTTTTCGCGGATCATGGAAACTTTGTGTTCTTCATGATTGACGTCATACATCATGGGCAGGATTGACCCATCAATACGGGGCCTTAGGTTTAAAAAAATAGATATATATATATCTATTTTTTTCGTTCTATAACGCCAACTTAAGCCTGCATCAACGGAGTCCATAGAGCAAATAAAAAGAATTCTTTGGCGATGTGCATTTCACCTTCTCTTGTCAGACAGTCCCCAGCCCTTCGAATCGTAGTCGGAATCAATACAAAAATCTACGCGGTCTAATTCACAAATCTTTTCTCCTTTACAAGTGTCCATTAGATAATACAAAAAGTTGTTACCCGGTTCTATTATTCGATCGATGCAATCAGCGATACCCTTAACTATATAAGGACTCCTTCAACTCGGTAAAGCGGCGTATCAGGGACAAGTACCTAAGAGCCCCAGGCCCATAATTGCTCAGGGAGGGGTATCGCTTCGTAGATGTCGATTCAGCGTCGTGCTATACGATGATACTCCCAGGCTCCTATCCGAAGGACCCCGGTGATGGAAGCCTTGACGCAAGGATCACTTTGGGACTATGGGGAAGTTAAGGACAAAGGTTTTGAAGATTTATATAATTAGCCAGCTTTAGATATTGCAATCCAATCCTCTCTTTTCCGAGGAGGGAATAAAGCTATTATGATTCAAGGAATTCTTGAAGCTGAGAGGAAAGGCCTAGGCATTTCCATCAATAAGTTAAAGGAGTTGCCAGAGGTTACTGAAAGGTATTCCGCCGAGTTGGTCGTAAGTGCCCTTTGTTTTGTCGGACAGTTTTTCGGTTTTGTGGTGTCCGACAAAACCAAGTCCCCCGCCCTGCAACCAACAACCAGATATAATTATGGATCTTCGGAATATAGCGGACACCGTTTACAAACTCCATAAGGACGAGATGCTGGACCTACAGGCCGTACGTACCGCGTGACCGAACCCCCGATCTATGCTTCCTATCTTCAGTCCAGTTTGGGCTCCTAGCGAAAGCGTCCCTAAGGTTCTATGGGAAGTGCCATGATCCCCACCCGAAGGAGTTCCTATGTCACTTCCACGATGGAAGTGGCGGCCGAGGGAAAACTAGAGGCCTATGTAACAGATCTCAAGAACGTGGTAACCGGGATCCAGGCCCTCAGTATCTTCAAAGGTTAGAGGTCAAGGCTATATCCCCTGACCTATAAAGTATATATATATATATATATATATATATATATATATATATATCTATTGCAGCTCATCCTCTCTCTCGAAGAAGATAAATAGTAGCTCATTTTCTTTTGGAAGATGGGCGAAGAATAAACATGAATTTAATAGTCTCTCCTATAAATAATATAATCTATTTTATTTATGCATTTCCTCCGTTATACGCAAATATATATATATATATATATTTGAATTTCTTTTATTTCTTAATCCATTCTATTTATTCCAATTCAATTGATTAACTCTTCCCAATTCTATGGAATTCTTACATATCCCATATAGATTCCTATTATATATGACCTTCCCGACCCTTTAATTCCATATTAATTAAGGGTCCTCTCCGTATTATACTACAGATCCCCAACAGGTTTAGTCATATTAGCTAAATATGCGTCATTTAGCGAAGGTGTCATTAGCGATGAGGATTCCGGAGTATTAATTATACATATTTATCTACAAATCCTCGGGATTTAGTCATATTAGCGAAATTTAGTCATTTAGCAATGCTTCCTTCATGTTAGCGGGGATCGGGTACTATATCTATTGGAAGCAATTTTATGGCGGGCTGGGATAGCTTGGCTCTTTTTGAATCTGATTGGAAACAACTTCTGTTATTCTTTGTTCGCGGTCGTCTACTAGGTCATTACTTAATTTCTTGCCCGAAACGACGCAGCGTTTGAGTAGTAAGGATTTGGGGCCGGGTCGCAATAGAGGTCATTATTTCTTTTCACATAAAGCAAAGTGCTAAATCCATGGGCTGATATATCCGGCATCCAGGCGAGAAAGATTCGGATTCTCGCTCCAAACCTCGCTGAAACGAAGCCCGTTGATTCTTGGCGTAGTTACTGTTACCTCTTTTTTATTTTTAATGCCGCATTCCCAAATTCGATAAATTTACGTTTTATATGTATATATCGGATTCCTCCTCCGCCGAGCCTCACATAAATCGGATCGTTATCGCGGAGCCGCGGTCGATTCGTTTTTCTCATCCCTTTTTATATAAAAAAGCCGACAGGAGCTTTAAAAAAAATGAAGCGGGTCATTGTATAGCTCTAAAGGATTCGGGACATGAGTACCGGCGGGGGGGGGGCGGCGGAGGAAACGGATATCTACGATGTCGCGCCTGGCCCAAAGGTCGCTCCGGCGTCAATAGCTTTTTCAGGCAGTAAAGGCTCTTGACTTGAATGTTTACTCGGTACGGGTGTCTGCAAGTGCGATACGATGAAGCTCTGCCAGTTTGCCCTAGCTCCGTTACGTGCCGCGCGTGCAATATCCAACTCTGCCCGTGCGTCCTCAAGCAAATTGTGATAACTTGTCCCCGTGTGCTTGGACGGGTTCATTTTAAGCTCCAATGCCACGCCATATTGGCCAAATTATGTTTTCCTTCAGCGCCATTTTTTACTTATGGATTTCTCCGTTCGAGTCCGCGATCATCTTAGTGGTTGCAATGCCGACCGCCCCTCCAGCAACAACTGTGGCTAGTCCGCCCGTACCCGTAGCGGCTGGCAATGTTTCCGGGGCAGGGCGCTGCGTTTGCTAGCCCGCAGCTCCCCATGTTACGTTTGGGTATCCGGTTGCCATTTGAATCCGAACGATTTTAAAGGGTGCGGCGGTTGGCATCGTTCAAACCGCCTGCGCCCCAAGAATCCTTATAAGCTCTATAAAATTGGAGTTGATTATCATTCAGAATTTTATACCTGAGTCTTATATAGTAAACTGATGCTATATATATGAATAACTTCATTTCGTTCCCCGGGTTCAACAAATAAAGACGTAATGGCATATGCTATCATGGCATATGCTATCATAGAAACGAGTATAAATCTCCCATAATAGTTGTCCCGTAACCATTCCTACAGCCGAAGGCAATAATACAAATAGTATTGAAAGAATCTAGTTTTGCGAAAGGACAAAAAAGCGGAATCCGACCCAGTGATCTATTAAATATAAAACCATGCTTGCCGTGACCGGGCTATGAAATAGGGATGGGCCAGGGGATTCGCTTGGGCGATATAACCGGAATGGGTAACCGGATGAAAAAGTACAAATTCATATAGTAAACTCCCTTTTTTTGCTTTTATTTCAAATGAAAATATCAACTTATGGCGAGCTTTAAATGCAGGAGGGCTTGTAAAAAATCGAGGCAGCCGGCTGGCTACATGCCTTAGGCCGGCTAGGGCCACAAGCAGTAGGCCTAAGGCCCAAGGCCGAAGCCGAAGGCCCTCTGCCGAAAGCCCAAGGCCGGCAGGCTTTCGGGGCGGAAATCGTCGAGTCGGCCAGAGGACCCAGCCAAATAAGTATTTACCTTTCTCGGCCATTTCGAATGCCCCTTGGCCCCAAGCCCAACATATTACCCATTAGTTGCCTTTGGCTGGTTCACGCCTCGGGCCGACAGGGCCATTACAAAAGAATCGAACGGAGCAGTAAGAATCATGAAAAAACAGAATGCATAGTCTACTTCACTGAATTAGGTAAAAAGCCAACACCCCAATCCCGTTTTTTGTCGAGTTTTCCTCCCCAAAATTACTAATATTTTATAAATCTTCCCATAAATATGAGCAATTTCCAATTAGTGAGCCATGTTTTTTTAGTCTCAGAGCCCCGCTCCGGCCCTAGTTTTTTGGGAATATCTCCGATCGATGACACCTCAAAAAATATCCTATCCAAAGGTCCTGATGTTTTCATAGGATCTTCGTAAATCGACAAGCTTTTTTCTATATATCCGCTTTCTATTCTGAAAGCCATGAGCCAGCAGCGACACCAATTTGCCGAAATTGCTGAAACCTCTTTTCCAGATTTTCGATCAACCGGGATTTCTGTGGAATTGGCAGTATCGACCAAGTGGTTCCATAAAAAAAACAAGAGCTCCTGCCATCATGGTAATCCGCTATTAGTTTATAAATCTTTTCTTTGGTATAAGTAGAATTAGGATCTTCAGAAGTCACATTACGCGATAGAAAACTCAATTCAATTCTGGTATTTTTGCCTTGTAGTTTGCTTTCTCGAACGATTCGTTCACGCTGTTTATAATATACTAATGCGATTAAAGGCTGGTTACGGGCGCAACCAAATAAACACTCTCTATTTTTATATTTAAGTTTTTCATATCGGCCCGGAATGCACTGTTCTTGCCTATGTTTTTCGAAAAGCACGTCGGGCCAGTCTTCCAGGAGCGTAATAACGATGCCGCTTGAGATGCTGACGAGATCCATTGAGCTGACACGGCCTGCTTATCATGGCGTCCCTCAAAGATTCATGCTATCCCACGATGAAATATGTGCTTAAAAACCATTTTGGGGTGCTTGAGATTAGGGATAACCCATAATATAGGAGTAGAACTGTGATCATTTTTCGAACGAATGATCCCTATTTCGAGGCCCACCAATCCAGTGCCCGTTGTAGTCAGGGTGTTTTATATTTGGCCACAATCACCTGGATTCTTTCGACAAAGACCAATCCGAAAATTTGCGAACTTGGAGCAAATAAAAGTAAAAAATTCTAAGTGACCAAACCTAAGAAAATATAGGAGGCTGTCATGATATCGATGGGATGCTCCTGCAACAAAAATTGAACGGAATTCCCGATTACCTCATATGGAGAGGGAATCATGGAGGGACAGGAGCATCATTAGTCGGCCCAGCCCGTCTTTGTAGCATTGCCAGATATTCCTCACGTCGAGCCGCTATTAGAGCCATAGTATCGTCATGATGGTTTTGTAATGGCTGATTATCGCTATTAATTCGGGCCATTTCCAAGCGTATCGGGCTTGCTGGTGTTGTCCCCGGTTCATAGTTGCCAACCCCTGGGTCCCTAGAGCAAGACCAGCCCATGCGACTGACTAATGAGCTTCCTGCAGTAGGTACATTCCGAGTACGGGCTCGCAGTGCATGGCAGCCCGAACCAAATTACAATCGAGGCCGTGTAGGGTCGTATTAAACACGTTGGTTAGTCGCTCTATAGATACCAGTTCAACTATTTGGGCCTCGTACGTACCCTGTTATCGTCGGCCCCCCGGTATAAGCCAGGAGCCATTTATAAGCCAGGGCCCCCTCCGTTGAGTTGTGGTACATCCTGGACAGGAGCTAAAGCGGATTCAGAATGAGCGCGTTCACGCTCAGATTCAGTCAACTCGCTACTTTCAGCAGGAGACCCCGCGTCCTGCATACAGTGTGCGAGCCGTAGTGAGAGGCGCATATAAACCACTAATCAAACATCAAATAATTGGAAAAATCCAAGTAGGATTGCGTATGGAAAACTCAGCAGTAGCCTTCACCCAATTCAAATTAATTAGGAAGGAATCCCGAGAATTACTTAATCTGGCTTCTAATTTTTTGACAGGCATGGGCGGCGTAATAACAAAAGAAAATAAAAAACCAACTGGGGTGTCCAATAGTAACACGATGAGGGAGAGTAGCACCTATAAAAGGAAGTAAAAAATAAGGGCTAAATCGAGTTAATCTCGAACGGATATGTGGCATAATAGGTTCCTTGTTTGCTTCTTAGTCTAATTCATTGAATACCTGAAAGATATAATCATCCAAATAAAAAGCTTCTACGATAATCTTAGGACATACGGCGCCGCGGACTAGGTCCAACGAGGGCAGAGCGTTTCGGAGCTTAAGTTGTAGCAGTCTGCTCTTATCCGCCCCCCCACAACAGATTAGGTCCTTTCAGCGCTTCGCGAACGCGAAGGAAGTGGGCGGAGAATATAGCAAAAAAATATATATATTTTTTTGCCTCTCAAGCGTGCTTTTTGTTGAAAGGTCCGAGAAAGCGCAAAGCGCTGTCCGGGCAGTCCAAATAGGGAAGGACTCTATCTTCGTCGGCCGAAGTTAGTTTTATTGGTAAATTGCGAACTTAGGCATCACTTTCTATCACTAGATCTTTGTTTCACTCGTTTATGGTGAAATATCTTTATACATAAAGTTGCGCAGCCTCACATTAAATCTCTGAGGATCCTACTAACAAAGAGTGTCCCGGTTTCGGGCTTACCCTCCGGGCCGCCGGGAGAGAGCTGAAGGAAGAAAATCCATAGATTTTTTCGCTTTGCGTTTTCTGCGCTTTGCGCCTTCGGCCCCAAATATATATATTTTTGTGTGGCGCGAAATGGCTAAACGAATTAAGGGAGCCATTCGAAGGCTACTGGAACACCAGATACAAAGACTACCCATGCTAATGATAAAGGCAAGAATACTTTCCAGCCAAGTCTCATTAATTGATCATAACGATATCGTGGAAATGCTGCGCGGACCCATATATATACAAACAGAAAGAAAAGAACCTTTATACTGAACCAGATAGAGCCCGGAATTACCTGGAAAATAGGAATATCCAGAATGGGCAGCCAACCTCCTAGAAAAAGCAATGTACAGAGACTACTCATTAAGATCATATTAGCATACTCCCCTAAGAAAAAAAGAGCAAACCCCATGGAAGAATATTCTACATTGTAGCCCGCTACGAGTTCTGCCTCGGCTTCTGGTAGATCAAAAGGAGCTCGATTAGTTTCTGCTAAACAAGAAATAAAAAACATAAGAAACACAGGAAACAAGGGAAAAACAAACCATATCCGTGTTTGCGCTAGGACAATCTCGCTAAAATTGCAGGAACCTGCGCATAGTATGACGGATATCAGAAGCAATCCTATGGAAACCTCGTAGGAAACCATTTGAGCGGCAGATCGTAATGCTCCCAAAAAAGCATACTTGGAGTTACTTGCCCAGCCTGCCGTAATAATTCCATACACTCCGAGTGAAGATATCGCAAATAGATACAAAACCCCAACATTTAGATCTGAAAAAACCATACCATAATCGAAAGGGATCACAGCCCAAGCGCACAAAGCCAGTGTAAACGTCAGAACGGGTGCCATTAGAAAAATAAAAATATTCGCGCTACTAGGCAAAATAGGCTCTTTCATCATGAGCTTCAAACCATCTGCTAAAGGTTGCAACAGTCCCAAAATGCCGACTACGTTCGGTCCTTTTCTCCTTTGCATAGACGCCATGACTTTTCGTTCTGCTAGTACTAAGAACGCGACGCCCAATAACAGGGGTATTATAATTCCAAGTATCTTAGCGACAAGACCAATTAGATAAATTCTCATATTTGTTGGCTTTTTTTTTATTTATTGTGACCGAAATAAATTACGTAGTAATGGCATAACCGAAAGATTGGTCATCTTGGATTATCCATAAAATTACGTAATAAACTCACCAGGAGTAAGACGAAGGTCCTGAAATATTCAACAGATAACTGGCCGCACTCCTTGGGGCTTTACGATTGGAGCGCTTTACGAAAGGAGGTGCGTAGCACTCGACCAGAGGGAGCTTTACCGTTAGAGCGCGCGACGAAAGAAACACTACGTGCCTTCTTTTCTCAGCCATTTCGGCGAAGCGGAAATCTACGAGCCATTTCCGACCTCCTCTCGGTCCTTCGAAAACTCGACCCTTCTTTCTACAAGCGCTCTTCCTCTGGTCAAGTGCTGCGCACCTTCCCCCTAAGCCAAATGGTGGCTTCGGTTATGAGAGAAAATTCGTAAGACTAAAGGTACTGTAGAAGCAGGGCCTTGGTAGCCTTCTCAAAGTCCGGTGAGACACTCCGCCACTTCAAATTTAGCCTTTTCGAGCTTATCATGGAAGTCAGGCAAAGACTCGAAGTCATTCATTTTGATCCCTCCCCCCCAAACATCGCGGAGTGAGCGGCAGCTCGCACCGCTTATTTATCGAAAAAGCTATCTATCGTGCTCCATCCGTTTGATAATGAGATCCGAGATTGTACCCGGTCTACAGACTGAATAACTTTTACATAGATGTGACCCAATCGTAATATCCATAAAACAGGAGGCCCGGCGGGGGGGGCGTGGATCAATCGGTAACCGAGTTCTAATACCCGGGTGCCCAGTTCCTTAGTGTCCCGGATTGCTTAATAGCATCCAAGCTATTTTTCGGGGCTTGGGGTATGATTCTAGGTGATGAGTTTTGCACCTTATGGGTAATTGGTCCGACGGGTACACCAACGCTCATAAGCCGGGTAAAGCGCTCTACGACGTTCAACGTCATGACCTTCTCTGGATCCTGCGTTTATGTGAACGCCCACGCAAGCATCAATACCTACTACCAGCTCGTCCTGGGACCACTCGGCCAATGGATTCAGAGCACCCTGGGCAATATCCGGTCCCAGAGAGGGTCACAGCCGCTCCATAAATTTTAGTATATCTGCCGCCGGAGACATTTGCCGTGTCCAGTTTCATATCCCGGCCCCGCAAAAACTCCACCAGGAGTTGACAGGGGAACCGGGACGACTATCCGGTCCGCTGTGTAGTTGAAGATCCTTTGGCTAAAGCCGCCGGGAAGCGCCAATAGGCGCGCGTTACCAACTATCTACCGTAGCATTTCCGCGGACATAGCGTTTAAATTATGTTCTTACGGTGTCGCCCCGACTACCTGTTTGAACGTGGATAAATGGTAAACTGTCGGAAATCAAAATAAGAGCTTTACCGATCAGGTGGGTGGGCTCAGGGGCTCGTATTCAACTTCCTGAGAGTTGTGGTAATGGTATTTTTTGTACCAATACATGCTATAATAGCCCCAGGCCTCGTTAAATTGAAGCATTTTTGGGCGCGATTAATCGGATTAATCCCCAAAATCCAAGCTCGTAGGAATCTTATTTGGTCGGGATGGCTGTTCGTGAAATCCGCTATAAATAACTGCGGGCATTCGGAACCATTCCATTCGGAGGCAATGGGACAAATAATAATGAAAATAACGAGTCTTGCAAAAGGTAAAAAACGCATAATCCGTTTTTAACCAACCAAAGCGGTTTACTAGGGACAAAACCACAACAAACACGGCTGATGAAAAAATAACAGCCGGAGACACGTGGATTATCTTAGGCAACAGCCCAAGAATAGGCAAAATGAAAAACCAATAAACATTCATTTTCTATTACGTTTTACTCACGGGTTCCTGAGATCCGCGCGATGGGGCTTGCGTGACCCCTGAGGTTGAAGCGGACAGCTTCAAACCGCCGCTTGTATTGAAACTTTTCTCGATGGTGCGTGTGACGCGACGTGGGTCTTTATTCCGTTGCTCGAACCAACCCCAGTCAACAATATTTCTAGCCGGATCCTTATGTCTAATTTCATATTGATTTTATTTTTTTTTATTTGCAAACGGAGCCATGGAATGGCTATAATCTCGAAAGATTCCTATCAATAGATATTACCCTGGTGAAACTGGATCCTCAAGGATAAGATTGCTAGTAAAGAAGGAATCCGTGTCTTTGTAATGGTTTCCACCCTTAATGCAGGGATACATAGGAATAAGGGCGTGTGCCGTTGTAGCCGCGGCTATTTGAATAGCAACATTGGACACACTTCTTTTTTTTTTAGTTGGGCCGCATCGTTCAAAATCTCCGACTGCCAATCAATCGTAACTCGGCCATGTATGTTATTAGAAATTTTTCCTTTTCTTGTCTGACAGGGTTTTTAATTCCTGAGAATTCCAAAGGATTCAAAAGTTTACCCCGTATGTTCAACTCACCGAAAAATTCGGAATTTGCGATAGGCTGGAACAATTGCCAATCTATGTATATTAACCAACGGATTGAACAAGAGCGAAACAGGTGCTTCACTTTGTTATATTACGATCTTTCAATAAAAGATTTAGGAGGTTTGTCAACTGGGGGATTAGAGAATCTTGCCGATTCAGTGAGTATGGAAACGATAAATAAATCTGACTTGGATCGATAAAAATCCCGAGACGCGCTTGAGCAACTGCGCGATTTGTATGTTAAATATTCTACGGATGACGCTAATAAACTGGTTCCAATCTATATATCCTTTGTGAATCTGGTGCGTCGGGTTCAGAATGAAGTGATTGGAATTCCAATAGAAGATTGCATTACCGGGAATGATATTCCAATGACCATTGGTAGTTCGGTGGCACTTACTTCGGAAAAGTTGATTTACAGTCAAGGGTCCAATAAGATTGATTTTGCCATAAGATAGAGGAATTTGGGTGTTTTCGTTTTTGATACAAATTCTATGCATGGAAATGTTCATTAATACTGTTTCACTGTTCCAGATTTGTGTTGAGCAATGTCAAAATTAGAATGCAATTCTGAAAACAAAGAGAAATTACTTCATTCTTGTAAGCTAGATTAAAATTTCTCTTTGTTCCTTCCCACGTCAAACTATTCATAGTTCAGCATCTCCCGCAGGGCGGGAGAGCCCCATTCATATGGCTATTGATTCGCAGAGTGGAACCGCACTTAGGGATTTCAAACTTCCTATCAGGTTACCAACCATTTACAGGTTGAAACCAAACCAAGTTCCGGGGCTTGCTTAAGAATTCAATTTGCTCAACAGCATCGCGGGATCCCACACAAACAGTCCACTGTCCCACAGCCTCCCCCCCACAACATCTCATTTATATTAACTTAGTCACTCACAGACAAATCAATGAAACTGTTTCCACTCGGCGAGACCTTCGCCACATCAAAAACATTCCTAGCCACTTCGTCCTACTCCCAAAGCAAATACATAATGGCATTATTACTTTTATAACGCATTATTCAATCTCAAACTAGTGCCTTATATTCCTCCAATAAACATAATAAGTGCGCGGATATCGATCAATGCTTAGAGGCAATAGTTGCAGACGGAGGATATAGAAACAATCGAACCCATCAAAACATAGACTCACGTTCTAGCAAATGGCGATAAAGTTGGTGGACGAGCTTGAGAGGAGGACGTCGACGCGTTTGAAACAGTATTGCATACAATAATAGAGCAAAGGGGTCCATGGATGATTAATAAAGCACTTCACACTCGCCAATCTATTACTGGGTTAACCCGGATTAGGAATACTGAGTGATATTAGTCAATGGGACGCATAGATTGGAAAACAATGGTACAACAGTATTAATATTGAATAATTTTGTAGACCATGCCGCATATATACGCTCATTATGCTTTTATGCAATAAATAAATATATAGATATTTTATTTATTCATATATCTATATGATATTATTTACAAAATCGGAAGGGCTCGGCAAATCGAGGCCGCTACGCGCCTAGTGCTTTATAAGCTGCGTAGCGGCGCCTAGGGGTCCCGATTGCGCTGCGTATGCGGAGCTGAAAGATCAGTCCGCTACGCGCCTCATATTCAGCCGTTTTCGGCATGTTCTGCAAGTTATTGAATCGCGTACCCACGTAGCGATTGTGAGCGAATAAGTATCGAAAATGGGCTTTCCGCCGCCTCTTAAGTTAAGGCGCGTAGCGTTTGATACCGAAAGGCGCGTTTGTAAAGTATTTTAGTTTTGTACAGGGAAAAATGAAAAATAAGGTACTTTAAGAGCCTGAATGGTAGAAAAGGTAGAAAAATTGCCAGCGGCAGAAAATATTACCAGATCCGTTCTTCCCATCGGTGCTGGCTTCGATCATCGGTCCATTTCTGCTTACCATCGGGCATTTTCTTTGTCATCGAAAAGGGATACAAGGAATTGGAATCATAAACATATAGATTATCGCCATAAGGCTTGTAAACATCCGTATGTCCACCATAAAAAGCCTTTCTTAGGGTCTTCCCTTCTCCCTTTTAGCATAATAGTTAGAGCGGAAAATCTTCGTGATGGCTAAGGCTAAAACAGACAAATGCCCTTGTTATATGTGCGCCAAACTTATGAGATGTTGAGCTTTTTGCATAACATGGGCCCCGGGTCCGTTTTATTCTCTTCATCCCTCGCCCCGTGCTTTCCCCCCGACATAAGGAGGGGGGGCGAAGCTATATGCTTCGCCCTAATTACCGCCCCACCAATATATAGAAACAAGGAGAAAAAGCCATACAACATCGACAAAATGCCAATAAAAAGCAGCTGCTTCAAAGCCAAAGTGATGCTTCGGGGTAAAATGACCCAGATATTGACGAATCCCACATATTATTAAGAAAATAGTACCTATAATGACATGAAATTGAGATAGGTAGGCTCTTTCAAGCTCCCCCCCCCCTAAGAACCGCACGTGCGAGTTTCCCCGCATGCGGCTCAAGCAACGGAGAGTTCAGGCCCCGGTTAACCAACGGCCCGCGACTTGACGGCTGTTGGTGCGCTTTGCGCCCATGATGCACTATGCTATCACTAAAGTGTTCTGTAACTCTGCGAGTTGCTTATGCCGCAACTGCGCGATTGGCCAATATTTACACGCGCACTGCTTGCAGTTATTCACCCGAATTTCGCGTGGTGAGTAGCTTTTTCAGTGTTTCGTCACCCAAGATTCAGGTCAGCACCAAAGGCGAAATGTAGATTGTTCCAGACCCGTAGACCCTCCGGGCGGCCCGGCGCCACACCCCAAGGGAGGCGGAGGGCGCCGGGAGCCTAAATGGCTGAGAAAGGAGAGGCCGGGGTTGAAAAAAATAGATTTGGCCGACTTCGCTTGGCTTTTTGAATCGTCTTCTGCCCATTGGACGGTATCCGATCTCACGATCAAACCTCCCGACGCCGGGGAGCCCATTGGGTTTACCCTGTTGACATTTTGACTCTAATGCAAGGTTTCAGATCCCGTGCTATACTCCGGTGATCCTTTGCCGATCGGGGCACGCACCGATTCACCGTGTCCCAAATCACATCCGGCCTACTCAATGAAAACTCGTCGTAGGTGCGGTTTTACGAAACGTCCTTGCACAGTTCACTTGCGTTGATCAGTAGCCTTGGCACTCCTAGCGGGTTGTATGCTGTATCATAAACTTCTTACTTTGTCCCTCACGCTTCGAGCCCTCTCCGTTTCCAGGAGCGCAGGGTGAGGTAGGAGCATCCCGTCGGCGGGGATGGCAATATAGTCCGGTGGGCTATACGCATTGTCTTATGTCCTTCAAGTCGCACAACCATGAAACCCTGTAGCTAAAAAAAACGTAGAACCATAAATTCCATCGGAAATAGTGAAGGGGGCCTCTATATATTCAATTCCTTGAAACCCAGTAAAGACTAGAGCCAGGAAAACGGTAGCTATTAAAGCGTAAACTGCTTGTTGTTTTAAACCTGCGAGTATAGCATGATGAGCCCAAGTTACGGCAGCTCCAGATGGAAGTAGAATAAGGGTATTTAGAAAAGGAATTCCCCAAGGATCTAAAACAGAAATACCTTTTGGGGGCCAGATAGCTCCGATCTCAACCGTAGGTGCCAAAGAAGAATGGGAAAAAGCCCGAAAGGAAGCTAAAAAAAACATGACTTCAGAAACGATGAAAAGAATCATACCATAGCGAAGTCCTAATTGGACCACAAATGTATGATGTCCTTCGTAGGTGGATTCACGTACAACATCGCGCCACCATACAAAGTAGGGGTCAGTCGGGTCTTTCAACACAGCTGCCCTCCGAACCGTACGAGAGGCTTTCACCTCAAACGGCTCTCACCTCCGATCTCCACTTATAACTATGAACTTTAAATCTTATGATTCAAATCTCTATGGGAGGGCGTTGTAGCATAAATTTACTGGCTTACCTGGGATGGATTCATAACTAAATGCCGGGATTACTCCCAGAATAAGCTTGATTCTGTTCCGAATAATGGAGATACGAACGCGGACGGACCATTTGACTTTATGGTTGGCCGCGCGACGAGACAATGTCTCGACATCCAACACCTCTACGGTAGAACAGTGCGATCGATAGCTAGGCTCCTTAACCGCCAGGCTGGACTGCCAAATCCGAAGCTATTACGAGCCCTCCGAACCCCATCACCCGATGGGTTATTTCCCCGACTCAACATAGTACTTCTTTTTGTGTCTTTGGGGAGACAACGATCCAGAAGGGTTTAGGCCCCTGCGCAATTAGCTGATCGCTCAGCTAGTTCCTTGTCGGAGTGCCCCACGGTCTTTCAGGTACTGTACACACACCATGTATTGTGGACTGTTTCGGCCTCCGCCGAGGCCTACTTACCGTGCTCTTGCCGTAATATTCTGCTTGAGACAAGAGGAGCTATGTGACGCGAGCATTGCGTATCAAGTTAGTTATCCTAGCCCTACCTCCTGCTCTTTCAGAGCGTCTTAGCGGTGGCAGCCCCACAGTTCTCTGATTGAAACTTGCTGCTTCCGAGTAATAAGCCATGTTACTATGGCTCATCTGCAAGTTGTGAGCCTGTGTCCTAGCTTATAAGCTAGCCTGAACGGCACAGAAAAGAGTGGATAGCTCCTCTTGTCGTACAATGTATCTTCGGGCGCACCATGGTATATAAGATCATTCCCAAGCCTAAACAAAGAAGTGTTCCGCCTCCCGTGAAAGAGTGCATGTACATAACACCACCAATAGTGCTTGCCAAGGCTCCGAGTGAACCCAAAAGAGGCCATGGGCTGGGATCTACTAAATGAAAAGGATGTTTTTGAGAGACACTCATAATTGGTATTTTGTTTGCTTTTTAGTCTAATTTATTGGATACCCAAGAAACATAATCATCCGAAGCTTCTACGACAATAGGCATAAAAGCATGATTAGTTACACCCCGTAGGTTTTGAGAGATGAAACAGTCAAGCAAGTCGAAGGGGATCAAACGCACGGAAAAGCAAAATAGAAGACGGAAGCTTTTTTCTTCCAATAGTGACATAATATTTTAAGTCATCTATTTTTTGGAATATAAATCACGGACAGCTTCAATTGCGCCCCGTGCTAGAGGTCCCAGGCCTCCTCGCGGGGTAGTTAATTTATCCATTGGGTTAACCGGTCGGCGTCGTTACAGGCTTTGGTATATCGTTTGCATGCGTGATAATTAAATTCTGTCTGGGTCGCCTGCGCCGCCCTCAGCGACTCCCGCAATCACTATAGGTATAAGAGCTCTCGCTACGGCTTTTGCCCCGGAATTACCTATACAAGATATTACAAAATCTTTTCCGGTATAAATTTTTTATGCTCGCCGACCTTAGCAATAGCCAAACGACGAGGGACGTACCTAAAGCATAAGAAACAATAAGAAGTTGAATTAACCACAAATTTTGTTAAGAAGCACTCATTTTAATGATGAAGTCTTTATAAGTGAAAATGAAACAAATCATGAGTATGTAAATTCGGTAGTCCCAAGTGTTACTTGGGAAGAACCAAGGAATAGTAGGTTCGACCTTCATAAAAAATTCGAAAAGTTGCTTGGAAGTTTTTGAACAGAGTTGCTTGGAAAAGAATGGGACACACATAATTGGTATTTTGTTTGCTTTCTAGTCCAATTTATTGGATACCCAAGAAACATAATCATCCAAGGAAACAGCCTCTACGACAATAGGCATAAAGGCATGATTAGTTCCACAAAGTTCACTGCACTGACCATAGTAAACACCCTCTCGTTTAATAAAAATGGAAGTCTGATTCAAACGACCAGGTACAGCATCACATTTTACACCTAAGGAAGGTACAGCCCAACTATGAAGTACATCGGCGGAAGTAATAATCATACGTAGATGAGTTTTTGCTGGTACAACCATCCGATTGTCCACTTCTAATAAACGTAATTGACCCAATTCTAAATCATCCTCTGGAATCATATAACTGTCAAAAGTTAGTGACTGTTCATCAGAACTGTTATAGTCTGAATACTCATAGGTCCAATACCATTGATGTCCAATAGCTTTGATAGTAATAGCTGGATCTACTACCTCGTCCATTGAATAAAGAAGGGCGAACGAAGGTATTGCAATAAACATCAGAATAATACTTGGAAAAATAGATAGAGTAAAAATTTCACCTCATTATAAGATTACTCAAGTGCTCTCCGAACCGTATGAGCACGTCACCGTGCTACGGCTCACTAACTCGACTTACTTCGGATTACTTTCCGGGTTCAGATAGCGGGGCTGGCCCAGTTTGCCAGTTGCCCGGTGGGCACCTAGAAGGAAGGCGCGGCGCTACGCGCGTAGCGCCTTTTTTGGCCGGAAGGGTCCGAGGGATACTTTTTTAGCTTGTAGAACCCCTTTAGCTTTACAATTTCCGCGCACTTCTTCGGCCGGGCCCTGTAAAAGCAAAGAAGTCTTCGGGCCCATAGGCACGGATTGCGCGGGGAGCGTGTTCGGGCGAGGGACCGGGCCCCGCACATGATTTTTACATTGTCCGGAGACCGTCCACGGATTCTTTTACTCCTTGAGCAAAACGCCACACGAGTAGCGCGTCATTGGGTCAGTCGGAACTACACGACTGTACACGTACTTCCGAAATTTCGCTCGCTCTTGTTAATATATCTCCGGTTTATCGCTCGGGCCAATCAACGCTTTTTCGTGTGTCGGAGGAGTCTACTTCGGACCCTGTTCGGTTGGCTGATTCCCCAAAAGCCCGGGATGTATCTAGGCGTACCTTTCCCACTCACAGACCGTTGCCAAGCTTCCACTTGTGAGTCAGTGACTCCCACTGGATATCGGGCTTCGAGCGCCCCACCTAAATCGTTACCTGCTATCTGGAATACCTTCCTCAGGGAGTGCAGTTTAAATTTCGCTGCAAACATCTTGGCCAGGGAAGAACGCAGGACGTAAGCCAAATAGGCGATGGCCCGGCGTTTGTTTCCGGCAAACTGATACCAATTGGCGTATCCGCGCAAAATTGAATTCATTCGTCGGTTTGCTTCGCTTCGAGGTAACCTCATCAAGCCGAAGTTTGGTGAAGGATCCCCATTCCCAGCAAGGTAAGCCTGCTGTTGCAATCGCAGCTTCAACTGGTTCATGTCTGCGTCCATGGTGAGGATAAGTTTATTTTTTCTCCCCCATCGCCAACCCTCTTGGGTCTGGTATCTTTGTTTCGTGCGTACTACTCGGCGTCCGATACGGTGCCCCAAGAAAGTAATTCCCACGGATATATGTTTTATATGGGTCTTTTCCATGTTCAGTAGCAATTTGAGTTTCTCTCCCAGGAAGGTTTCGCATTCCTGACGAATGACTTTAGCATCAGACAGGGCGCCACGGATAGCTATGAGGAAGTCATCTCCGTATCGTCTGTACTCCATTCTTCGATACAATGGGTCGAATGGGTCACTGCGGGGGTGCGCTTTACGCATCTTTCCCTGGTTCCGAAGCACCCAGCTACGATTATCCTTCTTTCCTAGGTTGTATTGCTGGATGCGCTCTTCCATCCATATGTCGAACCCGTGTAGATATATATTGGACAGTATTGGACTCAGTATTATGCCTTCCGGGGTTATCAAGTTCGACTCCTCAATGTTCCCATAGGGCATGTGCATCTTCGCTTCCAATCCGCCACTAATGAGTTTTAGCAGTTTTTTGTCTCGGATCTTACGTCTCATGATGTGGCGGAGGACGCCATGGTTCACGGTGTCAAATAATTTGTTAATGTTTCCTGGTACAATCCAATTAGTTCCTTTGAAGTCGCTGCGTATGGTTCGTAGGGCCGTGTGCGCGCTACGCCCCGACCGCCAGCCGTGGGATCTCCGAGAGAATATCGATTCATAGATAGGCTCTAGAAGCATTCTCAGCACCCCTTGCACGATACGGTCTTGGAAGCAGGGAATTCCAAATGATATTTGATCGCGCGGCGGCTTGGAAATTATTTTTGCGCCTCCCCATTCGTATGGGCTTTCGCTGTCCAGGACTGCATCTCTCAGCGCTTGAAGCTTACGAAAAGATGTGCCATCGATGGTCAGGCCGTCAGTCCCAGGGCTCATTGACCCTGGATTTGGTCTCAGTTTCTGGTAGGCTATGCTCCATATGTCCATACTCTTTAGGTAATTGCTTAGATCATGGTATATCCAGTCACGCCTTCGAAAAGACGAGATCCAAAGGTCCACGAGGGCATCAGCCCCATTCCGCGCATAGTCGGACACATCCACCTTGGGATCCCAGGGGGCTGAGTCCGTAGACGATATCGAGTAAAATCTGCAAAGGTATGGCAGATGCTTAGATCCCTTCCCCGTTGCTTTGTGTTCGCAAAGCGCTTTCCTCTTACGAGGCTGCGTTAACAGTAGGCAGGTCATATGGATCCTCTGACTTCCCAAGACGTGTGACCACGCTGGGATCTCACCGGTATCACCGATAGGCCGTGTCGCCACGAGATGTCTTTTAGTTCCCTGTCCCCAGTGATGTAGGTAATCTGCTCTCATGCGGGGTGTAGGCACCGCACTATCTCCGGCCTGTACACTTTGGACCATTGTCAGGCTGAGAGCTTGAATGCGTGCGCTCGTGCGTGTCACCGGTTTGGATCCGGATAGCATCAGGTTCAATTCGACCGAAAGGAACTTAGATTCGCCAGAGCAGCTCCTCATCTCGAATAGCGATGGCAGGTTAGCAAGATGATCTTGGGCTTTCCACAGTCCGGCTGCGAACGACAAGGACCCCTCAATCCCGCTTTTACGACATGCTTCGGTCTCCCACCACTTACGTGGCAAAGATGAGTCGTATACCTGGCGCGCGGAGGATAGGCTCGCGCGGTTTAGAGCCCATGTGTTGAGCCCCATTGACATAACTATGGGTGACCTAACGGTCGCCCTCCAAATAATTTCTATAGTAGTTCCATGAACAATCCTTTCTGGAATTGGATTTCTTTTATAGTGAAAATGCCATAAAGCGCGAACCAACATCCATAATACGAAGATCAAAATAACGATTAAGAAGAAAAAAATATCATGATGTAAGTCAATTAGTTTGGATAGGTAGGCCCTTACGGGCTTTCCCCCCTAAGAACTGTACGTGAAAGTTTACCCTCATACAGCTCCATTTCATTCTCAAAATTTCTTCACAGGCCTACGCACCGGAAATGGCTTGACGATTTCCGCGCACGAAGACTAGAAGGAGAGGCACGTAGTGCGAAGACCCTCTTTTCTCAGCCATTTCGGCGAAGAGTGTCCTTCAAACACTCGACCAAAGAGAGAGGGCATTCTAGATTCATTTGCAAATTTTGTGTCACGGGTAGAAGCCGCCTACTTTCATGTGGTGCAGATGCACCCCATTGCGACCCCCCAAAAAAAGACTACACACCGGTCATTACGGTATATTGTATCGAGCGGCGCTTCTCACTCGGGGTTGCCGGGAATATTGATGCGTAGGCCGTTCCAGTCTCCCTTGTTGCCCAAATTTAACCATCTACACCCGGGCACCATGATTACTGCCAGGCACGTAGTGCGCGGGGAGCGTGTTCGGGCCTGATAGCTGGGACTAGTGACTAATCCGCGTTGGAGTTGTAGGCCTTTTTAAGGTCTCCAAACTTCCATGCCACCACCATCGGTTCTTGGCAATCGTTGACTGTTTCGTTCGTTTTTTCGTGCTCGTTTCTTCGTCAGTCTGCTTGCGCCAAGCTGCCCCCAGACTTGCTTCGATCTCATTGTGCTGAATGCCGCCCCAAGTCAGCCACCTCTTTTGCTTCGTGGGGCTTCCTCTACCCACATCTCGTTATGTGCCCTTACGGGTGCACCTCCATAGGGAGTGGATAAATCTGGGCTTACCATGTTACATTAATAGCACCTCACCTTTGCTGATTTTTCCGACTGTACTTTACCCCGGTGAACTTGCGGTTTCGATATGCCCAAAGGAAAGGGGCTAATCCGTTCACGTCGAGCCTTACGATTGACGAGGTTTATATACATTCGCTTACACTGCCTCTATCAGCTAAACCTACCCCCAAGGCTTCAAACCCAGTCTTTCGAGTCAAGGCATGCTTGAGTAGGGTCCGGCAGAAACCGTTGCCAGATGGGGCGGCCCCCCATATTGCTCTCAATGTCATCATGTCGCACTTCCTTGCATCATAGGAGTGGCAGGGTCTTGAAAACCTAATTGCCAAGGTTCCGCAGCATCACAAAAAGCAATTGGAAATATCCATATCAAATTCATTGGGTATATTCTGGTTCTTTTATGAACTACTCCAGCCCCGGTTTCAATATAAGGGGGCCCCTAGTGCTCGACCAACGCGAGAGGGCCTGCCAACCGGGAAAGATGTTGAGTCAAAAACCAAAAAAATTTTTATCTCGGGTCCTCTCCTTCTTCCGTAAAGCCAAAGAAGTCTCCGAGGACCCATAAGCACTACATGCGCGGGGCGCAAGCGAAAAAGCCGAATACGCGAGTGCACGGGCAAGATAAATTTTTTTCCGGTGGCCTGCAGGCACGCAAAACACGTGGGTTTTTCTGTTGCTTGATGGATTCGCATTGCCTCGCTGCGTTTGGCCAGGTACGTATAAACGATAAACCATCTAGGGGGGGGCGAAGCGCGAACAGACGCTGTGGGGCTTCCGCGCTTCCCCCAGCATAACCCGGAGACAAAACAAATTGGCCGGACGAAAGGATAAATGGTTAAAGCTTGGCGCGTAGTAGCGAGCGAAATTTGGCCATGGCTTAGTGTTGGTTAAAGGGCGGCTAGTTGCCTCTTATAAACTTGTATAATCGATGCGTAAGAAATGGTCAACTCTAGTATAAAATAAATAGGTAAACAAGCGACAATTTGACACCAGATATCCGGAGGTGTAAAAAAAGCTGCTACGAAAAGCGAAAAAACCATAAAAAAACGACGATTTTTTATAAGGGTTTTCACTCCTCTCGATTCCAGCGAACAGATCACAAGTACAGGTACTTGAGAGCATATTGATGAAATAAATGAGATACGAACGGTTAACATAATATAGTCAAAAATCTTAGGTTGTGACTTCATTATAAGTAAATTAGTTGATGTTGTACTTAATTCGTATAAAAAGTGCCAAACGTTGGGAACTACCCAAACAAAAGTCACGAGAAAAAACAGGAAGGAGCAAAAACCACTTAAGTAAAACAATTTATTGTATTTTTGTCTCTGTTCTTCATAGCAACTGGGCATCAAAAAACACCAAATTTGATAACTTAAAAAAGGAAATAAAAAGTAAAAGCATGATATTAAAGACGTAGTAACATATGTGCTCAAGGCCTCCGTTAATTGTGTACAAATGAAAGATGAGTCTGAATAAGGCAAAGTAGGAAAGGGTTTAGCTAATAAAAAAATGAACTCTTCTGGGAACCAATAACACGTAAACCATGTAAAACTAGAGCAAATCAATATCCAAAAAACACGAATTCGAACTTCCTCCAAAATAGTTTTTAATACAAAATTCATTATATTTCGTCGTGTGTTGAACCTGATCAAACCCAGGAAAACGCGAAGCAAAAAAAAATCTTTTTTTGTTCGTTTCACTCCATTGACCCTTTCTTTTTCAGCCTTCATTCGCGATGCGAATAAAGCGGGAGAGAAGAAAGAAGCTTGCTTCTTTCTTCTCTGGAGTTCACTCTTTTTCTGCGAAGTGGCTAGTAATGTACCGCATCCTTAGCTCAGTTGGATAGAGCAACAACCTTCGAAGTTGATGGTCACAGGCTCAAATCCTGTAGGATGCGTAAAGTGCGCAATGAATAATATATACCAACGGTACATCCTTCTACTTGTTTGATTAGTCTATAGGAACAACGCTACACGCGTAGATTGACCTATTTTTCGCCAGAGTCCCGTGGCACCGGAAAATAGAAGCTTACTTATCATAGGGAAAGTGGCCGAGTAAGCGACAGACTGTAAATCCGCCGAAGGTTTTCTACTCTACGGAGGGGCGAATCCTGCCTCTCCCAAGTATACTTCGTATTTGAAAAATAGAGGCGAAGCACATGTTTTTGTGCTTAACCCTTCATGCAATTGAATAGAGTGGATAAATAAATGTATATATATATATATATATATATATATATATTTGTTCTTTCCCAGACACATATTGAATGCATTGGTACTCGAGCCCTCTCCGAACCGTACGAGATGGTCGCCCATCATACGGCTCTCCGATTCAACCTTCCTTTGGATTTGCTTCTGTCGCAAGGTCTTGGCTTGTTTTTCCAGTGACCTATGTGGGCCTGGCGTGAGCAACATGAAGTAACTTGCTTTCTCACTATAGCGATCATGCGCGATTCAAGTGGGAGGGAATAAAACCAAACATTCTCTTATATGAGCCCGTCCTTGAGACCCCGAACATGGTGCATTTCCGAAACGGGGGCGCGTAGCGTATTTTTTTTCCAAAATCTGAAAATCCAAAGATCCACGTCAGCCCAAATATTCTTTTTCCGTGTATTGACCCGTCCGGGATCCTTGGGAGCCTTACTTTAGGACTTGGTTGGATCCGATCTGCTAAGATATAGCAGACGCTTAAGCCCCTTCCCTTGTGCCGATTAGCGAAAGAAAAAATCTTTTTTTTATTTTTTAACCCTTCGGGTAGGCGAGTACTACGGGCTCTCTGACGTCCACCTCCGTCCAGATGACTGAAGTGGACTTCACCGGTGTTGCCTACAGTTCTTGGCCGGTTGTTCGTGCAAGGCCGTTTCGCATCGAGATGTCGTTTAGTCTCTTGTCCCCAGTAGTTTGGGTAATCTGCTCCCTCCTTGAGGCTCTGCAATGTCTGCAGGCCGGAAGTTACCATTCTGGTCTTACCGTAATTTATCAACGGCAGACTGAGAGCTTGACAGCGTGTATTCGTGCGCGTCACCACATTCACACGGTTCACCGCGGCGGGTCCAGTTTAACCGAAAGAGACTTCGATTTGTCACAGCTGGTTCTCATCTCGTACAATAGCGAGCTGACTTAGTAGTCTAAGGGTTCAACCTTCTCTCCCCCTCAACTACGCTTTTAGAGCATGCTGCGGTTCCCACCCGTTTACACGGGGTTTAGGTAAGCTCTATGCCCGGCACGCGGAATAGGGTCTCGCGTGGTTTGCTATATGGTGAGCACAGAATAGCAATTCTTCTCCATATGGCCAAACAATGACTGTAAGCGACGCGAACGGTCGCCCTAAATTCCACTGCAATAGTACCGCGAATTCGAAAAGTAATAACCGGAATGGCTAACCCAATAGCGGATTCCGCAGCAGCCACCGTTAAAACAAATAAAGCAAATAATTGGCCCATCATATCATCCAAATAAACAGAAAATACCAAAAAGTTCAAATTGACAGCAAGTAACATTAACTCAATTGGTAGGGGGTGGGCCACCCGCCCGATAGCAGAGACCTTCTCCCTTTTGGCGAGCACTACGAGCCTGCGGGCATAAACTTTTAAGTTTCAAGGCCCAAAGGGCACTCGACCCGAACCCTATGGCCCTTCGGGCACTCGGCGGCCCTCTCCTTCTAGTCTTCGTGCACGGAAATCGTCGAGCCGGCCTTCGGCGCTTCTTTCGTAAAGCCGAAGAAGTAAGTCTCCCGTCCGAAAGTGCTTACGCACCTCCGGACCCATAGGGAGAGGCACGTAGTGCGAAGACCAGAAAGAGGGGTTGCGTAAGGGAAGAAAATATTTTTTATGCTTGGGTGGCCCCCCTCCGAACCGTACGTGCAAGATTTCCTCGCATACGGCTCTCCGAGACGAAAAAACAAATCCTCTATCGGTAGTTGCGCCCTCTCCCGGCAGGTCCGAGGGACGCGAGACTCGATAGGCACGTAGTGCTCGACCCGATAGGTTAAGCGTCCTTCGGACCCACAAAGTGCTATGAACCTCTCCCTATGGACCTTCTTTCGTAAAGGCAGAGAAGTCGGAAATGGCTTCTTTCCGCGCACGAGTGCCATAGGGAGAGGGGAGAGCTGCGTGGCACTCGACTATAGGGAGAGGGCCCGTAAAGCCAAAAGAGTATCCTTCGGACCGGCCCCACACAATGTTCTTACGGAGTCCGTACTTAAATGACCATGACTAGATAGTCGCTGGGGTAGCTGGATCGACTTCTTCAAGTGTCTTTCACAACTCTTCCTTTCGAAAATCCATGAGCCTGTGGGCTTGAGTTATCCCGGGTGCGGGAATCTACAAGCTATTTCCCTCTAGGTCCTTCGGACCGAAGAAGACCCTTAAGTATCCGCTCTACGGGCATAAAATGGCAGAATCCCTGGGCCTCTCCCGCTGGTCGAGTCCCCCTTGGGTCCGACGGAGACTTCTTTATGAAAGAAGCGCCGAAGGACTTTACAATTTCCGCGCACGATATCCGAACACGCTCCCCGCGCACTACGTGCCTATAGCCCCTCGGCTTGACGATTTCAGGGTTATCTCTTACCTTCCGTCCCCGAGTCCCGGTTAGTTCGGGCTGAGCCTTCCCCACAACGGGCGATACAACTCATACAAGCCAGTCGTCCCCGGTAAGTGATCTCTCTCTTGATCCCTTCGCGATAATCGCTACTACGGAACACCCGATGCCTCTCTCCGACGGGGTAAGTAGATTAGCCGTCACCGGCCTTAGGCATTCCCACGTTTCGTGTTTGTGTGTCAAAATAGGTTCTTTAGGATTCGAGTCATTACCCACATTTTGTGGTAGCTGTCCCGCAGTATGTTTCCACTCTTTCAACTAACCCCAATGCCAGAGGCGGTGGCTGTAAGAAGGCCGCTCTTCCTGCTGGCGGCATATAGTCACGATCGTCGGGTCGTCGTTACCAGGTGACACTCTCCAGCTAACTTGGGAACGAATCCATAGCACCTAATAGCTCGGGGCAAAAAAATTGTTTTTTTCGGTTTCGCTCCCCTTTTCCCAGCATGCTACAATACCCCTTGGGATTTCCCCTAAAGGATAGCGGGATGCTTTACATGATGAACATATTCATGATACGTTTCGTACGAGCACACTCTACTCTACGCGGCGCACGCATTGACATAATAAGAATATTTTTTCTATTTAAGAAAATTCCCCAAATACCTAAAAGAAAAAGAATCATAGAAAATGTTAAATATTTTACTAGATCCATAATAATAGTCTCTGTTTTGAAAGCCAACTCGGTTGAAGTGCTCCAGGAAAATAGATTTATTTCCTATTTTCCGGGGGAAGCGCCGGGCCCGGAGTAATCACCGGACGTGCAACCCGATAAATAAATAATTCCCAAAGCCCTTTTTTTCCCTTTTCCGTCTGACAGTCCCGGCGGGGCCTCTCCCTATAGTCGAGTACCCGAAGGGCCGTTGGCCCAAAGGGCCGATGAGGCCGGCTCGCTCATTTACGCGCACGAAGACGACTATAAGGAGAGGGGAGAGTACGTAGTCCCTCTCCCTAGAGTCTCGTGGCCTTTGGGCCGTTAGTCTCATGTCTCGGACCCGCTCCCCTACGGTAAGAGAGTAACTTGGGCCCTCTGCGCCTACCTTTGGGCGCCATCTCCCAGATGGTTCTTAATTCTTTTAAAAAACAAAAAACACAAAAACATATTTGATAATTATTAAACAGAATACTCTGAGAAGAATCAAAATCCAATTTCGTGTTACTTCATGGTGAACATAATCTGCCAAAATCTCTTCGATTCCCACATGAATATGCCAGAATAACAAGATATTTAGCAGAATCAGAGTGGATACATTTGCTATAAGAATGGTAGGGATTAAAAAAGCAGCAGTAATTCTTTGAAGAAGCCAATGCCCCAAGGTTTCTCTATGAGTTTTCATCGCTTTCACCTTTTTTTTCGAGCTTCGTTTCTTTCGGGGCGCTCGGCCAAAGCGGGAGGCCCAGCGCGGCGGCCTTGCTAATGGAATAAATGTCTTCGCTAAACGCAAGCGCCCGGCCCGTGTTAACCTAAATGATTTATACTTCGAAAAAACAAAATATTTTTTTGTGATGCGTCCCCATCATCAAGCTCATAAACATAGGCGAAATGCCGTTTGATGAGTCACTAAAAACAAGGGAGAGGGTTATAGAGAGGAAAAAGTAATAAAAAAGACAGTGATTGCTAGCGTAGACCAATTTTTTTATTAATTGGTATTGTTTACCATTCAAGCCCCGGATATAGCCCAAATTGTCTGAGCAATTGTATGTGCTTGCCCCACGGCCCCTAGGTCTTGCTGGCAAAACCCCTTCCAGGGCATAGCATAGATATCTACGGTGGAATAAGCAAAGCGCATAAAAGCTTTCTGTTTCGCGACAAAATCTATTTCTTTTCGTTCCCACCCTCTCTGAAAGTCTTGATGGGTGGAACCAATAAAGGGATAAACAAGAATAGATATTTTAGGTGCAATCGAAGAAAATGCTGTAACCATAGTTTGAAACTGTTTCGACGTAATACTAAAACTATGACAAAAGCATTAATGGTCATTAATAAATCTATACGGTTCCGCATGAGAAACCAATGAACAGATAACCTACGTGTCCAATAGAACTATAAGCTTATTGCTGATTTAATAGGCCCAAGTCCTAAAAAAGAGACGCGAGATTCTCCAGAAACCAACAGCACCAATCTTTCCCTTTTGCCAAATATGAAGCTGCTCCCATAGCCGGTTTTTCGTTTGGTAATAAATCACGAACCCCGTACTTTTTAGCTAAATGCGAGGTGGTAGCGAGTTAGAAAAGAGCTGAGGTGTATCCGAAGCAGGTGCGGCGAGACGTTGCGGTAGAGGCGGCGCCGGAGGGGGTCGGTGCGTTTGAAGGCTGTGGGACGCCTGAAGGAACTTCAGGAGCAGCAGGTACATGTGGCAGGTTTGCCAGCCATCGTCCAAAGTTTTTTTATTATCTTCCAGGGCCTTGGTACGTGACTGTACAGCAGCCTCAGATTGCAATTTGTTGGCCCTGTATTTCACTGTAGAGCCAAACCACCCGCCCCTGTTATGCGCGACGCATCGTGCCGTATAGCAGCATCCTTTAGTTCCTGTTCTGCGCGTGTTACATTATTATTAAGATAATCGCGTCGTTGGCTCCAAATACTTATTTCAAGCTTCTGCCACTCCAAGCCATTAGCGGTATGAGCTGCCCCGTTAGCAGCCTTCGCTTTATCCAACTCGACTTTGACCCCCCCCACGGCCGTGGCTGTCGTCCCCATCACGGTCTTTATGGCTTCTATAGGTTGAGACTTGATGCGGTCAGCCACCGATACCCGAGTCGCTCGGGCCACCCTTTTGATGCTACTACTAAATGTAGTGCCCAGTGGGTACCCCATAAGGTTTATTTGCGTGGGGATATGGGAGTGGCGGCTGGTCCTACGAAAGTGACCAAACAGCACATCTGATTTGTTAGGTTAATGGTTAGATCTTGGCGGTAGCTCAACAGCTATTTGCTCTTGCAGAGCAAATGCCCGGAGGCTTCGAGCACCAGAAGCCCCCCATGTGGGTGGAAGGCCTTCGCCCTCCAGGGCATCGGTCAATAAATTCGAACCTGGTGCCGGTCCGTTTGGTACGTGCCTTAACTTGAAATATACTATGACGAACGCAAACAAGCCCCGGAATAGAACATCACAAAGAAATCCTCCGTAGTTTTGAAAGCTGAACCAAACAGCTGTCCCAAGTGAAATCCTATAATTAAGGACATCGAAACGTACTCCTTGAATAATTGATCCATGGAAATACATCGAAATCACAGGTCTTGGAAAATCTTAGAGCCAGAGTGTGGGAGCCGTAGTAAAAATACTTTTCCTGTAACTGTAAAAAAAAAATAGAAAAATTACGTGTAGCAAAATACACACGGTGGGAATATACCAAAAATCCACTTGATGTTTTAAGACTCGGATGAAAGAACCAAGAATAGGAAAGAAGCGAATGGAAGTCAGGTACGCTAAATTCAGAGCTCTCCAACTCCCGGCCCCATTCACTCGTGAGAACATTCTGCCCTACACAGTCATTGCTCTGCTACGCGCCTACTTTTTCCTGCGGTACCAGTCGTTTTTTTAGTAGGATAAAGGGCCATTCAGTATTGGTTTTTACCAATACTGAATATAAGACGAAATGGGGAGTAATATGAACCAAACATAACCGAATGAATTGTGTCAAATACGTAAATTGATCTAGTTGAGGCCGAAGATGTGGGACGTTAGTTCTACATAACATTTTTTTTCCTTTCTCCTTCTCTCATGAAAATTTTTTTTTTCTTGGTCCGTTCTTTATCTTCGCCAGAGTTCTCTTTTGTCCGCGTAAAACATAGATTTTGTTAAGAGCGGTGGTTTGACGTGAAGCTAGAGAAGTTGTTTGATAAGTAGAAGGACTCAAAGTTGAAAGTGCGTTCTTTTTGATCATTTGTGATACGCTAATCTCTCCCAAAGAACATACATAATCTTTATTCATTCGTTGCAATTTATTAGCATTTGCGAGTTGGACCATTCCTTTACACCACTTGGATGCTCCGGATACACTTGAGTACAGATAGTTTGCACTGGCTTGAAAACATTCTTTGAAAACCACATCCTGTTCTACACGGTCATTGCTCTGCTTCGCGCCTACTTTTTCCTGCGATACCAGTCGTTTTCTTAGTTTGATAATTCGACTTATTTTGGGTAATCCATCATTATATAATAATACATAAAAAGTCATATAAAACACGCATAACCAAACAAATTGTGTCAAATACGTAAATTGATCTAGTTGAGGCATTTTTTTTCACTTTTTTTTTACCGATTCCAATACTTATTGAATCGCGCTTCGCCCAGCCAAATAAAATATATACTTTATTTGCGCTCTGAGTCGTTCTGGGAGAGAATTATTTTCTTATCCGAGGCCATGCGCGTAGTCTGGTTCCGAAGGACACGGGGGAATCATGCCTGTATCAGGCCAGAACAAAAAAGCAGAGCTTTTATTCGCTTCGCAAAGGACCCGCCCGAAACCTAAGGGAGGTCCTCCGTCATGGGCCGGAAATTTTAGAGCCGGCCGAAAACGCAAAGAAAATAATTTTTCAGTGATTAGCTAAAGGGCCGCAGGCAGCCTCCCCTTTTCATTACTGAGGTCCCGAGTATACATGTGGGACCCCTTACCTGAGGCTTGGGGCGATGGGACATCGCTTGTAGTCGCACTAATGGATTATTTGCGTGACATCCCTTCTTCGAATCTAGTTTTTAACCGCGTTAACACACCAACAAAAACTAATTATTTGCCCCGGCCTTGGTCTTTTTTTAGTCGAAATACGTTATTTTTGGTGGATTGTTTAGTAGTTTCACGTTTTTTATCGGTATAGGCGAGAGGCTTTGGACCTAAATGCTTGAAGCTCTGTTTGGTCCTTTTGGTCGTAGGAACTTTCCCGGAAAAAATCTTTTTTTTCTTGACGTTGGTGTTCCTTTCCACGTCTCGCCGGTGTTTTAGCTTCGCGCCTAAATGCTTTGTTCGTTCCTGATGCGATCTTGTCGGCGAAAAATAATCTATTTTGCCATCACCAATCTCTTTTACCACGATATTACTTATTTCTGGTTTCATGTTCAAAATGGAGAATATTCTCCATTGACTATAAAATACTTTTCTACTTCTGAGAAGACTCTTGGGGAGAAAAGCTATATAACCTGCGATTGCTACAGCATAACCTCCTTTCACTGAATTCAAAATAAATCCTTTGACCAAATTTTGGTCACTTCGCCAAATCTTGGTGAGTTCAATCCAAACTAGTTTTCCTTTACATCTTATTTCTAATGGTTTCGGCAAAAGCATCTTTGGTTCACCAAACACTTCTACATCTTCAATTCCAAAATTAAACCTTGTTTGCTTGGTGATTGGCACTCTTTTCAGTTCATGTTGGAAACAAATTATTGGAGTTTTCAGTCCTGTATCCACCAAGACCTTGTTTTGTTGGAATTGTATCACTGAACATTGTATAGCGCTCCCACGTAATGGATTAAAACTAGAATTATATTTGGGAAATAATTGACTAAAGCTCATTTTTATTCTTTTTCCTTTTTCAGTACTTCTGTCACCTAATTCGTTTGCTTATAGGGGCCTTCGGACTAAGCAGCGCCCTCATAATCAGTTTCATGAGGCCTTTGGGGCATAGTAATTGGGGAGAACAAAATTATTTTTTTGTGCTGCGCCCAGCCTTCCCGTCTTTCGACTTGAAATAACCCCCCCCCGGATGGTTGAATAGGACTGAAGTCGACGAGACTCGTTCAGTCCGCGAACGAAAACGACCCAAGCTCTCTCATGAGAGCCTGAGATAACCGTGCAGCCGTAAGCCGCAGGCCCATAGGGCATAGAACGAAAGAAAAAAAATATATATAAATTTTTATTTGTTTTCGACCCTTCCCCGGCCCGGCTGAAGGCGCTGCGGTATCGGCTAAAGCCCGAACCCTATGGGCCCAAGGGCGCGGTACTATAGGGAGAGGTGCTACGCACTTTGTGGGTCCGAAGGGCCGAAGGCCAGACATGGCTTGTAGATTTCCTTCTTCGCCTTTACGAAGGTTAAGCCCTGTGAAGCCAAAGAAGTATCCCTCGGACCCTAAAAAAATTTTTTATACTCTTGAACCTCAATTTACCATTTTATGATGACATAGCACTTTATGATGATATTTAAACACGACGTTTTTTAGGGGGTCGGCATCCATTATGTGGCGTTGGGGTTACATCGCGAATTTTGATAATAATAAGACCTCCTAGTTTTAAACCACGTAGCGAAGATTCCTTTCCATAACCCAATCCTTTTATTCTCACTTCAACAAACTTAAATCCAAGTTGAATGGCAGCTCGCGCGGCATTTTCTGCAGTTGCTTGAGCAGCATAATTGGTTGAGCGACGAGATCCCTTAAACCCCACTGAACCCGAGGAGGACCAAGTTTTTGTATTTCCGTCATAATCCGTTAAAGTAATAATTGTATTACCAAAAGTTGATTGAATATAAGTAATACAGTGTTTGTTTTGCATATTAGTAATACCGTGCTTTTCTTGCATGAGTGTTTATTGAATGTTTTTGGTGTTGCTCGATACCATCGATTCCGTTTTTTTATGATCCATCCAATCCGTTCACTAATTACAAAGATATTTTGTACGAACTGAAAAAAAACGAAAAAAACTTTTATCAACTTCTGATCGAAATGTATCTCAATTTGCGAGAAGTCTTAGCATTAGTATGAGTCCGTTGGCCACGTAAGGGCAATCCTGCATTATGGCGAAACCCGCGATAACAACCAATACTAATTAATCGTTTGATGTCTTTCTGAATGACTCTCTCCAATTCCGAATCGACTAAATAATTTTGACTTATTATTTCTAGAATTTGGTCAAATTGATACTTAGTTAACTTATTAACCTTAATGTTATCGCTGAGGCCTAATCGATCACAAACTTGAATTGCCTTTTTAGGCCCAATTCCAAATATTCGAGTTAAGGCAATTTTCACCTGTTTATTGGAATTTAGATTGGTTCCTAAAATATATGACATGATTTATTTTTTTTTCCCTTGTTTTTTATGTATAATTTCGTTCCGATATTGTATACCCCTCCCTTTGTAAACTTCGGGAGGTTTACAACTTTTGACAATGGCAGCAAATTGAGTGACTTTTTGATGATCCATTCCGGTACAACAAATAAGATTAGGCTTTAAGCAAAAAACGCGAACTGAAGGTGTAACTTGAAGTCGAATCTCATGACTAAATCCTAATTTCAAATATAAAATAGAGCCTTGTGCGTTAGTACTGGCTTTATATCCAACTCCAATTATTTCCAAAAAACAAAAAAATTTGGCTTCCATAAACTTTACTTGATTTTTTTAAAAAACTTGGCATAGAATCTCACCGCCACCAAAATTGGTTTTTTGTGCTTCACGATCACATATCAAATTTCCCCTGGAAGTGGATAATATGGTTATACCAAGTCCTTCCCTTTTTTTTGATAAACGATTTTTTGATGAATAAATCCGAAAACCTGGTTTAGATATTGTTTCCATTTTTTTTATTACACCTATTCCAGAAAAATGATACTTCAAGACTATTCTCAAGCTTCCGTCTGCTTCCTGAGAGAATCCGTGGATATAACCCTCATTGTACATAATTCTGCAAAAATCCCAACAAAGACGCGAAACGAAAACACGAGGCGTAATTTTACAAGCAGAGCAGACAAAGCGTTTTTTTCTCTCGCTTATTTTTTTGAAGGGGGAAAAATAAAGAACACGCTTTTGAGCTTTTTGCGCATTTTTTATACTAGATAAAGGATTACTTAATGTATGCATAAAAAAAATATTTTTTTTCGATTTTTTCGCCTCGCGGGGCGTTTGATTTATTCTTTATTAAGAGACATATATCTAAATTGGTGGTTTCACCCCTCCCTATAGTCTCGTGCCCGAAAAAATCTTTTTTTGTCGGACAGTCGCGGGCCCTTCGGGCACTCTCGCCTTCTTTCTCAGCCATTTCTATAAGACTTCGGACACTCCTCCCACCTATTGGGTCTCGTGCCCGCCGGGCCGTGCGTAGCACCTCTCCTTCTAGTCTCGTGCCTTTGGCGGCCGCAGGGTTCGTAAAAATATTTGTTTTTCGCTCTATTCCTAATTCAGCTATTAGATTCTCTGTGGAGAAAGTTTAGCGTGTAGTAACCAAATGTTCGAATCATAACCGAGGGAAAAAACGCATCCTCTGAGCGCCTCGTATACTTGGCAGGTTGGGAGGCAGTGAAAGACCTATGGGTACTCGAAGAGCTAACCCTTGTTCTATTGGCTACCAACATGATTTGTTTATGCCTATTAAAGAACCTTTAGAAGCTAATTCACGAAAAACTATACGAGAAATGCGAAATAACTTATATACGGAACGAGGGCGCCCTGTGAAAATACACCGGTTTCTTACTCGTGTTTTGGAACTATTTCTTGGCAACTTAGACAACTTAAAAAAATATTCATAACGGTTACAGTAGACGTGGAATTTACTCTGACGCCCCTGATTCAAAACCGTACGTGATAGTCTCCCATCATACGGCTCCTTGCACCCAGATTGATAAATTATTACAACTTAAAGACACGTTGTGTCTCTCATCCTCGATTTTGAAGCATATATGTTGACTGCTCTTTCATCCTTTCGGATGCATGGACACTTTAGCATATCCCGATCGTAACAACCGGGCAAAAAAAATTTTTTCTTAGCTTTTTGCCCTATCCCAATCCTACACACCATAGGGTTAGCCCGCCTGAGTTTAAGCTCAGAGGTGCGCAGGATTACACAGTTCCGAGATTCCATTCATCCTTTTGGATTGGGCCGTAAGGCTCCCGCTCTACGCCGGAGGCACACTAAAAGAACGGGAAAGGGCAGAAAATTCCTTTCCCTTGGCCTCTGTCTGATATTCCGGACGCGGTGGGGGGTCTCCTAAAGAGTAGGAAGCAATACCACCCCGCTTTCCTATTACGACGCTTCAGATGCTACGGTTCAGTAATTAGCCTTCGTGGGGAACCACCCTGTAGTATTCACCCAGACAATACCCAACAAAGGGTATTTGTCACGCCCTTGCTAGAGATTATTCGTTCCCCACTTCCTAGGGGGCGAAACCCGCCGCTTATCCCCGGGGGGCGCGGACTTTAAAATTTCCGGGTCATCCCTTTTCTACCCAGCTTCACACCTTTGGATGCCACTCCAAACGCATGTGGGTACGCTGTTACCCTGTTCTCAAGGGAGAAGGACTTTCACCTTCATGGAAACTCAGTTCACTCGCTCCGCCATCCGAGTGCGGATGAATGCGGAATAGAGCGCACAGGCGTGACTCAACGTCTTGACCTGTGAACAGGTCGCACTATCTTATTAGGAAGATTTCTATCTTGACAAATGGCTTTATAATACATTCGTTTCAATTCATATTTAGCCACAAGCAATCTACGTTTGTGATCTCGCATAATTTGATTTGACATATGACTAAACCTCTTTTTGCGAAAAGCCACTCCACAAAATTACAGTCTCATCTTGTGTGTTGGCTGAAGTGACAATAGTTACATCAAACCCTCGAATATGCTCGAAAATCTCGAAATGATCCTGTATTTCGGGAAATAATCGTAACAACGACGTTGCCATTGATAATTGAATGGAGTTTTTTCGTATTTTGACTGGATAATCGTAAAAAGTTATTATTGTAACAAGTTTTTCCAAGAAATTATACATGATATGCCCTCGTAGAGTGCTTCGTGCTAGGTAAGTTACATATCCTGTGTCTCTCTTGGACTCCTGATTTAATACGAATTTATTGAATCGAAACGACTTTCCTGTCGAACCTATACTTCGTGTCTGTATGAATTTTTGACCACAAACAATTTCCATGGCTAATTTAACATTCTTTATGAAACTTGAGGGTGCCTTTGGAACTACTATTATTTTACACAATCTGGGAACTTCCATTATGTTTTCGTAATTAATTTTTAGCAATAAATCTGGACGTATTACCTGATCGTAATGAAACTCGAGTCTATTTGGAGAGAACATAATTCGATTTGGCCTTTTTTTATTGAAATTGAAGCATCAAGGGCATCGAAAACCAATGTACCAGCCCAATTGTTTCTCGGGAAGGGCGAGCAGTCATCAGCTCACCCCGATGGATATAGAGAAAGTAATACTTGATGGCATGGTGCGAGGTTAAGACCACGCACCCTAGAGATTCGACCTACTTCATCGCGGGCACTTTTGACAGCACCCATAATGACCTTCTCTTGACCCCTTCCTGAAGACTGCGCGTAAACGGCGGCTCTTGGCGGGACTGAGTCCGAATCCTTTGTAAGTCTTATGGCGTTTCCTGAAAGTCCGGTAACATTTCGAAGATATTTTTAGCGTTGTTATCCCAGTCATTAAGTCATTAACAATATTGTGCAACGTGCGACTAGCGGAATAAGCAGCTATGGTTTCCCAACCATGGAAAAGTGCCAAAGCCCACCCATTTGCGCGGCCAATCCGGGCTGAAGTCAAGTTGGAGCCGGAATGACCGGTAAGCGCGGCACAAAAGATAGAAAGCACCACGCGCCTCTACAAGCGCTTCAATCTACAAGCCCGAACACGCTCCCCGCGCCCTACGTGCCGATGGGTCCGAAGGTGAGAGATGCTTGCCAATAGTAAGCGACTACTTATAGTAAAAGGTAATATCCCTTCTCGATAGTAACACCGAATTAGCAAAATGGGGTTACTATTGACGATTCATTAGGAGAAAACGAGTTGTCCAAAGAGTTTTTCATTTCAAATGTATCATCTTTTTTTCCATTTTTCTTTCTTCCGATAAAAAAATATATACATATTTATTTGCGATGGGTCACGGATGATTAGCTCAGATTAGCTCAGAAGGCCTGCAAAATGTATTGATTTTTTGCCGGCGGGTAACGGGGGCGGGAGATCTTTAAATAAGGTCTCCCACTGTGATAGATTAGGAATAAGTAACCTTCCGCAACGATTAAGGCAGGATAATACATATATAACTACGCCGAGCTGTACATATAACAATACGAGTATCAAGATCTTAGTATACTTTGAGTACGGGAGGTACCGATCAAAAAGATACAAGAGCAAACGTTCTCAGTTTCGGATATTTCAGGCGTTGAACGCCGGCTCTTAGAATCTCCTTGACCCAATTTGTAGGGTTAGCAAAATCACTAGTAAGATGCAAAAAAAGACGGTGATCTTCAATCAAAATAGGAAGGAAGGGCTCGATTTCGAGGCTGGGAGCCCCCGGGCTCCGCTGGGTTAGGTGTCATACTATTTTTCCAATGATTCACGGCGGCTTTTAGCCCTTGTGACCCCCCTTGGGTTAGGCCGGCAGGATGGTTGTCCCCAAATACTTGGTCTCCGAGGGTTCAAGGGCTACCTTCCGTTCTTCGGGTTGTGCGAAGAACCGCTTCAAGTCATTCTGTTTCGTATTCATACATGGCCAGAGTAGCTTTGGCGTCGGCAGCTCTTGCTTTCGTCTCATTACTAGCTGCAATAAATTTTGCTCGCTCAGTGCCCCTGATTTGTCGGATTCCTCCCCAATTACCAAAGGTTTCACGGTCGGTGTCGGCGGCACCGCTTTACCCGACGAGATATGAGCGACCCCCGTGGACATAGCAAGGTCTACTCCTACTATCGGGGTCGATGTCGAACCTTGCAATATCGAATCGTATTAATCTGTAGAAGAAAGGGCCCGGACTTTGTTTCGTCGGACACCACAAAACCAAGATACTGTCCGAGGCCCGCGACTGTCTGACAGATTCCGAGCCGACACAAGGGTCGGAATAATAAAACGCAGTAATGAAATAAGTAAAGGCGCGAAGCGCCATTGAGCATATACATAGGGATGATCGGAACATAAAAGAAATCTTGATTGTAGGTGCGTAGCACTCGACCAGGGGGAGAGGTGCATAGCACTCGACCAGAAAGAGAGCGTGCGGAATGCCACTTTTGTCTTGAGGGCGGACTTCTCCAATAGAGCTAAATAACGTAACGAAGGTTACAAGCTAATTTTTACTTTTTGCCATATTTTTTTCTCTTTCTCATGACCACTTAAAAAACTTTATCGACAACCCCAGTTTATGCGCGGCTAATGTAGCAGCTTGTTGAGCATTTGACAGACTGACGCAATCCATTTCAAATAAGATTTGTCCCTTCAACACACGAGCAATCCAACCTTTAGTATTTCCCTTGCCCTTTCCCATTCGCACTTCTGCCGGTTTACTGGTAATAGGAATATCTGCGAAAACTCTTACCCATATTTTAGAATTTCTTCGAAATTTTCTGCTTATAGCACGACGCGCTGCTTCAATCGCTTGATACGAAATACGGCCAGCTTCACAACTTTTAATGCCGTATTTTCCAAAACAAAGTTCTGTACCGTCTGCTTTGCAACCTTTACATCTGCCTTTTCGATATTTACGAAATTTTGTACGTTTTGGATATAGCACAACTTGTCCCTTTTTTTTGTGTTAGAAAATACGAAACCCACACTTTGACACCTAAGATTCCATAAGGAGTAGATGCTTGTGTTTTCGCATAATCGATTTGATCGGAAAAAACATGTAAAGATGTTTCGCCGTACTTTTTGCATTCAGTTTTAGCTATTTCCGCACCATTTAATCGACCTGAACAACCAATACGGATCCCCTTCACATATGGGCATTTTTTAATCTGTTTAAATATAGATCTACATATTTGTCGAAATGATTTTTTTTGTTCTAGTTTCCAAGATATTTCTTGAGCAATTAGAGAGGCACTTCGATAAACAGAAGCTATTTTGACTGGCTGAATTAAGGTATTAGTTCTTGTTTGATTAGAAAATAAAGATTGCATTTTTTTTAAATAATAATCACGACTGGAAAGATATGTAGCTTTTCTAAATCGGGCATACCTTAAGAATATGATAGCATCGAAATACAATGTGGACCTGGGTTGACGAATTGACTCCCCGCTTTGTGTTCCTTGCTTGGCCGGCGGAATTGCTTCCCCAATCGTGGATGTTCTAGCTAGGCCCTGTGCCACGGGACTTCTGTTAACCATAGGATCGAATTGAATTTGGTTCTTTAGATTGAAGAAATATTGCATTACGAAATAATCCAAGGAAGCACGCCCGGTAAAACCAAAGAAGTCTCCTTCGGACCCAAAAATACCTTTTTTTTTTTCAGCACGCACAGCTACCGGGATGGAAGGCGCGAAGCGAGAGAACGCATAGCGTTCTTCTGACGCTCTTCTGTCATCATTTTCGTCTTTCGGCCAGATACTTTGAAAAGTAGAGTGTATGTCGGCCATCCAATCGCTGACTCGAAGTAATTGGTCAATCTTCTGTATTGATGGCGATCGATCCTGGTATTCATAGCGGCGTTTTTTGGGCCAAATCCCGACTTCATTTCTCTGTTTTACTGTATTGTCGTTAATACGCCCGATCGACTTGACAGATGGGATTGCCCCAAGGCCTTGATGTCTTGATTGGCTAAGTCGATCCAGAAAAGATACATGAATAAATGTCCTTTTAGGAAAATGGTGAATAATAAACCTACCGAGACGAAAGCCAAACGTGTTTCCCGTAGGTGGACGTATTGAACCAAAATAATCTCTAAAATTTAAATCTTGATACAACAATTTTCCGTAGTAATAATCACTAAACCAACTGGAATCTGAACTACGATTCAGATTGAGTCTGACTGAAATCGGATTGACTTTTCGTGCCATAGTTTACTATCGTGCCTTTTTGATTGGTTTGATCTTGGTTTTCGAGGGCAAAGCTCTCTTACCCAAGGAGGAGGTTTTCCGTGTAGAAGCAAACTCTCCAAATTTATGACCAACCATTTCTTCAGTAATCTTTAAACCAACAAAACCTTTTCCGTTATAGATTTGTGCATAGCAACCAACAAATTGAGGCAAAATACAAGATCTACGTGACCAAATTCTCCACCTAATCTTTTTTTGCTTGAACAAGCAAGTATCCACAAAAGGACCTTTCCATATAGAGCGTGTCATAAACTAATTTCTGCGTTTTCTTACTACTGTTTTAAATCCACCTTTGGTAGGCTTGCCCCAAGGTGATACCGAAGGTCTACCTCCTTTAGTGCGTCCTTCACCGCCTCCATGAGGATGATCAACTGGATTCATAGCAACACCCCGAACGATGGGGCGTCTGCCTAACCACCGGCTTTGTCCTGCTTTGTTAAGCTTATGTCTACCATGATTAAGATTAGAAACTATACCAATAGTAGCTCGGCATCGGGAATCTATTAGTTTGTCAACACCCGAAGGTAACCGCACAATACATTGTGGTGTATTCTCAACTTTCTTAATTATTTGAGCGAAGGTTCCCGCAGCTCGAGTCAACTTTGCGCCTTGACCTGGGTTCCTTTCAATATTATGTACCCACGTGCCTATAGGTATTCTGGCTAATGGTATGCAATTTCCGACCATTTGATAATATGAATCAAGTATGTATTTATTCTCACTAGAAGCGTAGTCTCCGTGTAGCCAAGCTTGGCTATCTCGCGCGGTCTCCACCCTAAGGCCCGAAGGTTCATTTTTATGGGAAGGTTGATGGTCGTTTAACGGGGTCGAAGGTTTAGACCAATGAAAATTCATCACCGTCTTGCCTGCTTCCAAATTTTCACTGGCTAATATATAAGTGAAAGGCTCGGAGGTGCGTAGCACTCGCCCCGAACCCGAAGGCCCGACGGCACGGAGTGCGCGGGGAGCGTGTTCGGGCTTGTAGAAAGAAGGGTCGAGCACTGCGTGCCTCTCCCTTGGGTCTCGTGTCCTTCTCCCCAATATCGTGTGCGGGAATCTACCAGCCATTTCCGGCCTTCGGTCCTTCTTCCCAGTATCGTGTGCGGAAATCGTCAAGCCATTTCCGGTCTTCGGCCCTTGGGACCAAGGGAGTACTAGGCTTTTTATTCTCGGCGCCCCGCTATGCGTTCTCCACCTTTGGCCTTCGCTTCGAGAGAACGTATTTTCTTCCCTGAGGGCCGACAGGCGCTCTGTTAGGGAGGAAGGGCCTCGAAAAGCGAAGAAAGCGGGCTTTGCCCCAGCTACTGCTACGCTGGGGAAACCAAGACCCAAAGGTCTTAAGGCCACTTTTTTGGCCCTAAGGTCTCGTGTCCTTAAGACCCAGGAACTTTCCAGTATCTGCCCGCAAGGCCCGGAGGGCCTCGTTTTTTCGTATTTTATTCCCCGAGCTTGTCTAGGCAGCGAAGAGAACGAGAATAAGAGGCCGAAAAATAACATATTTTTTTCTCTTCGACTATTCGCTCTAGCCGGGTGCTTTCCAGGGCGTAGAAACCCTTCGATCCATCGTACTAAAGCAATCCAAGACGAACGATTTGGGTCATATTCGATTCTTTCTACAATGCCTATAGACGAAGTGCTTCGTTTGAAATCAATTTTTCGCTGCAATCGCTTCGATCCACCCCCTCGGTGAAAAACCGTAATACGCCCTGATGAATTTCTTCCAGCAGAACTCCGTTTTAAATGAAAAGTTAATTGTTTTAGTGGTAGGAGATGGGCCACCCCATGATCTCTCGTCTGGGAAGGCCTTCCTCCGAACCGTACGTGCGAGTCTCCCCGCATACGGCTCTCCAAGCGATCCTTTTGACGCCGGTTGGTCAGGAGTATCCGTTAACGGGAGTCCTTCCACACGGGACTGTTGCCCGTACTTGTTCGGGTAAGCTCCCAGTCAGGATGAACGGGATAAGGTTCTTCTTTACCGAAGTAATCTCCGATCTCTTTTGCTCTGGGCCCCTTCGCGGTATTTCCGTTACTACGAGTCCCCCGTTGCCCTCCTTTCCTCGGTTCTGACACAAAGGATGGTAAATATTTTCCTAGCTAGCCAGGTTCCCGGGACCTAGGCAATCCCAAGTTTCGTTTCTAGTGTGTCGGGCCGGTTCATTAGGCTTTTTGGTCATTTCCCGTATCTGTACGGTAGCTGTCTCCCAGTGTGTTCCACTCCGTTTTCTAACCCGAAAAGCAGGGGGCGGTGGCTGGGGAGAAGGTCGCGCTTCCCGCTGGCGACATGATGGCTGGGCCGAGGCCACAGCCAGACTGAGTGGAATACCTCCAGTAGACCTCCGATACGATCCATAGAACCTCTAGCTCGGAGAACGGCTTAGCGTTATCGGTTTCACGCCGTGTTCCCCTTCTCACCTACATGCTACAATACCCCTTGGGCTTTCCCCGCGAGGATAGTGGGACGCTTTACACAGAACACTCCGTGCCGGCTTGTCGCCGGAGACGCATTATTACTAACTTGGCGCACCTTTTCCCTTCCAGCAACTATTTCTCATAGTGTATTTGCCTTTTTTTATTTCGTTTGAAGCATCAATGACACCGAAAACCCGAATGTACCTACGGTACACCTCTCTTCGACTGTCAGTGTCATCAATCATCTACGATGATTGATGGCTTCGCTACTAGCCATAAAATATATCACGTAGGGGCGAAGGTCCGTAAGTAGGCCCTCAGCCTGTGGATGGCCCTACAGGCACTCCCTTCCAATCCACTACATAGGTGTTACGATCTCATACGAAAGCTAAGCACACCAGTGTGCATCATGTTTGTTTATGCGGCCACTATTCTATATGATCTCGGATTAATTCTCTTTAAAGCTGGCACACGAACCAAACAAGAGCAAATTTAAAAAGGGTGCAGCTCTCGCTGCGCCCTTTAATCGTAAAGCGCTCTCCCTCTGGTCGAGTGCTACGCACCTCTCTTTACCCGAACACGCTCCCCGGGCACTCCAAGCCTATGGCAGCCAAAGGCACGCGACTATAAGGAGAGGAGGCGCGTAGCACTTTGTGGGGCCTCCGGGAAGCGCTACGCGCCTTCTTTCTCGCCATGTCGTCTCGTGCCCTGTCAGTTTATTTCTCCGTGAGTTTTTGTCAGTTTCTTTCTCCCTCTGGCAGTCCCCCTTTTTTTGTCAGTTTTTTCATTTCCGTGAAAGCATCGGTCAGACAGTGCCCCGCCCTCCGGGCATGTCTCGCCGCGTGTTACGCAATACAACATCATAGATTTGGCTTTGGCCCTGATTCGATTATACGTAGTGCTACGCCCTTGGGCAAAGCGGTGTGATTTTGTATTTTTAGAAATGGGGACTTCCCCTACTTAAAAGCAATTTGACTAGGGTTTGCAAACTCTATCCAAACGGGTTTGATAATAAAAGATAATTTCCAATTGAACTCCAAGTAGATCATGTAGTTTTAACCAATTCAACTTTTCACGCAATTTATGCGTTTCCGTTTCTATGACCAGCAATTGTTTATGTATTCTCGTTTCAAATTGTTCTCTAGACTTTTTATCAATATGAGGTGATCGTAATACTGTATATAAAATTTGTTTTTTAGGCAATCCAATCTTGCGTGTGTTAAACAGAAGCCCCGACCTTTGATTCTCAAAAGATTTAATAACGATGCATATTTTGGCAGTCATTCCACGTGGTTTTTTAGTTTTTCATTATGCCATTACGTAATAATGGCATAATCCTGATGGTTTTTATGGGCCTCGGGCGGTTTCATCGTTCCACCCTTACCCATCATTCGCTATGCTGGGGTAAAGCCGAGAAGAGAATGCAAAAAAATATTTTTTTTGCTTTTCGCTTTCCCATGCGCCCCCCATGGAAAGCTGACGCTTTACGCGGGGGGGCGAAGCCCAAAAAATCTATATTATGCTGCACCCCTCGTTCGCAAAGCAAACGAAGTGCGGAGCTCCAGAGGGGAAAAGCCTCAAAGTTGTCAATTGCGCGCACCTAGCAAGTCGCTATGTATATACCTCTCTGCAAGCTACGTCGATGAATCATAGATTATTCATCAGCGTTATGAGCTTCGCTAGAAGAAATATTTTTTGGTTCGGGCGCAGCTCGGGCAAAAATAAAAAAAAATATTGGGTAATACTCCGCGCAGGCCCGAAACCGTTGGCCCTTCCTTATACCCGAAGGCTTCCCATTGGGTCCGAAGGCCCCGAAGGAAACTTATTTGGCTTTACAGGATCCGAAGGATACTTCTTTGGCTTTACGAAAGAAGGGCCGAAGGCCGGAAATACCGCGCACGATACCAGAACACGCTCCCCGCGCACTACGTGTCTGGGTCCGAAGGTGCGTAAACACTTTCAGACGGGGAACGAACGGCTTTACGAAAAAAGGACCTGAAGGGTTCGGGTCGAGCCCCCCGGCCTCATTAAATAGTTTTTCATCCTTTTTTTACTAGCCCTTACAAGGGTACGCCCACAGGCTCCCACAAGGTACTGACAGAGACGGAAGTCGCCGGTAAAAAATATTTTTTATGGCCGTGGCAGGCGCGAGTTTTACTTCGCTTAAGCTTCAGCCCCATCGGCTGGAGTAGTCGTTCGATCCTCACACGGGCTTGTTGAACTCTATTCCCAGATTTGAATGGAGGACCGCGAAATGGGTACCGGATAAAAGAGAGCTGGGTCCGTCTCTCCCTCCGCCCAACGGCTTTCCCTTTGGTGTCCCTACATGAAATTTTTTCTACCCAAATCTTAAGGGACTACTCTGATCCATGAAGTGCCACGTTGGCAAAGATCGCCGGTTCCTTATTCTGGGTATTCACCCCGGTCTAATATTGATGCTTCCAGCCACGGTGTTATTTGTCTCCTCATTTGTGGGAAAGTTTCGAGTTTCCCGATAAGTGCCTCATGGTTAACCTGATCAAAAAACTTGTGTATATCCGCCTCAAGTACATATTTATCTTTCTTATCAATAGATGTGTAAATCGCTGCGATGGCGCCGCGACCTGGGCGGAACCCGTAACTATTAGGTCCAAATCTAGCCTCCCATTGGGGTTCGAAGGCCATAAGGGCTCACGTTTGTTTGGCTCGGTCTCTCAATGTTGGGAGTGGTGGAAAAAAAGATTTTTTTTTAGCTTTTTGTCCCATCCTGCCGACCCCACGGTTGGCCCGTAAAACCTCAGAGGTGTTCAGGGTTCCCCAGTTCCGATTTTCCATTTATCCCTTCGGATTGGGCCGTAAAGCTCCCGCTAGACGCCGGAGGCGCGTTGAAAGAACGGGAAAAGACACCACATTACTTTCCCTCAGGCCTATATTCGATGTTCCGAATGCGGGGGTCTCTTATATATAGGAGTAGGAAGCAATACCGCCCCGCTTGTCCATGACGACGCTTCAGATGCTGCGGTTCATTAATTAGCCTTCGGAGGTTAAATACCCGCACTGGTGTATTCACCCGGACAATAACCAAGGAGGTTCGCCCTTGCTCGATTCCCCGGGTCTTCTTCCCTCTTATAGCCACCCCTCACACCCTTGGATGCCGCTCCAAACGCGTGTGGGTACGCTGTTACCCTGTTCTCCGCCGGGACTTCCACCTTCATAAAAAACTCAGTTCGATCACTCTGTCATCCCAGTGCGGATGTACGCTGAGTAGAGCGCACAGGTACGACTCATCGTCTTATCCCGTGAACAGGTTGCGCGTGATGTTTGGACAGAAAATCAAGTTCTTGTAAATGAGCAAAACCTGGTGCTCTTATTTTACAACGATAAGGACGATTGGTTCCATCTCACCGACTAGCAACACACCAGAATCTCCTGCGCTTCTACTGCTGTATAGGTAGAAGAAGCTGCTACGGCCTTCTGTATAAAGTTTAAAACGTCGAATTAAAGATTCCATGGATTGTTTCATTTTATTATATCCCGCTGGGGAACGTAGTTTACGATCATTTGATTAAGACATTGCGTAATGATTCGAATACTTTGTCCTCTCCAATACGAATACAATAACGATCATAGCAATATCTTCTGGTACCTACTGGTACGGCAAAATCCAATCGGTCGTAAACATCGTAAGGCGCTGATTTTCTTTTCGCAAATCCCAGCATACTCCGGAGCCTCTTAACATTACACCGCTGAATCCCCAATCCGCCGCAGCTTGCTGTGCAGTGACAATACCAATATCCACTAATCGTTGTTTCCAGATACGGTTGTTGGTTAACACTTCTTCCAATTCGTCAATACGATAAGCGAATTGTTGTGTAAATAGGGAAATATCTTCACTTAAGCCCAAGGGCAGATCTTGCGCGCCGCCTCACCCGGTCGTATGTAACTGGCATGCATCCCGCCGGCTCCCGAGACTCTTTCATAGAATTCTAAAAGTTTTTCTCGCTCTTCGAAAGCCCAAAGGAATGGAGTTAGTGCTCCCACATCCGTAGCATGAGTAGTTAAAGCAAGTAAATGGTAAGGGATGGGCCACTAACCCCAATTATTCAGCTGCGAGCCTTTCATCAGGTATCAATGGCCTTCCCCCGAACCGGACGTGCAAGATTTCCTCGCATCCGGCTATCCGATCCTCGGGCTCTGAAAGGTCCTCTGGGCCGAGCTTTTGACCCAGACTATCAGTGGCCTCCCTTGGCGCCGCCCGCTGCTGGGGTGCCGGGTAGGTCCGAAGTCTATGCAATCCAATTACGAGAGTCCCACCCACTCTCCCACCTAATATGAGGCCGGTAGCCCGGGCTTACACTTTCCTATTGAATAGACTTAATTTCTTGCCGTCTTCCCCGGTGGTGTATTTTCGGATGACAGGTCCGACACGCCGGAATTTGTTTCCGGTTGAGCTGGACCGTTAGTTTTGTGAGGCTATTCGCCTTCGATTTCCGAAGGACATGGTGCATTTTCAAGTTTTCCTGGTTCCCGCACAGCAGGGGCTAGGTAGGACCGCATGGGTTCGGAGTCTAAGTCTGGTGGAGAATTCCATTATTTTTTTATTATTTATTGCGAAACGGAAAACATCGTTTCTCCAGTCAGTTGTTGGTAGCCGCCTATAATTATTTTCTCCCGTCTGTCCCACTCCCTTTGAAGACGCTTGCTACAGACAACATTTCGAACTTTCGTTTCGAAGTTCCTGCTGCCGTCACGATGTACGCCAAACATTCCGTAGTTATCCACAAAGGAGTAGTTCATGTATCCACTCATGATGCCCTGGTATCTTAAGATCAGTTCGTGGTGATCCAAAAAGATCCATTATCTAACGGGTTTCCCAGTCGGTCGGGGCACATGAGCCTTTCCCATTTTACGACCCTTTCTATGGGAGCGAGCAGGTGGAGTTTAAGGGCGGCACTTCTCCTACGTTGTCCTCCCACGAGTATCCCGTGACTTCGATTCCGCTGTCAGAACCTTGATACGGGTTCCGAGAAAGAGAGCAAGTTGGCTGCTTATATGAGTTATCCTTGTGTTGTCCCAATCCAGTTACAGGTGGAGTTTGGGGAATGATGCTATTTCAGCTCCTATTGCCAGCGCTACCTCCTTGGAGCCAACCACCCCCCCCCCTACGATCCAGTCGTCTGCATATCGTAGGTAGTGCCTTGCCGCACCTCCTCCCTATTGCTTTTCTAAGCCATTCCAGTCGTGCTCTCGGGCGGCCTTCCTCTTTATATTTTTTTAACAGTATGAATCGTCTATCGGGTGATTAGAGAGGTTGGGGCTTGTATCTTATCTTCAATTCTTCACAGAATTGGTCTAGGGGGAGGCGCGCAGGGCTGTCCAGCATAGGCGCGTAACGTACTCCCGTACCCCAACTACTTACTCCTTGGGGTTCCTTTCTCAGTCCATACCCTGCCCCAACCAGTTCCCAGTAAAGTTGTAATGGGTCTCGAAGTTTCGCATCGAGGAACGGAGCTAGTTTGTGGTGGTTGATATTGTAAAAGTCCCTCCTTCGAAGCCCTCCGGGCCTTCGTTCTTATCTCTCTCAGTGCAGTGCGAGGACCAGCGGCTCGGACGACGGGAACCATTACTATAGGTGCGTAAGCCGAAGGCCGAGTTCGATAACTGCCCGTATAGCTTCTTGTACAACGCGTGGAGATGGTATACCCCGCCTCTCCATTTGGTTTGGTCTCCGAGAGGTTTTTTGAATTGGACTCCGCTACGCGCCCTGGCAATGGTTTTTTCAAATTTTATCATGCCATCCAGGCGCGTAGCGGAGTCCGAAGTCCCGGAGTCGCCCCCGGCGGCCCTGCTTTGATTTCGGTTTACCATAGGTTGTTATGTGTAAGTTTGTGCCGAATACTTTACAGTATAATACTTTCCGAGCGATCAATCGTAAAAGGTTTCCATTATTCTGTAGCTGGTATATAAGTTCCGTTTGAAACGTGAGTAGCCATTTTGTAAGAGATGGGTTAGTCTTTTTTTAATAGTTTGTGAGCCGGAATCAGAGCGATAGAGTTAACCTGGGCCCTGGAGTTTGGTGTTTGAGGTCCCCGGCCGGGGACTAACCGCGTACAGTCCGTAGGTCCGGACTGTGTCGGGTCATCCGTGCATAGGTAAGCCCGGAGGCTTCCTTTGCTACGCGCCCGGGTGTTATTCGATCCTGCCTTGAGTGGTGAATAGGCTCCCATGGAATGATGGCCAGGGGGGGGTCTCTCTCAGCTTATCGTGTCATCAGCTGGGGTCATTCTGGATCCCTTCGCGGTCCTTCTGTGGTGAGCGTTCAAGAGACGGGCGTTCCGCCCCCCGATCGTCGCAGTTGAAAGCGTCCTTGCGGTTGGTTTCCGCCGGCAGCAGGGAGGCCGGGAGCTTGCTCCCTTGTCGTTCTCAAGAGCCGGTGGGGGCCCTTCCTCTCCAGGCCTTACACGGCTGGTGAGGATGAATAGATATTCCTATCTCTTTGGCCGCCGGCAATCTCATTTTTCGTTTCGATGTGTCACTAGTTGTTCCGTAGGTTCTTAAGTTCCATACCCGTATTTATACGGTAGCTGGCGCCAGCATGTTCCACTCTTTCTACGAACCCTTAAATCAGAGGCGGTGGCTTGTCGCAATGCTGGCGACATAATGGTTCTGGCCTCAATCACAACCACGTGTGTTTGTTAAGTCAACCAGCCCGAGCCGGATCACTCCAGAGGAACTACTAAGACCCATGGAGCTATAGCTCGGGCAACATCATAACGCTATCGGTTCCACGTGTTTCCCCTTTTCCCCCACATGCTACCCCCTCGGGCTTTCCCTTCAAGAATAGTGTGATGCTTTATATTAGGCATCATTAATCGGCCTATCGCCAAGAACACATTGCTACGGCGCACATTTGAGATCCGAGTTATTCCACGAAATAACACTCGTATATACTGAGCTCGTGAAGATACCTCACAATTACAAAGTTTCTCTACAGCTAAAGAATAAGCATGTTCCTGGGCCATCATAGAAACATAATCTAAACGATCAAAATAAGGGGAAGCTCAAAGATACGTGGATTTTATAATTTTTTTGTGCCTCAGTAATCCGTCCAATATGCGGTTCCGCGCGTTCTACCACTTCTCCATCCATTTCCAATACTGATCGTAAAACACCATGAGCAGCAGGGTGTTGAGGTCAATTCAAAGTCAAATTCTTGATTTGTTTAGTGCTAGCCATATCTAATAATTCGTATTTGTTATTAATTTTTTTCGTTTACCATTCAAACCATAGCATAAATATCTACGGTGGGATAAGCGAAACGCATAAAAGCTTTATGTTTCGTGACAAAATATATCTCCCAACCATAAAGCCGTTCCAAGAATTGTATAGAATCAACTAACTGCCGAAGAAGCAAACTTAAGCGGCCGCTCTCCGTAAATCGAAGGTACGCTAGGAGTTGCGCCTTTAAGCGCGTCGGGATATAACGGATTCTCTCGTTATCTAAGGTGCTCTCCCTCAATCATTTATCTATACGGACCCTGCGAGCCGCCTGATGTAGCCCTTCCCGGCCCTATTGTAAGAATTTACCCGGCGGGCGATAAAAAATTTTGACCTCGTTCTCCATCTTCAGCTTCAACACATTAGATTATATCCCAGCACATGCCTGGCGCCCCCCCGAAGCCAAATTAAGGTGCGAAGCATAACGAGATCTCCTTTTATAAAGTTGTAACAAGCATTTATTCTATTTTTTTCCCAGTAGATTACTCATATGGAGACGATCGGATTTGAACCGACAGCTTCATGCTTGCAAAACATACGCTCTACCAATTGAGCTACGTCCCCTACGGAGGAAATGGGATTTGAACCCATGATACAATATCGTTGTATTTGTCGGGATAGGTCGGCCCTCTCAAGCTTTCCCCCCCTAAGAACCGTACGTGCGAGTTTCCCCGCATACGGCTCAAGCAACCTGTCCGAAATGTAAACCCGCAAGAGTCATGCTTGAATCATTGGCTACTAGAACTTGTTCCATGTGTAAAACTCTTGCGGCAAGTTAGGTGTTACGGGTGAACCCTCTAAGCCCTTGTGCCAATAAAAAAAAATGAATTTTATATCCTTTTTATCAAAGTCTCGAGAAAGATATAGTACAAGTCACCCATGCTCAAGTCTGCCACCTCTCGGTGTAGATCACAAGATCCTATCCCATCAATTACGGACGGGCTTTTGCTTTTTGAGCTGTCCTCTACCCGCATTGCGTTACTCCGCATTACCACAGAGCCTCCTGAAAGGAGCGATACGGGTTTACCAAGTTCCGCGCAATGTACCATTTCTCTCAACAGGAAGAACCTAAAAAAACCCCGATGGAAATCTGAACCCACGGTGATATCAAAATCGGAGATACCACCCCCTTCCACGGCTGGCTTCCTGCTCGGGATGCCTACCATTCCAATTTTTCACCTAATTTCATCCAGAAGATCTTTCGGTTCCGCCTTGAATTGTTTCTTACGAGGTCTCTGTATTAGTTCGTTCGAACTGTTCATCTATTGAGGGCCCGAAGGACTTCTTTGCCTTTACAGGCACTACGTGCTCCTTTGGCGGTCCGGCCGGCTTGACGATTTCCGCACGCGAAGACCCGCCGGGTCTCTTCACCCTAGCATTAGCTTGGTACGGAATCCCAAGCATCATTACATTGTCCCTAGAGCTTCACACCTCGAGATTACTCCCGACGCATGTCCAGGTTGGGTAGGACGGGGGTTACGTCCTGTGGAATTGAACCACATTACATTGCACAGTTTCTTGTCGCACTGATTTAGCAAACCAATGCTTTCAACCACTCAGCCATACCTCCAAAGAAAAACATAAAAATATTTTTGCTTACCCTGGCTTCGGCATATGCGCGGGGGATGCGGGGTGTAAGAGCTTCGCCAGTATGCCGAAGCTTAAAAAAAAGCTTCTCTAAGCTGGTTTTTTTCCGAAAAAAAATATATATATATATATACTTGATGAACTGGTTTTTTTTTATAATCGGATTCCAGTTTCACCGGGAAAAACGGGATTTGAACCCGCGACTTCTGGCTTGACAGGCCAGCGCTATAAACCACTAAGCTATTTCCCCAAAAATAATGAATTATCTACGATGATTTATTACAAAAAAAAGACATTATATTTTTTGGTTGTTGATGATTCCGGGTATAATACATATAATTGTACATCTCGGAGGAATTGTACAGTGTGTGGTGGAGTTTTAAGGGCGGCGGGGGACCGGAGACTGTCTGACAGGGCCCCAGGGGGCAGACAGGCTCGCGACTGTCTGACAGGGCGGGGGGTCAGACGAAAAAAGGAAAAAAACCGACGGGAAAAGCAAAAAAAACTGACAGGGTTTTAGGGAAAATGGGAAATATTACCGAATTTTTAGTTTCCACGAATTGGATATGGAACGTTTTTTAATAACCTATCTTGATGAAATGCAGGTGATAGGCAATCCGTCTCCGGATGTCCCGAGACATGCAGCTGTGGTAGAGGCACCGGGTCTTATAAATAAAAAAGTGGTTGTTTTAAGCGTTACAGTTCAAATTTATGCGGCGGTCACCGCTCACGCACGGATTCATATGTATCCGTTTATTCGAACAGAGTCCTGCTATTATACTGATACGGATTCTGCAGTGACAGAAAGGCCTCCGGCAGAGTCTCAGGTTTCACCTGCATTAGGTAAAAGGAAATTGGAAAGCAGAATAGTGAAAGCTTTTTTTCTGGCACCCTCGTAGCATACATAACTGCGGAGGTTTGTATTATAACGAAGCATAAAGGGCCCTTTAAAGTAAATTGGGATTGGTTCGAATTGCGGAATAAAAATCCAAGCCGCGTAACAGAAGAAAACTCGTAAAGTTTATAATCAATTGGAGCAAGTTCCGTGTCTTCTCAAGTGAAATACACCTTTCATTAGGTGCATTTGAGCGGAAAAGCGAGAAGGTATACGCACCGGACAGAACGTGGGGACTCGCCCCGTACGAGGAACGAAAGGAGAAATGCCAGAACCAAATCCCGAGTTAACTGCAACTCCGTTGAATTCGAAAGACTGGAAAACTAGTAATAAAAAGCAACCATAAGGCCCAGGCTTTATCGTAGCCCCCCCCACCTGATACGTAGGGTGGGAGAGGGGGGGATAAGCAGTGCTTATTCCAATAGTGGGCGTATTCATACATGCCTATTCGTTATTCAAGCGAATAAGGTAATGAAAGCATTAACCGGCATGACCTGGCAATAACTAAGCGAGTGAAAGATAGAAAACCCCGCCGTTCGGACCCTGCCTGGCCCAAAGCCATCTCCTAATTATTTATGGTACTAACGGATGCTTAAGCCATTAATATATCTCGTACTACTAAGTGTTAGGCACCGAGCAAATAAAGAACGAAATAAGCAAGCAGAAATTCAATGAATTTATGCATTATAAACATTAGTAAGAAACCGTAATTATTAAAAATGATTACCCTCCATGAACAGCCTATGAAGCGCCGAACCCCAGTCATCAAAATCTGGTTTATCAGGAGCGGCCGTAGTAATTTGTGATGCAGCCCACCGGCAGCAAATCCCGAATGCTCGTAAAACCACTGCTGCATGTGGCCTTCGGCGGCAGTTCTGCCGGCATTCGTGGCTGCTTCCAACCGCCCCGCGGGCATGCGCCTCAAACTTTTGCGGCTGTTTCCTCAAAATACGGCGAGAGCATTTTCATATACGTCGATGAAGTACATCAACTAATCGGATCGTGCGCGTGGCGAGGGATTGCTGCTGGAGCATGCAGGAGGGCATCGAACAAGCGCGCTCACTCGCTGATGTGATTTCTACGAAAGGCGTTTCGGAAAACCGAGGGTGAGGTATTCATCTCTCACTACCAAAAACCTGTTCAAACGCTACACGCGGGGTATTCGAAGTGCACGTACAAATTGAAGCTTGAAGATAGCAAAGTCGAGCTCAGCTCGACATCATATGTCAAACGAATTTTAGTTAATCAAAGCCAAGCACTACTTGGCTGCCCAGTGCAAACCCCGTACAATGCCTGTGAGTCCGGTGGCACAAAATTTTCGAACGTATATTGAATCAGCCAAGTCAAGATGATTCCCGAATTCAAATGCCGAATCTACCCGCGATGGATTGAATAGCAAATATTCTTGGTCCTGGTTACAGGCCCTGTGTCGTGTTCCACAGACCTTTCGACGAAGCGCGTGGTAAGGTAATGGAACTCAACGAATACGGAAATTCTCGCTCTCGAAAAAGGCTGCGGGAACGCAACCCGACGGCGACGAGGAGGCGCCATGCGTTGCACGCGGCGCGGTTCCATTAACTTCTGCGGTTACATGTTCGAACGTGTGGCCGATCTCCCTTATAACTCGAATAAAAGTGTGTTTCGGCAGCTCCACAAATTCCATATGGAATTTGTGGAGCTGCCAGCAAAAACACAAATTTTTTATAGAAAGAGAATAAAATCAATTGTTGGATTACCTGGTTATCCTAACCCGCTCCAACTGGTTCAATATAATGGATAAGGCTTTTTAGGATAGCGTTATAAGAACATGCTCCCGGAGCCGCGTTCTATGGGTTCCCGTCAGCCGCCCGCGCGTTTGACAATTATGTATGGAACTCGCAAAAACCCATTTGTCAGGTTGGGGCTTATCGGGAGTAGTAATGACTCTCGGTGAGGCCCGGCGACCTGTGGCATATCGCGGCTGGCGTTGTTGGGACAGGCCTCAACATGCCAGAACGCAACTTCATCATAATTAACATGGCTTCCTTCAAACCGGCTCCTCCAGCTTTCTGTTTCTGTAAAACCGTGGAGGCCGACGCCGTTTCAATACAGGATCTCATAGGTTCCGTCCAGCGAAACATGAAGCGGAACATGCAACTTACTTGTGCTGAAAAAAAGGAAGGAGAGCCAAGGTCTGTTTGCTTCTGAATCCGGGACTTATACCGAGCTTCGTTTCCTACATCTGTCATATGGCACAATAAAATTTCAAACAGGTTATCGTTATGGAGCTAGATGACATAGAGAGTCCAGCGTCGTGGCCTAAATAAAAAAGGTTATGCTGAGCCCGGAGTTCCTGCCGCGCAAGGTTCCGGATCCAATTCACACACCAAACAAGAAAAGGGTAATGATGCATCATTACCTGACACCCTAACCCTTTCCGAATTTCGCCTGAACACTATTAGTTACGCTGTAGACTTCCTATTATGTAAAAATGATTTCGATAGGGAGTTCACGGACACAGTGGCCGTTGGCCCAACGGCTTAAAATTATATTGCTAAATTAAAGGGAGAGATTGCCTATTGGCTAGGGAAAAACCCAGACATAACATTTCGGCAGCTTTCGATAAAGCTGCATTGGAATCGAATACTACAACCAAATATTATCGAGGTATGTGGGAAACTTCTGGAAGAAATGAAGGGTCAAGCGCCGGCGCCCTAGTAGATCCAAAGACACAGGGACCTGGGAGGCTTACCAGAAAAAACAAGCATCTGGCGCGAACCCTGTAACGGGTCAGGATCCCGGCGTCCTAGTGGTTGGTTCTAAACCCCCAAGATGCCGGGCCAATGGTGTCTTGGGGGGGCCCAGCACCACGTCATTAACCCCGCGCCCGCAAATATAGGTATTAGAATATTATCCTTTTTTTTCATGGTCAAATCAAAAATATTTTTGATTTGACCTAAACCAGTAAAAATACGCAGGTCTGGACTAGGGGCTTCTATAGCTTTGAAAGGTTCAAATCCTAAGACTGGTTAGGGTGACCATAGAAGAAGTAGGGTGGCCCTACCTCAAGTTCTAAAGACTTTTCTGCATCCCAAATACTGTCTTGCAGAACAAAAGGGTTGGAACACCTGGGTTTTCCGATAACAACTCGATGTACTTATCGATTAGGTCCCTTCAACAAGCCAATTTATTGCGAGGTTCGGATACGAAATCGAACGCGAAATATAAACTTGAATATTTCAACGGCGGGTTAGAAACGAAATTGGGACTAAGGTCTTGTCAGCGCTAGCGCGCAAAGTTGAATTGGAGAGGCATATGCAAGGAAAGCTCGCACCTACGGTTCGTAAGGAGGCCATTGATAAAACGATAACGTGAGTTTAGCAGTCACTTGGTGGGTGGCCCATCCCTTAAACCCTACGCACTACGGGCCGGATCGCGGCGCACATAGTGCCTATGGCTTTTCCCACGGCCTTTCAGGCGCGAGTCTTGCTCGACTGACCGTTTTTACCGCCCCCTCAGACATCGCTTTTTAAAAAATTCGGAATAGTTTAGTAGGCTAGAACAGCGGGATCACCGTCCGTACACGGGGGTTCGAATCCATCTTCCGATACCGACATGCCTTGAAAAGCCTTGACTAGGCGCTTTAAACCTGTCTTCTCATTCGTTTGGGATCATGGGAGCCAATATCTCGATGCTATATTTTCTGACTGGCGATGACGGGGCCGTCGTCCCGCCCTAAAAAAGGAATGGAATTAATATGATCCCCCAAAGACTGGACTTACTATGAACTTTCCTCTTTTTATATTTTTGCCTTTCTGGTTCCACAAATTCCATTGTTTGACGCTTTCACATGTTTTACTTGGTTCTTCAACTGTCTCTATAATTATATATCTATTCGAAAAAACCAAATTTGCCGCTTTATTTTATTCGTTCCATTCGGATCTCTTCCAACTGTTTGTTTCATTTGGGCCTCGTTTAGAAAAGCGTTATAGGAAGGATTACTGGAGTGGCTGTTTCATCTTGTTCGTTATTTCGCATTCAATAATGAGCTTATTTTTTAACCCACGTGGCCAATTTCATATTCCACACTTGTATGGCCACCTATATACGCTTGCGTCATCATGTGGTAAACGACGATCAACTGGAGTTTTATGGCCCTGACCAGGATCACTTCGAGTGGAAATCCGTGATAGGTGGTTTGAATTAGTACTTCATCAAACAGCACGTAGCAGGTTTTATAGATAATAAATTGGATTTTCAACACAGCTTTAGGTTTATACCTAAACGAAACACGGGGCAATGCGCGGTTGGAGCAGCTCGAAAATCTAAAATTCCTTCTGTTGATACGATCGTGGGAGGCGAACTCGTGGCTGGTATGTTGGTGGTGCGGATTTCGCTTATTTAGCTAATTAGAAAGCCAATGATGAATTACGAGGGAAAATTCATAACTCTAAAGATAATAGGGATAAACAGCTCAAGCTTCAGCAGGATGATGCCCGAATGCAGTCGCTTTTAAAAGATTATGTTGATATCAAATTGGGGGCGCGACCCTCCCGTTACAGAGAACTAAACCGTCCCAGGGAATACTCTAAAAAGGAATTATTGGCGGCAAAAAAGTCGACCGCAGCCGCCATGAAGATACGGTCTCAGTATTTCCACAAGAAAGAAATAGAGAGAAATCCGTCGCCTCTACCAGTAACACAGGCGATATATCCGAAGTTACACAGCAAATCCTCTCGAACTATATTTAGAAAATATGCCTGGGATCTGTCTATAGTTTATTTCGGGAATTGGTATCACTACTCGGGTAGTTCTATTCTGAATTATTCCGTGAAAGACCTTCGTTTTCATTACCCGTGCCTGCATAATTTTGGGCTTTATTGATGGATACTACTAATTCAGTCAATTTGAAACCATTAGTAGAATCGGATCTTTTTAAACAAATTTCCATGCAGTTTAAAAATTTTTAAACGCATTTTTAAAGATCTTTAGAACTGAAACGGTTTGATGATGTATCGTATATGAGGTATTAAATTACGATAATAAAGTATGGAATAACAATTCTTATTGAAAAAAATAAAGAATGATGCATCGTATATGAAGTATTACGGTACGGTAATACAATATGAAATAGCAATTTCTATTGAAAGAAATATAAAAAGGAGAAGGACCGAGCTGTAGCTATAGATAGGAAAATGGGCGAAAAGCTAAGCGTCGTGGACGGCGTCGTAGACAATTAGCCGTCTACGACGGACAGACGGGAAACGATACCTTTGCCTTCCGCGATGCGTCGGCCGCCGTTCCTTCGTAGACGTGGTGCCGGCGGCGGGAACCTAGTACTTGAGAAGCGTAGCGTCTCCATTACTAACAGGGACGGGATGGCCGATATCTATTTTCTTTTTATTATCTCTTCACTCGGCGGTACCCGGGTGAGATAAATTCATTCTCGATCTCTGAGGAGGGCTCGACCGGTTCGACCCATCTACTTGCCAGATGCCAGGACGGGTACTCTTGCCTTTATGAAATGACACGTTATACCGTCGGCCCCCGAACTCAGGATACGCGAAGCGTATTTGCTTCGTCGCTTTATAGCGACTAGCTTTTCCGTTCTTCGGGCCAATATGAAAGTTAGAACCTTATATATTTCTTATCATTGATATATAAGGGCATCTAAAAGTGGGTCGTCGCTAAACCCTCGTAGGAATAAATATCATCTATTTCTATATGGATGAACCACCGAAAAAAAAGATATATGACTGAACTACTAAAAAGAAGATGAATCGTCCTCGGGTTTCCCCGACAAATACAAAATCTTCGATGTTGATAGAAATAATTGAATCGGTGCGCTACGCGCAATTATGGGGCTGTATCATCACCCCCGTATGGTACACGGAGGAGCTGGAAAGCGCTGTCCAGTCACTCTTGACCGGGATAAATATTGTATATATTTGATTATCCATACACCGGAGCCTTTAATAATCCGGACCCCTACGGCCCATTTCGTGTCGGGCGCCCGCCGCCGACTCGGGTAAGTGCTCAGCACCACGCCACATTGGAATTGGACAGCACCCCGTGCCCGTCAATAGAGGTATGAGAATATTATCCCTTCTTCTTTTCTTCGAGGTATTAGCATATTATCCCTTTGTCTTTTTTTCATGGCCAAATTCATGGTCAAATCAAAAATTGTTTTTGATTTGACCAACACTCCGTAAGATACATGGGCCCGTCCAAGGACTTCAATGGCTTTTTTTGGTTCCAAATCCTTATACTGGGGGTTTTTTTAGTCGACCGGCGGGGACGGCTTGTGGTCCCGCCTAGATTTTTTGATAGACGGCACCGTCTAGGAAGCCGGGCCCTATTAGTTCCAATAAGGGCATATTGTATGGATAAGCCTTATCCATTATTGGTAGTAATAGTAATAATATGAAACAATTGTTATTATTATTACTTCCTAATATCTCCGTCACATTCGCGATAATTCGTCACCGTTGCGCATTTCGGTCCCCGCCGCCCGGGAACTAGCCTCCCCGGCCGCTCATTTTATTTTTCTATATATCAATCTATCTGTCACATCGGTTCGCGGCGGATTTATTTTCACAATTGGATCACATTTACGGGGGTTCCAGTAATCCTCTCATTTGGTCCTTTCCCCAGACTATCCCGACCCCTCCTCCACCCCTCACGTGATCTGTCTATTAATGGGATCTCTCGTTCACGTTACTCGAATTTGAGTAATAGGATTCTTTTATTATCCTTTATGGGCCGCCCGTAATCTCTATAGCTCAGGTTACCGATACCATAGAATCCACTTTGTCCCCCCTTTTTCATATTCTCGTAACCAACATCAATCGAATTAGTACATGTATTCAGACGCTAGATTCAATTCAGAATTACATATAATGGAAAACCCTTGGGTAATAACGGACTTGAACCGCTGACTCTCTCGGTGTAAACGAGGCACTCTACCAACTGAGCTAATTACCCCAATGTGTCCAATAATCAACTATTAAAGAGCAGACACAACGAGTGGTTTGTTTTTGCGATGGTGTTCGTTGCTTTCCCATAGCAAGAAAGATCTATTATTTTAGGCACATAGTACTACGGGAGAGAGCATTCACTGTGCGGGACATAGAGTCCCGCGAAGCGCTTTTTTATAGACTTCCAATCCGGAGGGTTTAGGGGATTAAACCGCCGAGCGGGGGAACGCACGGAAAAGCCAAAATTATTTTTGGCTGGAATCCGCACACGATACCCGAACATGCTCCCCGCGCACTACACGCCTGGGTCCGAAGGTGCGTAAGCACTTTCAGACAGGAGACGGCTTTACGAAAGACCTGAAGGTTTGGGGTCGAGCACTACGTCCCTAAGGTCTCGATCCAAAGGAGACTTCCTCCTCGGCTTTACAGGGTTCGAAGGGCCGGATATGGCTTGACGACGCACACGATACCCGGCAGGTCTCGTGTCCTTTGGACCAAAAAAGTGTCCGGAGAGGGAGAAAGAGAGCGATGAGAGCTTCAGCCCTACGGGCCTATATTTTTTCTTTCCACTCCATTCGCTTTCGCGAATGAAGAGTTACTCCCAATCTAAAGCGCCCTTTTTCCATTCATATACAAATCCAATCGTCAAAATAAGTAAAAATACCATCATAGACCAGAATCCAAACGAACCAATCTTGTTAAGAGAAACTGCCCAAGGAAATAAAAAGGTGACTTCCGAATCGGATATAATAAATAAAATAGAAACAAGATAAAATCGTATATCGAAACGACTTCTGGCATCATCAAAAGGAATAGGGGTCAAGACTTCAGCCCATGTAGGGCTTACTGAAGTGCCCTCCGAACCGTGCGAAATAGTTGCCCATTACACGGCTCACTAACTCTACTTACTTTGGTCCCTCTTTCACTACGGGCGCAGCATATATATATATATATATGTTAATATATATATATATATATATATATATATATATATATATATATTTCTTTTCGGTTTTCGAAAACCGATTATATCCTCTAGGTCTTCCTCATGGGCCTCCGGGTCTCCGAATAAACGGAATAGGTTTCTTCGTCGTATCAAAAGCATGATTCCATTCCGCGCTCTCCGTCGATGCGCAGAGAGCGGGGAGCCTTTGTAGTGCTGAACAGCCTTTTGAGTGAAGCCACGCAAGACAGGGCATAAAATGATCTCGTATTTGTCGGGTTGCTCTGCTTTTTTAACGATTCCAGAGTTTATACTTATCGCCCAGAGTTCGAGCATCCTTGGCAAGTTTCGCCAGGGGAGCCTGGCCAGGTGGACCAAGTGAATTAAAACTATTTCGTGCTGCGCCGTCCCCTATAGCTTGATAGAGAAGCTATAGGACGACTTTCGACGCCGCCTGTTCGCTTTTTTTCATAGCTAGAGATCCAAAGGCCTAACAGGGAGCAAACCGCATACCGTACCATGTCGGTCACATCCAATCTGGGACCCGTCGGAGTTGCTTTGATAAGCTGTGTAGAGTTAGATCCGCTTAGACCAAGCAGATACCTAGGCCCCTTCCCGATTACTGGTGTTTCCAGTGCCTTCCCTTTCCCGAAGCGAAGGTTTAGGCGGGTACTACGGGCCTTCTGACTTCCAACCCGCCTCGGCCGGCGCTCATCCGGCTGGATTTCGCCGGTATCGCCTACAGGCTGTAGCACTTCGAGATGTCGTTTAGTCGTCTGTCCCCAATGTGTTGGGTAATCTGCCCCCATATATCCACTCCGACCTGTGGCCTGGCCGATTCTGATCATCTGCAGGCAGAGGGCATGACTGCGTCCTTTCGCGTGCGTTCCCGCGTGCGCAAGGCACGGAGTTCACTGCAGGCAGGGTATGCTTTCCCGAAAACGACTCCGATTCGCCATAACAGCACCTCATCTCGTTAGTGCCGGGAGGCTCGCATCACGGTCTCGGGCAGAAAGCGGGGTCCGTAGGGCCAAAGCGCCTTCGACCCGAACTCTTTGCAAAGTGCGTAGCACCTCTCACGGCAAGTCTCGTGCCCTTTGGGCCCGGGTCTTCGTGTGCTGAAATCGTCAAGCCATTTCCGACCTATTGACCATGCCAAATAAGTATCCTTCGGACGCTTTGATCGAGTGTATCGCTTTGGTTGGCCCTCTCCCCCTATCGTGCCTCCGGCCCTCAGTGATGCTTTTATGGCATGCTTCGGTTCCTCTGCCGTTACCAGCTTCCAGTAAGCCATATACCCCTCGTGTGAAGTTCGGCCACACACGTTTATGACTGTAGGTAACCTAACGGCCGCCCTCAAAACCACATTCGTGAGCTGACAATTTCTCTGGGTAAGCCAAACTGGAAGAAGAAGCGAATAGAAAAGAAACACCAATTAAGATCAAAGAAAGTAGCAAACTGATTACTAAATAGACAAAAATAGGTGCAAATTCCATGAACCAAGAACCACTTTTTTGGAAGGAGAATAGTTCCAATGGTAGAACAATGGTCTCCAAAACCAAAGGTTAAGGGTTCGAATCCCTTTTCTCCTGATTTAACAACGAATGCGGAAACCCGAGGCGCTAAGCGCTTGTTTATCCCATCCCTAATTCCGGAAAGGAAGCGTCGTTGCGGAGGCGGTTACGATTATAACTAAAAAATGAGAGACTTTACGAACTCCCAAACTGCCCATGCCCTACCTTTTTCATAAGCCATGGCTACCCGGTACCCAGAGGGGGGAGGGGTGAAGCAAATAGCTTCGCCCCTCTTCTTTTTTTATGATTGATGAGTCGCTAAGAGCGTAAATTTTTGGCAAGAGGTAGCCAGTTGACTACTAATTCGCTCAATGATGTTTATTTGTTGTACAATAGCAGAAAGTATACCTGGGTCGATAGATTTCAATAGCTCTTGCTCATAGTGTGTTATGGGAACGACGGGCCTTTGGTCTAAGTAACCTTTGACAGCTGCATAAATAACCACGATTTGTTTTTCAATAGGAATTGGGCTATATTGTGGTTGTTTAAGCGTCTTAGTTAACCTAGCCTCACGATTATAAATACTGAGTCGCAGCATCGAGATCTGAACCAAATTGAGCAAAAGCGGCTACTTCACGATAAAGGGTGGCGAGGGGGGCCACGAAATCAGAAAGCCTTTTATGTATGCACTACGGGCCTGCGGAGAGCCTTGAGGGGGGATTTCTCTATATATGATAGATAATCAGCCGCGAAAACAAAGATTTTTTTTGTGCTGCGTCCCCATCATTAAGCTCATAAACATAGGCAAAGTGCCATTTGATGAGTAACTAAAAACAAGGGAGAGGGATATAGAAAGAAAAAAGTAATAAAAAAGACAGTGATTGCTAGTAGTAACGATTTTTCACGATCCATGGGTTTATATAAAATCCATGTTTCGGGTGTATCAAAATACATTATTTTCACAAAGCGTATATAATAAAAACGACTGATAACGCTAGTAACTACTCCTATTAGGGCTAGTAAGTAGGCCCCACAGCCTAAAGCGGCAAAAAACAAATAGAATTTGCTACAAAATCCAGCTAATGGGGGTATTCCTGCGTATGAAAACATAGTAATAGACAGGGTAATAGCTAAAATAGGATTAGTTTTGGCTAAAACAACAAAGCCAGGCGCGTAGCGCTGCTCTTGGGAAAGTGAAAAAAAGAAATCGAAGATATTAAACGTAGGCTCAAAAAGGCCTTTGTTACGAGCCTGGCTGAAAGCCTGCTTTTGAAGAAATTCCGACTGTGGATCCTCCGGAGTCTTTTCAGGGGCGTTAAGATCATGGCCTCCCTTTTTCTCAACTTTTCGTACTCGAACTTTTCCTTATCCAGCTCAGACTTTTCTTTATCCAGCTCAGACTTCTTATCATTTCGGGCGAGCTCTTCATCTTTCTGGTCCAGGGCTTTATCTTTTCGAGCGTTTCCACGCTCATTGCCATATATTTTATAACCGAAAAACCCCGCCTACAATGACAGCAATAGACGGGTTTCCTTTTAATAGACCCAATCAGTTGCTCATTGTCCCGCCGCGGCGGATTTACCGGCCCCAGCGGCAGATCCCGGGTTCTTCTCCTGCAACTGAAGCATAATAAGGCCTTGTAAAAAACGGGAAGGTCACTGACTGAGGATTTGTTTGATAGTTTATTTACAAAAAAAGGCCCTATAAACTCTTCAATATTATCCTTGTAGCCGGCCGACTGTTGCTGAATAGCACCCCGGAGCTGACTCAATATAAAATCCCACGTTATTATTTTTTGTGAATTTTCGGTGATTTGAAACACAAAAAAATCGCGTCTTAATCGATAGTAGATTATTATAAACACAGTTACTATTTTTGCTAAAACACTTACGAGTTCATTACTGGAAGGAAATATGAAGATAGCATAAATAAGTTGAGAAAAGGTCAAAAATTAGAAAACCCCAGAAGGACGAAACGTTCGCTCGAAGCATATAATTTTGAACAAAATGAATTGGAACACTGTGGAATTTGGCGGATATATTATACGAAATTATAAATGGGTTTGCAGTTTGTGACTGACTCCAAGTCCGAGGTATATCAAAAGAGTTATAATGGTGGCTAAGATTGAGACCGTTCTTGGGCTAGCATAAGTTTCGAAATATAAAACGGAATACTGAGAATAGGTAACAAGAATAAGCCGGCTAATGTGGTATTTGGCCATTCCGGCCAGTGCTGATAGTGATTATTTTAGAATATTTACTTTTTCTTTGTCTAATTCAATAAGGTATTTGGCCATTTGACCAGTGCTGTCGGATAATATTCAATAAAGCTAAGGAAGCTGCACAGAATAACATAATAATTCCGGAAGTATACACTTTGGATAATTCTAGGAAAAGACCCGAATCCCACAATAAATGACGAACTCCATTACTCATATGATAGCACAACGCTAATAAAGTGAAATTGACTAAGCTTATAATGACCCAATTCAAATAGAAAGTGAGAAGGAATAAATACTGGTAAAAATGATAAAACGTGAGGCTGAGATCACCTATTTTGAAAGAAAAAATACTAAACAAAACCATAGTGGCCAAGAACGCCCCGGATATTCTATGGAAAATAGAAAACGTCGAAGTAAGCTGTGGCTTATAGATGGTAAGGTGAGGTGATAACGGTCGATTTATTTTCATCTTTTTAGTTGACTCCGATTTTGATTCAAGGTGACAGGATTTGAACCTGTAACTTTCTGCGCCCAAGGCAGACGCGCTACCAGATTGCGCTACACCTTGGCTCCCCCAAAGAATATTATATTAATGCTTAAGATTTGATTGATCAGCATTCATGGGAAAGGCTAAGAAAAAAGAAAGAGATTTTTGGCCTCACGGACGTGTATTAGTTCTTCAGCCTTTATACGTTCGCTCAAGTCCGTAAGAGTCCGAGTCGGTCATTGTCCGCCTTATTGATTTGCTTAAAAATGCGATTTATTATGTAATTGCATTTTCAGGTATCGTTGTAATCGCATTATTAAAGTATCATTCATCGGAATATACGATGAATTTTCCAGTTATGCCATTAACTGTGTAATTCCATGATGAATAGCTCGTTTCCGTCCCCAGCCTCGAATAAGCATAGAGGAATGAGGAATCATTATAGATGAATAGGGAGGAACTGGATAAAGGCTGAATCCGATGAATACTCATAGATAAATATGGTAATAAGAGGGGGACTTCGATGAAGAAGTAAACCCCGAAACCTTCGGCCGGCCGTGCGTACCACCTCTCCTTCTAGTCTCGCGCCCTTCAGGTCCTTCTTCCGTAAAGAAGAAGTATCCTGTCTGAAAGTGCTTACGCACCTCCACCCATAGGCACGGAGTGCGTGGGGAGCGTGTTCGGGCTTGTAGATTGAAGTACTACGTGCCTTCCTTCTCAGCCATTTCAGCTCGTGTCCTTTTTTTGCTTTTTTCGTCAGTTTTTTTTCCCTTTTCCGTCTGACAGTCCCCGGTCGGCTTTGGGGCCCTTGAATCCATTCATAGTAAGTCCAACGGACTTCCTTTCCGATTCCAGGATCCCCCGCTGGAGCACGGCATTGTTCCCCGGAACAATGATGAGACTGACCTCTTGTCACCTTCCAACCTCCGTTGGACGGATTCATTCCCAAAGTAATCCCAAAAGAAATTTCAGGGCGGCCTGCGGGATTTCACTAGGTTATGGGCCGGCTATAATAGTCGTGTAGCACGACGCCAGATCAACATCTATGATCCGGCGGAACCCACTACCAACGCCCCCCCTCTTTTCCCTAACAGCGCGCTTGACATAATTAAAGGAGTCCTGCTGCTTACGGGAATGCCCGGGTTTGTAGGGCTCCTAATAGTTGTTTGTTATCCTTTTGGTAATCCGACTTTTAAGGATCCGAAGTAGACTTCTTTGGTTTCACCGGCCCTTTATCCGTGTGGACTCCAACATATGCCCCTTCTCCGTCTACCAGCTCTTCAGAGGCCTTTCGCTGAACTATGTCAGGGGCCGCCGCGCAAGTCAGCTCGGTCAATTGTATTATACGCTCCGCTTCGAAGGAATCATCGATAGCCCAGATCAAATCACTTAGCCCCGTGGCAAGAGGCCCCGGGTTACGGGATTATGGTGGTATGACCCGGCGACATAAGCGATCAGTGGGCAACGGGGAAGGTAGACCCTTGATCCTATTCATGATACGATCACCTCCTATTATCTGCTTTGGAACTGCCATGTCCCCTTGATAAACTTCGACGTCAGATATAGGGACAAGCAATTTTACAACTAGGCTTGTTGGCTCAAAGGCATTCGTGTTCGGTTCGCGGAGTGTAGTAGTCACGAAAATCCGAGGAATGGCGGCTTCAAGTATGGACAGACCGCTATTACCCCCCAGGTTCCCTCGGGTCATATAGGAATGAGCCTATCCCATCGTAATTACAAAGGTTTCCAACCGTATTATTTACTAGGATGTCAAGGTCCCTTCTTAGTTTTATTTATAAAAAGTTGGAGTCGAGTTTCCCGACTTGGAAAACCGAATTAGTCATTCGAAAATCAGTATTTGGTATAAGTTCTCATTCTGAACCGAACAATTATTACTATCCCTAATATCTTGTCTAATAATAATAATAATTTCATCTTACGTATAAAAGAGAGGGGATCGACTGGTCCATATAGAGAGAGATAGATGAATAAATAAATAAAATAAAGAAATATATATATATATATCTATCTGGCCCGTAAGCAACTATTCTATATGAATTGCCATGTATATATATATATATAATGTTCCAATCTTTTAAATTGCGGTGGTGGAGCCAATATAATCGATCTTCGAAAATTCTCGGTTGCTCGGCGCTTGCCGAGAAAGAGCGCCACTGTGAGCCTTTCGGCCCCCCCACTTTTCAACCACTCGGGGGCGACATAACGGGAAAAAGGTTGCTCTGTTCATAAAAATGTATCAACATATGAGGCGAAATACTAGGTACTCGTCAGCCGCGAATAGAGAAACGAATAAAGAAAGGGCAAAGAGTCAGTCGACCAAAGGATCACATAATACAGCCTGAAATATGCGTGCAAGTAGGCAGTAAAGAAACTTAATCTTATATTAATCGACCTGAGCACTAAGGGCCATATAAAAGCGGACGTGAGCCTCATCACCCGGGATATCTGCTTGTATAACTTTTGCCATTCCATAATCTATAAGAGGTTTATTTTCCTACTTAGCGCTTAGGCCAGAAAGCTGCCGCAATATCCCTGGCCTTGTACGACGGATAACGAAAGGCTCACATACAACCGCGGCGCCGAGTGCTAAAGAGCCAACGAAGGAGCGGGGAGGAACAAGGGCTGCCATGGGTAGGTAGAAGGGCGGCGGAGACTTTGAGAAGAGCGTAACACCCGGCGGTCTAACGCTTCGCCATTATTTTTGGACGAAACCCGGTTCTTCGAGGTGCTGGAGGTGCAAAGCTCTCGACCAACGGACCAAAGAACACGATAAACTTTGTGGGTCCGAAGGGCCGCCAGCGGGGACCAGGGACTGGCTGACAGGGCCTGGGAGGGTGGACTGTCAGACAGGGCCCCAGCGGGGGTCGGACGAAGAAAAGAGAAAAACTGACGGAAAATTCGCGAAAAAATAAAAAAACTGACGGGGGCCACCGCAAACCTGTCTCTCGCAAATATGATCCATTTCCCCAAGGCATATTATATTGTTCGGACCGTTGAAAACTACCGCCTCGAGCGCCAGGTCAATGCATGCCCCAACCAAACATATGGAGCGCAAGGATTTGAAACAACTATTTAATTGGGAAAGGAAAAGTATTTGGGACCAGTCCCGGGGCCGTCTCTTACGAACCGTACCGAGGGGGGCCTTTTGCCCGGGTAAGAAGCTCAAACAGCGCCTCGGGCCGGCGGCATGTCCCGCCGGCCTGATATGCGCGCCTGGGCGACCGATAACCGGTATAGGTCCTGCGCGAGAAAAAGTACAAGTCCACGATGTACCAAGGCTGGCGCACTTATCTAGGCTCTGCAATAAGGCCGGGGTTCTTATTTTCCGTCAAAATGCCTAAATCCCTCCGGGCCTTGTTCTCCATTAACTTTAAAAACCCCTCCTTCGTCGTATACGCTGCATCATCTTCTGATTCAGCTCTTAAAACCAAAAGATTATGCAGTTTTTTTTTCTTCGTATATTTAGAGCATTGTATCGGGTAAAGAAAAAGCACAAGGCCCGGGGCCCGATACGACATCATATTACGTAAAACACAGGCCCGTAGGGGGAGGCGAAACGGAATCGGCCAAACGACCGAACCAAACTAGCGATGCCGAATCGCCGAATCAAACCTCTTTGGGCCAAAGGGCACTTCTTTACGGGTCCTCCATAAATACCGCGCACGATACCCGAATACGCTCCCCGCGCACTACGTGCCGCCTATGCCCCGTGCTCGATGGGCCATAGGTTCTTCTGGGCTGTTCGGCCTTTGCCAAAAGAGGTTCGGCAAAGGGCGGGGTCGGATAATCGGGTTTCAATACGGCCGGTTTCGAGTGGGTTAACACAATGAATAAATAAAAAAAATTGCGTGAAATACTTCAATTGATCCAGCAGTTGAGGCCAAAGGTGTAGAACGTCCTACATAACATTTCTTCGGTCTTACTCTTTCCCGCTGATTCGGTCTCTCTAGGTTGGATTCGAACCAACGACCCAATAGTTAACAGCCATTTGCTCTAACCGCTGAGCTACTAGAGAATAAGCAGCGAAGGAACGAATCGGAAAAAAAACAAAAATAAATTCTGGAGCCATTTTAGTCCGCGCCTCTTTCAACTGGACGAAGGTGGGGGGGCCGCCGGGCCCAACGGCCCGGAAACGATAAAAGAGTCGCGAACCAATTCAGGTTCGTATAGAAATTCAGCGGATTGCACTACGCGTGTTTTGTTGAAGGAACTGAATAAATCCGAGTAAAACTTTTTGCGGTCTGTTTGACACATCATTGACATATTCCAAAATGCCGGGGGAAATGGAAAATATAGATTTTTCCTTATATTTGCCCTTTTTTCATCTGTTTCTTTTTTGCGGTTTTTCTGCGAGCTCTCCGTCAGACAAAAAAAGGGTCTCGTCCCCTTCGGCCCCATAAACTTCACAGTATCCGCCCTCCGGGCCTCTCCCGTTGTTATAGATATATCTATATATTTATATATTCGAAACTTCGAAATAGGAGTCAATCCAGTCGCGGTCCCCCTGCGGGCGGTTACCTTAATGAATGGCGTTCCCCGACGAATTAGGACTTATAATTTTTGAAAAATTGAGACTACTGCCACTCCAAGCCCCCAATGTTGCGTAAGCCGAGGCTACCCACGTAACCGGAGGCACGTAGTGCTTCTTTATCAGCCATTCCTAGAAGTTTCTGTTGGTCGAGTGTCAAAAAAAAGATTTTTAACTCTTCCCGGGCACGTAGCGCCTCTCTCTAAGGTCCCGGCTAAAGCCAATTTAGATTTCTTTTATTCTCTGCCCCACGGGGCCTTTGTATCCCGGTGCTCAACACCGCCGAGGTCGTACACACTGCAATAACCCGGTCAGTTATCCATGCCACCCGATGATGGTCATGGGCGGGCACTCGACCTGCCGTTTAAAATACAGGGCCCTTGTTGTTGCGTTTTTCCCCCGGAGCCCGTAGGGCTCTCCACGACTACTCATCAGCAGGTTCTGAAAGTGAAGAGCCGTAGGCCTCGTGAGGGTTTTAGTTAGTTCAGCCGTCATAACTATTTTCAGAATTATTCAGAGATTTACTGGCCACGTGCTTATCAGATCTATATTTCTTGTAATAATATTTCGCTTCCGCTTCGAGTTTATATACGAGCAAAGTAGCGCCCCCTGCGGCGGGACCTGGAGCAACTAGCGCCAACTCGAAGTTGGCTAAAGGCTTCAGGTTAACCAATTTATACAAATAGCGAGAATTGAACAATAAATAACTTATTGGTGAGGGGCTACACTGGCGTTTACACCAAGCCCGAGCTGCCGGGTTGGCTTTCTCAACTGGGCGCATGTGCAAGGGCCGCCGAACACTTTTGGTCCCTCCGCAGGCCCCGGATTTACAAGCATTTGGTACGCCCGAGGCTCATATATATAGTGACGAAATGAACGCCAAAGCGATACGCCCACTGATAGTTAGCCGCATAAACAAAGATGAATTGGTAGATGGAAAATGCAAGTTCCCTATATGAATAGGAATCAATTTAATAATTGCAAATTGTTTTAGCGGCCATATGATTAATTTTATTTTTTCCGATCCTTAGCAAGGCGAAACCATCAAGCCGCTTCGTGGCCTGATGGATTTCAAGCCCAAGTCTTGGAAGGGGAAGCCCGTAGGGCTTTACTCGGGGATAAAGAGAAAGATAGACCCGAGTTCCAGACAACCTAATTTGAAATTATAATCGATACCTTTATGTTTTACCAAAAAACGAATTGACAGCATTTTCAACGAACTTTTCTGATAGTATTCCGAAAATCTATAGCATTTTGTACGAAAACATCCTGACGTTTGACCCTAGTCGTTTTATGCATCGTAAGTACTATTGCCCCAATAAGTGCTACTAATGAAATTGGACTAGAAACCAGAAACAAGAAAAAATAGGTTGTATAAAGTAAATTGCCTAATGTCTCCGAATTAGTCCAACTATGTATCTTTCCAGCATAAACTGTATATGTTAGATAGGTCGCACCCGATTTCGTTGGTAATATTGGGATGTAATCATTATCTACCATTAGAAAGATTTCCAACAAAAAAATAAGTCCAATAATACCACCTACAGGTAAATAGCGCAATACATTCTCGTGAATTTCTTCTATCCTTATATGTAACATCATAACGACAAACGAGAATGAAACGGCAATAGCTCCTACATAAACCACTAGGAAAATCATAGCAAAGAAGTCAGGACCTAACAAAACGAGTAAACCAGAAGTATTGCGAAAAACTAAGATTAAAAATAAAACAGAATGAACTGGATTTTTGGCACGTATCACCATAGCGCCTGACACTGAAGCGAGGACCACAAAAACATAAAAAAGTATCGTGGTGAAATTTTCCCCTTTTATTTTATTAGCTGTGAACAAAAAATATATATTTTTGCTGCGAACCGCGTCGGCTGCCCGAAATTGTCCAACGACGTACATATATATGTCTGAGATCTTTCCGTTACGGCATTTGGCACGCCGATTATGAGTCCCAACTTCAATAACGTCATCGCGAGCTAGCCTCTTAAAACTTCCACAAAATAGCTTCTACGAACCTCTGGGCCCGACGTAGCAGCCGCACGCACCTTGTTATTTATGCAAATCAACAAGAAGAGTGCAGCTCTATCATTTGCTCGCGAGCTTAGTATCGCTAATCTCTTTTTCGTTTATTCAGACAAAGGCCCCGCCTCTAACCTAACGGGGCCCGGTTCGACCCGAACCCGGCCCGGGACTATAGGGAGAGGCGCTACGCACTTCGTGGGCGGTCGCGCACTCCGTGCCTATAGTATCGTGGCCTTTGGGTCGCCGGTTAATTCGGACCTATCCCGCGTAATAGGAACTGTTAGGATTCGAACCCGGCCGCGGGTTTATACTTTGTTGTCTTTCCTTCGTCCCCGGGGGGCACCAGGCCCACAATTCCGGGTGTACCCGGGCGAGGATACAGTAATGAACGGAGAAAAAGAAATCCTTCTTTTGTGATCTGGTAAACTAAGACCTAAGGTCTCGAAACCAGCCCCCGAAAGAATTGAAAAACGACGCCAAAAACATAGTCATGTGCGTAAGGATTCTAGCAAAAATATTGAACAGAGAGGGATCGCTATGAATAATAATAATAGCTATCATTTTCCGCTGAAAGGACAATCTACGGAAAGTCCTCCCAATAAACCACAGTATTAATTGATTAATACAAGGTTTCTGTTTTACAATGGTTAAGGTTCGCATTTCTTCCAGAGAATGAATTAGTATCAATTTTTTATAAATGCCATAAATATAACAGATTGAAAGCATTACCAATAATTGGCGATATATAACAACAGCCGTTTGTGGATCCATGGATGTTGGATTCATTGAAGTATCCCACCGGGCCACAAGTCCCACGGCTCCGCGGGTTAATTAGCGCTGAGGCACAATCACCCTCGTCAGAGTCCAGTTGCTTGTAGCACTCGCTACGGGCTCACCCCGCGCCCTCGGTTTTGAACCTACACCAGGCGGCGCCAACATCGAAATGTTGATCGATCATCTTCATACCGCAAGGTACCCCGGCGCCTGCAAGCGCCAAGAAAGCTCTGGAATTAGATGGTCTTTTCATCGTCTCCGAAGTGACTTTGATGACTAAATGCGCAAGCCCATAGCTTGCGCCGAATAATTACGCGGTCCGCCCCCCAGGCAATTGGCGAAATCGGGAAGGATTTTTGTAGATTCTCCGTTCCTGCGGTGATTTTTACTGGTCCCAGAGGGACCTCCACTTCTTCTATTCGACCCAATATTGTTGCTTGAGTCGCCAAATCGCCGGCACCAGGGCCGGGATACCTGTTCGAAACTAGAGTATTAAGAACTTGTACTGAGAAAGAGCCTATCCCTAAGGTCCTGTGTCCTGTCAGTTTCTTTCTCTTCTTGTGAGTTTGTTTTTTCCCCGTCAGTGTTTTTTCTTTCTCCGTTTGACAGTACCGGCCCTTTTTTTTCAGTTTTTTTTTCCTTCTCCGTCTGACAGACATAGTCCGGGGGCCCTGTCAGGCAAAAAAAGTCCGGCCGCCCTTCGGACCCAGAGATCGCAGATACTGAAACTGACTCGGCGGAGACAGTAGCGGATCTGGTCCGTTGATACAGCTCCGAGACTGGCGGCCGCAATATCTGAGACTGTGGCAGATTCGGTCCGTTGATAAAGCTCAGAGACCGGTCCTGAGACTCTATCAACGGATCTCATTCACGGAAGCACTCCACGAACCAAACTCGTGTAGTAGTGCGAGCTGCCGCAGGAGCTCTTAGACATTCGGGACAGAGGAAACGCGACGCAATCCCATTTAACTGTCCCCGCCTGGCCCGGAATTTACATTCGGTAATTGTGATAGAGCCCTTTCCAAGTACTCTACCGTCGAGGAAGTAGAGCCTTGATACGAGCGCCCGGCCAGCGATCGCCGCGGTCCGAAGCCCGAAGACCCGATTAAATCGCGAAAATAAAAACCAGAATCCGTACCTAGCCCGCTGCAGCGGGCTAGGTACGGATTCAACGAAGAGTGCTGTTGTGGAGGCCCGCAACTCCAAAGCTGAAGCGATCATGAGTAAAACCAAAAAAGGAAGGTAGATGTATTGTAAAAAGTGCGCGTAATCTGCGCCCTTCCAAGCATTATACCTTTTTACGAATAATTTGGCTTTACATTCGCAAGGAGTGATCGTTACAGCGAAGTAGGAGAAAAAACCCACTGGAGCAATTTGTCCAATAGTAACATATGGTGCTTCCACGGGTTGACATCCAATCCAACCTAAAGGCGAGCGATCTGCTACAAGCAACCGAAACAATTTTTGGTGAATTGGTCGAAAAGATCGAACTACGTACATATGAAGTGTTAGTGAAAGGTAGAGCCTGACACAAAAACTAGTCCTATGGTACACCCCCCTAATTCGTTAGGTATACTTCGATAAATTGCATAGACTGGTAAGAAATACCATTCCAGCGCTATATGAGCCGGGGTTGACATGGGATTTGCGGGATAGAGTCGAGAGTCCACCCTATATGGCGGCCGTAGGGTTACCCCGTTCACCGATCCGGGCTACTGCTCTCCGAACCGTACGAGATAGTTGCCCAGCACACGGCTATCTAACATGACTTTATCCCTCCGGAGCTTGTTCAAATCCGGCCCCTTACACGGTCCTTTGAAGATGGCCTGATAGACTCGTCAAAGTCAAAAACTTGACAAACGGGAACCATTTAGTAAGTACATAGGCCCTACTGTTTGTTATCAAGCGCTTTTTTATTGCTAGGTACCTTTCGGTTAGGTGGGTAGGCCTAGGGATAAAAGTAACCCCTAGGACCTCACCGTTGTTTCCTACACGGCTCGTCCCTTATCTTTTACATAAAAATAGGGATAAAAGCTAGTTTATCTACGGAAGAATTGATACCCAATGGATTATCGGAACCATATTGATGTGATGCAGCCGGATGATACTAGCACCTACCATTATAAAAGGAAGTAAGTAATGAAGGCTAAAAAAACGATTTAAGGTCGCATTGTCTAGCCACCCCAAAGCCAAGTTACTATAGTGTATCCTACGACAGGCGCCAGCTAACCCTGTGGCTCCATGAAGAGGACCCCGAGGTAATACGTATCCCATAGAAGCTGTTACCATAATTGAGAATGGCGTGACCACTCCAAGACACCGAACTAATTTGCTAGGACTCGCATAACTTCCATAATATAAACCACGAAAGGAATGAACCACGATAAAAACATACTGGCTCCATTAGCATGCATATAACGAAGCAACCAGCCCCCTTTCACATCTCTCATGATGTGTTTTACGCTTGAGAAAGCTAAATCCACATGAGGTGTATAATGCATAGCTAAGAAAACACCTGTAAGTATTTGGATAACCAAACAAAGACCAGCCAACGAACCAAAACCCCACCAATAACTTATATTGCTCGGAGTTGGATAATCTATCAAATGATTGTTGAGTGTAGAAAATATAGGTTGTTTAAGAATCGATAGTCGTCTTGCCATAAATTTCGTGCTTTTTCCTTTTCGCGGATCATGGAAACTTTGTGTTCTTCATGATTGACGTCACGCATAATGGGCAGGATTGACCCATCAATACAAGGCCTCAGGTTGATAAAAATAAATATAGATTTTTTTTCGTTCTATAACGCCACCTCAAGCCCGCATTGACGGAGTCCATAGAGCGAATAAAAAGAATTCTTTGGCGATGTTTCGAAGCATTTTAACCTCGAGCTGCTATGGCCTGCTGGGCTTAGCTCTATCCCCGTAAGGGCAGAGGGGCTAAAAATATCTATTTTTTTTGCTTGGCGTTTTATTGTCTGAAGTTTATGATTTCCACATGCTGAGTAATACTCGTGTAGTTTTGTTTTGCGCACCCTTGCGGGTAGCGCATGAGTACCCGCACAACCCCTAATTCTTAGGGGGCGAAAGGGACCATTGGTGTGCATTGCTTTGCGTCATCAACAGCAAACCCGGTTCTTTTATTCCGGTTGATTATGACGCGCGAAGGAAGTGAGGCCCTTTAATGAAGGTTTATAGCATCATTTGGGTAAATACATAGCAAAATTGTGAAAACATAAGCCTGTGGAATGGCAACACCTAATTCTGAACCAGTTGATGCGAATACTATAAAAAAGGGAGCAAGCTGCGCCAGATACAGAATACCGCCCATGGATAGCATGGTCCAAGCGAACCCGCTCAAAATCTTGACTAAACTATGACCAGCCATCATATTGGCAAATAAACGTATTCCTAAGCTTAATGCGCGAAAACAATAAGGGATTGGCTCAAGAAGTACTAAGAAAGGTGCTAACGGCAGGGGTACTCCTTGCGGTAATAATAAACTAAAAAAATGGAGCCCATGTGTTTGAAATCCAACTATAGTTATTCCAATAAAAAGAGAGAATGAAAGACCTAGGGTAATTAGAAAATGACTCGTTACTGTAAAACTATATGGTATCATACCGATAAGATTACGAAATAATAAAAAAGTAAAGGTGACATAGATTAAGGGGAAAAACCGTTGTTTCACCGAGGAAGCACCACTTATTTGTTCGTTCACCAAGTTAAGCACAAAATCATAAATCATTTCCACAAAGGATTGCCAAGCATTTGGTACTAAGTGTCCTCCATTCAGGGTGACAAAATGAACCAGAAGCAATACTAAACCGATAGTTAGTAGCATGAACAAAGAGGAGTTGGTAAATGGGAAATGCAAGTTTCCTATATGAATAGGAATCAATTGAATAATTGCAAATTGTTCTAGCGGGCTGCACGCCATAATTGATTCTATTTTTTTTAGAAAAGGAGGCCGCTGATAGCGACCCACCATAATAAGAGATAAAAAATTGAGTTTGGGCAAGAAAGTCCTATTATTTTTTTGGATAACCGGTGGGGCCCGGCCTAAGCATTGCCGGGCGGGAATCATAAAAGGTTCTGTGATAAGCCTCGTTCTACTATACGGGAAGTCCCGACGCATAACACACAGAATTTAGCTACTTCCCATAGCTTTTGATGAGGTGTATACCAAAGAAGCGGTTTGAACCGGAGAGTTTCTCATTATGAATTTCTTCCAATGTCGAATCCGGAAAATAACCAAACTGAGGTAATCAACACATATAAACAAATTCGAACCGGCCCCTACGAAAATGGAAATATTACATAAGAATGAATCCTTATCTACATATTTTCTAGAAACAAAAAGGGATACGTAGAAAAATTCCAACAATTGGATACTAATTAACCTTTCTAACAGTAAAACAAATCTGATTTCATGGGGCAAAGAAGTTTACGGAAATTATAGAGCCAGGGGGTAAAGCCAAAGGAGCACGTAGTGCCCGCAAAGGTCTTCGGACCCAATGGGTCCGAAGAACACTCCTACGAAAGAAGGGCCGAAGGGTTCGGCATGAAGACCCGATAGGGGAGAGGCCGATACCCGTTGGTCGCGCGTCGTAGATCCGGGTAAAATTTTTTTATTCGGGGCGATGGAATTAATTGAAAAGGTAATCCGAGTAATCTCTATATGAAATAAGTGAATTATCTTGTACCATATCAATATTCTAATAACCAATAGTCTAGTAGTTTATCCCTTTTTTGTATCATACCATCTAGTACTGAAAGCTTCACAATCGCTGCGGGCTTCCCCATCGAATTGACATAATATGGCGAAACAATCAAAGTGAGATAAAATTTGGCGCATAGTCAGATATTTCATTGCCAAGTCGGAATTAGGAACGAAGTTTAGGATGGTGCATCTGCCTAGGTCTAGCATAAGATCACCCTGCCAAATCGAAATAAAAAAATGTTTTCAGTTGCTCGCGGGTGAGCTTTTTTATAATCGATAAAGTAGATAGTTTACCACCATCTATAATGGGAGAAACTCCGATTGGCTTCAGCAAGTTTATGAAGATCATCCCTTTTTTTACGGGCAATCCCCATCTTTTGGGAAGCCTCCAGTATCTCAGCGTATAAACATTGATCCAAGCTTATGCTCTTTTTGCCCATACGTCGTTTGGCTGCTGATTCAAGCATCCAACGAATAGCTAAGGTTTCTTGACGATTTGTTGCTGTAATAGACGGTACTAATCGAGTAATGCCTGAGATTCTTACTTTTTTCACTCCACAAATAGGCTTTACATTTTCTATGGCGTTAACCAAAAGTTTTATAACATCGCCATGAGGAGCTAGACGATGAAACGTTTTATAAACAATAGCACGAGATCTCGTTTTTTTCCCATCAATCATGCAAATGTGAACCAATTTTTTTATTAATTGTTTTTGTTTACCATTCAAGCCCCGGATATAGCCCAAATTGTCTGAGCAATTGTATGTGCTTGCCCCACGGCCCCTAGGTCTTGATGGCAAAACCCCTTCCAGGGCATAGCATAAATATCTACGGTGGGATAAGCAAAGCGCATAAAAGCTTTCTGTTTCGCGACAAAATCTATTTCTTTTCGTTCCCACCCTCTCTGAAAGTCCTGATGAGTGAAACCAATCAAGAGATGAACTAAAAACACAGCTGAAATTCGATTTTTCGAATAAATTCATATATAATCTTTGGGTTTTTTCGTACCATATTTAGATCTGCCTCGACGTCGACCCGGTATTCCTTGAAGATCTTTAACTCCTCGAATACAATGGTATTTTACGCCTGGCAAATCTTGCACTCTACCTCCTCGAACCATAACCACAGAATGCTCCTGCAAATTATGACCTTCGCCGGGAATGTAAGCAATTATTTCATTTCGATTGGTTAAACGTACCTTAGCTATCTTGCGTAAAGCTGAATTAGGTTTTTTCGGCGATCTTGTCGAAACACGCAGGCAAACCCCCTGCTTTTGAGGACATTTATTTAAAGCTCGAGTACGCTTTGTGCGTCGTTTCGACTCTCTGCCTTTACGAACAAGCTGATTCATTGTTGGCATATTTCGCTTACTTCGTTTTTTTCCATTAATTTTTAAGTCCTTCGGACCCAAAATTCGGCTCAAAATCGTTTGATTAATCCCCAAACGAGAAATATGAATTCATAGATATTTTCAAGCCCTTCGGCCCCGTACTCTCCTGCGGGGAGACTTCAAAAATTTTTAATTTTGTTTATGCTCCTCGCGCCGCCTTCGGCCCTCTCGCATATCGCTCAGCCGGGGTCTGTTACGACCATAATAGGTAGAACTAATTTTACGTCACCGAACCGTACGTACTAGTTTCGCATCATAAAGCTTCTACGGGAACGTTACGGAACAGGTATTTGGGTGGCCTGCGTAGGCCTACAATTACTAGTCTTCCGCGGGCGGCCTCCCCCGCCTCGACGAAGTAAACTTCTTATTCGCTAGCATCAATTTCATTATGCTAAGAAAGTTGACGAAAAAAATAAATATGTTACGCGAGTGGTGCTCGACCAAAGGGGCGGAGGTGCCCGATAAAGTGGGCCCGACTTCTTCGCCTTTGTTGTTTCGAAGTCCTGTTAAAAACCAGCCGGCTCGCCACTTCTCTTTCAAGTCGCACTGAGGCCATCTTTCGAACATACGACGCCAATAGGCGAGTGAAAAAGCCTCCATCGCCGCTCGAAGGTCGGAAGCATTTCGCACTGAAGAATAGGAGGTTAGCGTCGGAACAGATCGTCATCCCCGACTCCTCCCAAGTCTCGCGCGAAGAAGAAGATGAGCTAAGTCTGGACGTACTTCATGGATGATGCTCGTCCACGAACACGGATCTCATCCAACCCCCGCCGGCAGACAAGCTTTTATCCTGCTTTAGCAGCTGCATATTGCGCGGAATGAATGGCACATTACATTGATGGCGAACTCGGGATACCGGTAGCCGGGCTATTCTTCGGGCCAGCCAATGTGGTAACCAACCGGAGTGGTTCTAGAAGGTACGATGCTAGTACAAGGGAACGGGGACCACCGGAGACGACGGCCATGAACCTCTCGCTTCTCTGCACGAGATAGCGTTATTAGTATGTATCGCACATTGGAAGATGAAGAAGATTAAATGGATGGACATATTGTTTATTTATTTTTATTTCGAAAAGAACGAGTAAATTTACCGATTTGCCAGAGGAACGCAGTGGTGGGTACCCAAATAGTAACGTAGTCGAGGAGTTATGAAATCAAAAACTCATTTGTTTTATTATAAGTTTTTCTTCCAAAGCGCAACGATTCGCTCAGCATCATGCCTTCACCGGTAGTCTTAGCGAGGGAGACGACTTCTTCGGCTTTACAGGACGACCCTTCATGTCGGCGTAGCTCTCTCCCAAGAGTTTTGGGTATTCCAAAGTTTGGGCATCCCTTGTATTTTCGTGCTGTCTTAACGAATCCAATAGATTTAAATCTCGTTCCTGTTGCTTAAACCCCAACTCTGTTTGCTTAATACGTTCGTTTGCACGTATTCCCTCCATACGTTTTTTTGATCGTTGCGAGGATAACTCGATCTCGTCTTATTTATGCTTAAAATATGCACCTATATTCTACGAAGCGACCCCCTTCCCGCAGGGCAGATGCTCAACCTGCGATAGGTTTCCAATTTTCACTTGCAGTGCGCAGCGCATCCCTGGCGCCACCCCTAATTCGAATATCGGGAAATTCATGGTCCATAGGCGCCACTGATACGTCCCCAGGGCGCACTAGTAAACTATTTAGCACTTTCCTTTCGGTGCGGATTCCGTTTCAATGTAGTGTAAGTGGAGCCAAAGCCTCATACGAAGATACAGTAAAGTTGCAGTTGCGATAATGGTGAGGAAGACACGAAAACGTAATCATAAATGTCTGATAGCGGATAGACCGCTCAAATGTGCAAATAATGAATTACAAGTAATGGAAGTGGTTGGGATTGGCAATAACAAATTTCGAAATTGAGACATTAAAAAAGACACTTTTGAAACCAATAAGATTAATGAAAGCCAAAAAAAATGCCAAAAAACCATGCAAGTAAAAAAATAGCTAATGAATTCGAAACAGATATCTTCAAATTTGATTCAATATTAAAAAAGTGAAGAATTTTGTACCGAACGGAAGCCGCCGGGATAATTAAAAGCATTGAAGTTTATTCTTTTTTTTGGTCGAAACCTACCCCGCCAGGAAGCCTTTTTCGCTTTGCTTTTGGAGCAACCTCAGTGAAGGTAAGGAAGATTATCCCTTACGGGATTTGAACCCGTGTCTTCGACATGAAAAGACGATGTCCTATACCCCTAGACGAAAGGGACGAAATCACTTCAAAAAAAGGTGTGCCCGGTGCCCCAAGTCTACTATTTTGTCCCGGAGTGAAAGCATAAAAACAAAAATATTTTGGGTTTTTTAGCGGTCCGTATTCACCAGAAGGCTTATTATCCGCTAGGGGGCAAAGCCCGAAGCAGGGGGCCGTAGGCCGAATGGCTCTGCGGCGGGTCAGCCGCTTCATCGATGGAAATAGATATCGAAGTCATAAAGGACTTCTTGTAGCGTCTTTTTACTCCCACTCAGCAGTATACTCAGCATATCCGTTTGAGGCTGCGAGCCAAGCATTGTATTGCGCTTGAAGTGTTTAGAAAGGTTCTCAAGTGGAATGGAATTGCCTGTTGTATATTTCGAGGTCCGAAGGTCCTGCGGGACTTTTGCGTACTCGAGATGACGAATTACAGGTTCAAGATCCCCGTACGCAACGACTTATAGGAGAATAGCGCCCCCCTCGTTCAACAGTGACGCTGAATTCGCAAAAGGGAGCCAAACCTTTACGGGTTCCAATACTGGAAGAGATTTATCCATCCCCCCCTTCGATTATACCGCCGGATGAATAGTATACATAACGCTTTAATGTTCGATTCTCTATCAAAAGCCGCCGAGTTTCTATGTTGTTCACAAAGGGAGTGCGCACGACGAATAGGATCTTGAGCAGCACCTGGAGCCGTCGCAAACGAATGACTATTTTCCTGTCGAGATAACCTCAAATTATTTGCTTCGGATTCTTCGTCCTTATCAGATGTATGGAGACTATATTTTAGATCGATGATGCTATGTCAACCTTACGGCGGCGTATTGTGCGTATTCCCGCCCACAATTGAAGAAAGGGGCCTCATCCAGCAAAGATCCGAGAAATTCAACCCATACATTCTGCACGAAGCACTTTCTACTAGAGCAATCAATTATCGCACGGGCTCTATAACCTCAATCCCGACTCTAGATGCTCTTAGTTTACCGGTCTTGTTTTCGAAAAGAACGGAATATTATGGAAGAGCAACACACTTCAAAAGTAAATGATGCCGTTGTGAAAAAACGGCAACTGGCCGAATGTAATAACCAAAAGTCATACGAGCATCTTTTTCGAATAAAATCTGTAAGCTACTATCGGTTTCGAAAAATCCCAATAGGTACTCCAAACTTAGGATTGACGGTTCAGAAAACAACAAGTTTTCTTTTTGCATAATAGTATTCTTATTTATGATTGTAAAGTATTTTTTTCTTTTGCCGAAACCCGTGCACCAGAAAGCCTTTCCGCTCTGCTTTTGGAGCAACCTAACGGTAGGTGCTTCGCCCCTTACGGGATTTGAACCCGTGTTTTCGACGTCCAAAAAAGTTTTGTTTTCTCGTCGCGCGGCGAAAAAACAAAATGGAATGCGCCTCCATATAACGCTTATAGAACCATCCGGGAAACGCGAAGCGAAAAAATCTATATCCCTACGGCCCGGGAGAGCCTCAGCCCTATACCCTATCGGGGAGCCTCTGGCCCTCTCCCAGGGTTTCCTTTTTTTGTCAGTTTTTTTATCTCCTCTGAGTGAGTTTCTCGTCAGTTTTTTCCTGTCAGTTTTTTTTCTTTCTTCCCCCTTTTTCAGGTTTTTTCCTTTCCTACGTCTGCCCCGCGCTATGGGCCTTTTGTCTCGGCTTCAGCTCTATCCCCGACACGGGAATGGGGAAAGAATCAAATCCAAGAAACACAAAATATGAGAGACGAACAAAGAGAAGCTTATCGCGCCTTCTGCTTGCTCCGCCGATGATCACGAACATTTCGTCCCTGTTAAACGAAAGACCCGGTAAATAACCCTCCAAGCGGAAAAAGGGACTTGAACCCTCAACCTTAGCCTTGGCAAGGCTATACTCTACCATTAAGCTATTTCCGCCATAAATTAAGATATATATACATGAATTGGCACAGGGTATGGCTCCGTCCGCCTCACGGCGGACCAGTCAGGCCTTGGATCTCCGCCCCTCCCCTGGAGCCAGAGACTGGGGGAGGCCGAGTGATCCAACACTCATATCTAGTCCTATACCGAATTTTGGGGTAAAGCCACCAGGCTTTAGTGGTACCTGCGAGCAGTCCGCCACATGTGTGGGAAAATTACCAAACTGGCGATAGTTAACACCAGGGGGGCGGAACATTTACGATTTGGAAACCCATGTTTCTCTTGGCGCCACGAGTCAAAATCTAGAATAGTCGGACAATACAAGAGCACGGTGTGCTTAAGCCATTAGTCGGGGGACGTAGGTATATATATTTTTTTTTTCGTAGCCTTTTCCGCAGGGGCGGAACTAGAGAACGTCTGATTGGAGCTAGTTACTCTCTACTTATCTGACGTATTCTTTTAGTACAATCCGATGGATAGGCCCATGCTTGGAAAGATTCGAACTCTCAACCCCCAAATCCGTAGTTTGGTGCTCTATCCAATTGAGCTACAAGCACTAGTTGGCTATTCTTAAGCACTACGTGTCGTATACGCGCTGCAAAATAAATATAAAAAAGATATATATATATATATATATATATATATATATTTATTTATGCTTCATCCTATTAGCTCAAGCTGCGGTATAAAGCACCGTAAATAGCCGCATGACTAGCGTATTGCGTTATTAGGCGTTCGTGCCATAAAACTGCCCTCCCCCCCCCCCTAACGTCTCTAGATCTCACTCAAATAAAACCTCCGCTACGCCCTACGGGCATAAAAATCTATATATATTTTTTTCGTTACAGTTTCTCGCCAAGTACTGTGTCAGTCAACATCGTGGTCGCAGTCCCGCAGTCTGGCCTCGTACAGTCAGTATAACACGCTAGTAATCAAGCATCAAGCGATTGTTTATCAATTCGCAATCAATCAAAGACTAGCTTTCGTTGAAGTTTTCTTGCTATTTTCGTTGAGAGGGGATGGAAAACGAAATAAAAAAATTTTTTATCCTTTTGACGAAAAAAGTGCTTACGCACCTTCCTCCCCGAGCCCCCAGGCCTCAACCCGAACCCTATGGCCAGGCACTCGCCCAAGAGGCTTTTAATACTTTTGAGGAATTTCCAGCTATCGAGGTTCGAAGAAGACGCCATTTGTGTAACTTAAGCACTGATCCGCCCTGTCCTAGAAGGGCCTAGTCCTTGGAGGGCGGAGCCCGCCCCGAAAGTTAGGGACTTGACCGAGCCAGGCTCGGGAGTCGAGTAGGCGTAGCCTACCCTGCAGTGGATGAAAGAAAAGGGTTCAAGTACCGAGGTAATTTTTTCATAAAAACTTATTCGGCCCAGGGGCCAATAAGTTTTTATGAGTTCCTTCTGAAAATTTTTTATTTATGGAGAGGGTCCATAAGTTCTATTTGCATATTTATCCGAGGTGGTGCTCGACCAAAGGGAGAGGACCTATTATGTGTTTTCGCATTCGACGTTTGGTCCAATAATGTTTTTGCCCTTTTTTTATGTATGCGGCTTTCGGAGTTGAAGTTCCTTTGTTAAGTGTAATGTATGTGTTCCTTAATGGGATGACCTTCGGGATTGCATGTTTCACCGGCATTCTATAAATGACTCGAGCGATAATTTAGCGCTACCCAGCGAAAAAAAAAAGGGAGGGGCGGGAAACGCGCCGTTTTCGGCTATCGGGAGGCACGGCTTAAGTAGAGCTGCATATTGTGCCGGTCGGACGATCGACGACGTTAATGACTGGCGGGTGGAAACTTATGCAAGGGAAATCTCTAATCACATGCAAAAGGCCCCATACTTTCAGGGGACGCAAGCAGATCTGAACATAATTTGGCAGCAATCCGGAGATATAATTGGCCCATCCCTTACAAACAGGTTTTGAGATGGCTTATCGAAAGCTTTCTCGGGAGCGCGTGTCACGGATGGAATTACTAGGAAATAGTCGATAAAGGACGCGTATTCTTTCTCTTCAAAGATTTCGGGCTACTAGATGCTTCTCTCAGGCCGACATCTAGAACGTGATCTCTCTTTGTATAGCTAATAACTTGCCTCTGTGATTATTGCTGGCTCCGCTGCAGTCATCGCCTTGTAAACCCCCAGTGCTTTGGGCCAACAGCTACAACTTGCCCTGGTTTCATTATATATACGACATAGGCTCTTGCGGTGGCCAAGACAGAAACATGAAATTGCGGTTGTATCTCCACTCTACGGATCCCGGCCACCTTACTTTTATTTTCATTAGATCCTTTCTTTCCGGCGGCTAAATCGGGAACAATCGGTAAAAGATAAATGGGAAGCGAACATCAACTCGATGCAAAAAACTTGGATCCCAGCCTCTATTTTTCAAATACGAAGTATACTTGGGAGAGGCAGGATTCGAACCTACGTAGAAAACCTTCAGCAGATTTACAGTCTGTCGCTTTTAACCACTCGGCCACTCTCCCTATGATAAGTAAGCTTCTATTTTCCGGTGCCACGGGACTCTGGTGAAAAATGGGTCAATCCACGCCGCGTGTAACGTGGCTCCTTTGGACTAACTAAACAAGTAGAAGGACGTACCGTTGGTATATATTATTCATTGCGCACTTTACGCATCCTACAGGATTTGAACCTGTGACCTTCAACTTAGAAGGTTGTTGCTCTATCCAACTGAGCTAAGAATGCGGCACATTACTAACCACTTCGCAAAAAAAGAGTGAATTCCAGAGAAGCTTGCTTCTTTCTTCTCTCCCGCTTTATTCGCATCGCGAATGGAGGCTGAAAGAGAAAGGGGGAATAAAACGAACAAAAAATATTTTTTTTTGCTTTGCGTTTTCCTGGTTTTTATCAAGTCCAACACACGACGAAATATAATGCATTTTGTATTAAAAACAATTCTGGAGGAAATTCGTCGTGTTTTTTGTATATTGATTCGCTCCAGTTTCACATAGTTTACGTGTTATTGGTTCCCAGAAGAAGACGGCCGGGGGCGTGTCGCGGGGTGCGGCATAACGCATAGCATGGAGGACTTGTTATATCATATAGAATACACGAAACTGGAGTTTCGTATACAGATAAATAATTGGAAATAGCATATACATATACAGAAACTGAAGTTTCGTATATATATACATATAACTTCAAATAGCATATACATATGCAGAAACTGAAGTTTCGTTTATATAATCGCTTTTCACATTCGTTGTCGAGGTGCACGTCAAAAGAATTTATGGAAAGAAGCCGCCGAAGTTACTATCTAGTTGCAGCAGTCAGAGGCGTTTATGTGCTAATCCGCGTTTATTAGACCTATGTGATTACCCTAAAATTTTGTTTGAAAGTTACTCATTTCTTCGGAGTGCCCGAGCCGCGTATCGTACACCTTTATGTTTTTCTCCCCGTACGCGGAACGACAGCGCGTACTGGACTTTTCCGAGCCTTTCATTTATTCATGGATAGTCTGCGCAGTTTGCAGTTGATACGTTCTAGGCTTAATTATAGCCTTTGCGGTTCCTTCGAGGTTTTTAATGACAAAGCAATTTGTGGAACACTTCGTAGATCGGGGTTATGTGACAGCTCACATCGGCGATCATCCAGCAGCCGCGAATGTCTACCGGATTTAAGCGTTGTATTATTCGATGGAGGACTCGACTAGGGGCAAACCATCAAGAACGAGGTGGATGCAGCCAATTATATCGAGTCGATGAAATCGTCCACCGCCGCGGCAAATATTTTCGCAACAGCGGCGGCACAAACGCGTATGAGATGCTGGGGATAAAAAATAATATGAAACGGGAGACCGAGCCGGGTAAAGAGATAATGGAAGAAGAAAGCGTAATGGAGCTCGGAAGTGCTTTCTTTCTCTTGGACTTGAGTGATCAGCCGCCGGAGGTGCGTGCGAAGAAACTATTTGTGTCCCGGCGGAAGCCGCCCAGAGACCATATATGCGGCGTTGATATTTCCAGTTCGGGTCGAGGATCACCTAATACGGCCTGAAATATGCATAAAAGTAGGCAGCAAAGAAACTTAATCTAATCTTAATCAATCGAAAAACTAAGGGCCATATAAATAACAGCGAACGCGAGTTTCATTACACGGGAGATCTGCTCGGGAAATGCCATTCCATAATCTATAAAAGGTGGATTTCCCCACCTAGCGCTTAGGCCAGGAAGCCGCAATGAATATCCTTGGCCTTGTAAGACGGATAACATAAGGCTTCCATTTCGTGTATACAGAATTAATAATACAGAAATCAAGAAATTTGGGTGGGAGGAAATTATAATCATTATATATGCATATGCGGCGAATCCATAAATCAAGAGATTGAGGTAAGGGTTAAATCCGTAAATTTGGAGCAAATAATAATATTTAATCATATGAGTTCACGAAGTAAGAGATCCTACAGGAGTTCTGGGCCACCATATTAGATGAATGGATGAAAATCGTCAGGATTTTTAAACCATTCATCTAATATGGTGGCCCGTTGGGGAAGACTTCACAGACCTCTTCAGTAACCGGTTGGATTGGCTCCTGCGTGGGTGGTACTTCCGTCTCTTTGCTTAGGTTAGATGGGCGGCCAGTGCTGACCCTTCGATTTTTATGGCTATTCGGAAAACAAAATAGAGACTCGTGATATATGTAAAAACTCTAACCAAAGCTCCATCTTTCAAAGCGCCATCAATGCTTCCCATTATACGGCAAACGTGCTCCTTTTCTTCTTTCGGTTTTATCTCTTTTGCCTCCAAAGTTTTAGATAATGTATCTGAAACCTCGTAAGCTTCCAATAAGTATTTACAGAAAAGCGGGATTGTACCAAAAATCTTTGAAAAAGCATAGATGGGATAGCATTTATTGAAATTGATTGGTTGATTGTCAATAAGCCATTCTTTTATGGCTGGATCTCGGTCCCAGGATAAAAATGGAATAAAATGATATACGAAAAAGGAGATTGGAGAAAGCAACATAGTAGTTAAGATCCGAGAAGTCTAGCGTGGTAACGGCAATCAGGAAATAAAGTACTACGCAAAGACTGATATAATTTTCGTATATCTAAATAAAAGAGTAAAAGATTTGTGAAGAAACAGTAAACAGTGGACATTGTTTTTTCCCGGGGGGGGTTTCCTTATACCAGATTGAGCAATAAAAAATAAAGCAAAGAGGGAGTCCTAACTCGAAGGGTTTCCCGTGGGTGTGGGGCAGGTCTCCCCCCCTTCGTAATCAATCCAACGATTAAATAAGCACGCCAAAAGTAAGCCGGCGGCCTGTAGCATGCAATACGTTTTCCGTGACAAGCGAAACAATGCATTGGGTGCGCTACGGTTTCTTTTTGATAGACTTGGATAAAATAAAAAGCTTTTTGATTTTCCCGATAATTGCCAGCTCTTGGAGAGATATAAATCATAATTGAAAAACGAACTAGACTCAACGGTTTTATACCGAAAAACCTTGGTTGCTTCCAAATGTTACATACTTCATTTAACTTTTTTGATAAAGACCATCTCACGGCGGAAAGGCCTTCCAAAGCTTGAGCTTGGCCCCGAATCATATGTTTTTCATACGAATTTAAATTAATGGTTCGACCCCGAGCCAAGGGAAGGGGCTCCTTTGGCGTTGGCTTAACCCCTCCCAGGGCCGCTAAAAAAATGCGTAGGAAGGGCGGCCGAAGGAGTCGACCGAGTCAAGGTGGTGCCTCGTCCCGCAGCGAAGAGCCCGACGACAGCCTCGTTTTCTCTCGGAGCCGCACGAAAAAAAAATATACATATTTTTTTTTGCTCTCCCCCGTGGGGTGGCCCTTTGGATGTAAGACCAGAGGGCCACGAAATCAGAAAGCCTTTTATGTATGCACTACGGGCCTGCGGAGAGCCTTGAGGGGGGGATTTCTCTATATATGATAGATAATCAGCCGCGAAAACAAAGATTTTTTTTGTGCTGCGTCCCCATCATTAAGCTCATAAACATAGGCAAAGTGCCATTTGATGAGTAACTAAAAACAAGGGAGAGGGATATAGAAAGAAAAAAGTAATAAAAAAGACAGTGATTGCTAGTAGTAACGATTTTTCACGATCCATGGGTTTATATAAAATCCATGTTTCGGGTGTATCAAAATACATTATTTTCACAAAGCGTATATAATAAAAACGACTGATAACGCTAGTAACTACTCCTATTAGGGCTAGTAAGTAGGCCCCACAGCCTAAAGCGGCAAAAAACAAATAGAATTTGCTACAAAATCCAGCTAATGGGGGTATTCCTGCGTATGAAAACATAGTAATAGACAGGGTAATAGCTAAAATAGGATTAGTTTTGGCTAAAGCACCTAAATCTGCTATATATTTGAAACGATTTTGACGTAACGCTAAAACCATGGCGAATGCATTAACGGTCATTAATACATAAATAAAGGTACCAATTAGTAGTGATTGAATTCCTTCTATGGTTCCGCATGAAAAACCAATTAAAAGATAACCTACGTGTCCAATAGAACTATAAGCTAAAAGTCTTTTGACTTTGTTTTGGGCCATGGCGGCCAGTGCTCCTAAGATCATAGAAGCAATGCTGCAAAAAAAGAATAGTTGTTGCCATGTTGGATCATAGAAACTATAAATAAAAACACGTAACATATTGGCAAGAATAGAGATTTTAGGTGCAATCGAAAAGGATGCTGTAACTATAGTAGGTGAACCCTCGTATACATCGGGTGCCCACATATATAGAGTCAAAGATACATTCACCGAGTCGCGCAACAAGTCAATAAAAAATATAGATTTTTCCTATCCCCTATTGGTTCGAGGGCTCAAGCCCTTCAATCGTAAAGCGCTCCCCCTCTGGTCGAGTGCTATGCACCTCTCCCTCCCGGAACAACCTCCCCGCGCACTACGTGCCTATGGCCGCCAGAGGCGCGGGACTGTAAGTAAGAAGAGGTGCGCAGCACTTTGTGGCCGCCAAGGGCCTTAGCTTCACAGGGTCCGAAAGGTCAAAGGCCGTAAATTGCTCGTAGATGGATTCCCGCGCACTTATTTTTTGGCCAGGGCGATAATACCAGCGGGAGAGGCCCGTAGGGAAATTTTTATGTTTTACAAAAAAAGGGCCGGGCACTGCCAGACAAAAAAAGGCATGATTCTGATAAGTTTCTGGAAATATATATATATATATATATTTTCTATTTGTCGTTCACTCGCTGTTCGCTTAGCAAACGGTTGAGAAAATTCCCAAATGACTTACTACAGTGCTCTCCGAACCGTACTAGATAGTGGCCCATCATACGGCTCTCTAACTCTACTTAACTCTCGGATTATATATCCAAAGGGCGCAGCACTCTCCCCGTTAGGGAGAGGGGGGCACAGCGAAAAGTATATATTTTTTTTAAACCGGCAGGTCGAGCCGGCCTCTTCGCGCCTTCGGACCCTTCTTGCTTTCAGCCATTCCACTCCACACGCAGCCGGATCCACCTGGATCACCTGGAATGATATCAGTTGATTTTGTAGAGTTCAACCCGCCAAATATAGGCAGGTACCGCATAGACCCCTTCCCTTCTGTTGTTGCCAGCGCTTCACTGGGCCGAGAAGAAAACTTGTTTTCTTCTCTCGCTTTCGCACTTGGTTGCGGCCGAATAAAAAAAAAATATTTGGGCGCTAGGGTACTAAAGGTCCTCTGACTTCCAGCCGGGGATTTATTTCACCGTTGGATCTCGCCGGTACAGCCTATGGGTTTCGGTGCCTTGAGATATCGTTTTGTTAATTGTCCCCAAAGAGTTGGGTAATCAGCTTCCATGCAGTTTACAGCTCCAATCTAGACCTTGTCGCCTTTTCACCCCGACAGGCAGGAAGCACACCAGCGTGCGTTCGCGCGTTTCCCCTTCGACGGGTGAACTGGGTAGCCAGTTGACAAGAAGATAACTTCGATTCGCCAGGCGGGCTTATCTCGTGTGACACTATTAGAGCTCACGCGGTGCTATTGAGCAGCAAAAAACTATTTAGGGCGCTCTCAACCGCGTTTTTGTAACATGCTATGGTCTCAACGCTCTCACGAGGTAGTGATGAGTTCTCCACGCTCGGCGCACAGGGCGCCCCGAAAGTATTGAGATTGGCCGCAATCTGTCGGTACCCATAGGCCGTCTAACGGCCGCCCGAAAAGGAACTGCAGTGATCTTGAATAAAAAACCTACAGCGATAAATAAAATTCCCATAAAGATACCACTAGATTGAGCACCGAACAAAGTGATTTCATATCCAGTGAAAATCTTAGCTAATTCCTCAAAGTTGGTAACTCCAGTAAACCCATAAATCATGGAACAACCAAACAATAATATTCCGGAGGAGAAAGCACCTAAAATAAAATATTTTAAGCCGGCTTCCGCGGAAAATTCAGAGTCTCTTTTTGATGCTGCGATCACATAAAAACATAAACTTTGAAGCTCAATAGCTAAATACATGGCGATTAAATCATAAGCCGAGATCATAAAAAGCATACTGCAAGTAGAAAGTAGAATTAATACAATAGATTCGAAAGCATTCGAACTCTCCTGTTTGGAATAATCCAAACACATAACCATGGTACTAGCCGTACTTAATAATAGAAAGATTTGGCAAAAATATGTAAAATTGTCTATTATTAAATTATTATATACTAAATTGGCAACAGCTAGAGGTGAGCCAACGGCGACCAATAGGATGGTTATTAGAACACTGAGTAAACCAAGCCAACCCACATTACGCACTAACGGTGGATAATCGTATTTTTTAGAGGTACTAAATACAACTCCATAAATAAGCAAAATGATGGTTGCGTTAATGAGAAAGATCTCCGGGAAAAGCGCTAAAAAATCATGCTCAAACGTTTCTTCGAACCTCTTTTTTATGTTTTTTAATCAAATTTTCCATGTTGCACTAAGTTACTCACGGAAGTATGCATACACTCTAGGAACACTTCGGGGTAAACACCCATCCAAATAACTCCAGCAATAAAAGGTAAAAAGATGAGAACTTCTCTTCTATTTAAATCGGAGAATTTGAGGATAAAATTGGGTTTGAAATTACCGAAAACCACACGATTATATAGCCAAGGAGAGTAAGCGGCGCCTAAAATCATCCCAAGTGCTGCTAATGCGGCCACTAAGCTATTTCTTTGGAAAGCCCCTACTAAAATGAGAAATTCCCCGATAAAGCTGCTAGTACCGGGTAAACTCATATTGGCTAGGGTAAAAAATAAGAAAATGGTAGAGGAAATAGGCATGGTGCTGACTAAACCTCCATAATATTTAACAATTCTTGTCTTGTGTCGGTCGTATAGAACCCCAACACATAAAAAAAGGGCTGAAGAAACCAGTCCATGACTTAACATAAGTAAAATGCTACCTTCAATTCCCTGTATGTTCAGACTGAACATACCAATAGTCACAAAATTCATATGGGCTACTGAAGAGTAAGCAATAATTTTCTTCAAATCGATTTGTCTTATTGTAGTTAAGGAAGTGTATATAATAGCAATCACACTTAGAGCATAAATGAAAGGAGTGAAATAAAGTGTCGCTTCAGGAAACATGGGTATAGAAAATCTTAAAAAACCATAGGTTCCCAATTTTAAAAGAATTCCTGCCAAGATTACAGATCCAGCCGTAGGTGCCTCCACATGAGCTTCAGGTAACCAAATATGAACTGGTACCATAGGCACTTTCACGGAGAAAGACGCGAAAAAAGCAATCCAGAGCAAGATTTGGCGCCGCTCACTAAATTCTGTGGTTGGTAATATTTGTAGATCAGTGGTTCCTGTTTGGAAAAAAATAAATAAAATGGCTAGGAGCATGGTAAGAGATGGGCCACCAACCTAAACTACCCAATAAAACCAAGTCTTCTGCACTTTCGAGGCGTGGCTTATACCTCAGTCATGGTGATATCTTCATTAGGTATCAATGGCCTTCCTCCGAACCGTACGTGCAAGTCTCCCCGCATACGGCTCTCCGAGTGATCCTTGAGCTTATAGATTGGTTGGAAGTTTTTACCCCCATCTGGCCTCTCCTCGCTCCCAGTATACCCTGTGTTCCTCTCACGGTCCAATCCAACTAACCGCGGTCGGACCCCGAGCCTTTTTGTTTGGGTTCAGCCTCCCTCAAGACGAGATGAACAGTATAAGGTTTTTACTTATAATGTCATCACCTGTTCTCTCTGGGCCCCTTAGCAGAATCATGTCCGTTATTACGGGCCCCCCGTTGCCTACCCTTATCCCGCCGGGGACACCCCCGGAGAGGTTAAAAAGCCAGTTCCCCGGCGGAGTGACCTTAGACAATCCCACGTTTCATGCTAGTGTGTCGAATAATCGGTTCCTTAGGTTCTGAGTCCTTGCCCGTATCTATACGGTAGCTGTCTTCAAGTGCGTTCCACTCTTTTTACTAGCCCCCCGTTCAAGGGCGGTGGCTGTGAAGGAGATCGCTGTTCCCGCTGGCGACATAATAGCTGGGCCTTTTCCCAGCCAGACTGAGTGGGATACCTCCAGTAGACTCACAAAACGAGCCATAGAACTTCTAGCTCGGGGAACTCCTTAGCGCTATCGGTTTCACGCCGTGTTCCCCTTTTCCCCACATGCTACAATACCCTTTGGGCTTTCCCCGCAAGGATAGTGGGACGCTTTACATAGAACACCCCATGCCGGCTTATTTTATTGTTGTCCGGAGACTCACTAGTACCAACGTGGCGCACAACAAGGATCCCATCAAGGTGTACAAGAAGAACTGATATGCTGCTTTGATTTTCCTTTGTCTGGACCCCCAAACACCTATAATAATAAACATGGGAATTAACACGCTTTCGAGAAAAACGTAAAATATTAAAAGATCGAGTGAGCAAAACACAGCAATTAGGAAAGATTCACAAATGAAAAACGCTATCATATACTCTTTTTTATAACTCTTGACGCTATAAAAGCCAACAAGAATGCAAATAGGGGTTAAAAACGTGGTCAAGATCACAAAGAATAACGAGATACCATCTATACCTATATAGAAATTGATATTTGAATACGGAAGCCATCGAATAGTTTCCACAAACTGAAATTTTGCTGTATCATTCTCGAAGCGTATCCAGAAAAAAAGAGAATATAAAAAAGTGATCAAAGAGGTCCAAATTGTGATACCTCGTATCAGACGTACTCTCGAATTCGGGATCACCAAAATAATAAGGCTTCCTAGCAAAGGAAGCAAAATGAGACCACTTAAATTGGAATAAAATGGAGCTAAAACTTGTAACATATACGTTTACTCTTTTTCCTAGAAATCCCGAAAAAAATATATATATATATTTTTGCTGCGAAGAATGTATATGCTGCGAAAAGGCCCGTAGCGCTGCCCTACGGGCCGGAGGCCTACGCTTGTTAGCCGCCCTTTCTTTGTCTGTTTCTTTTCTTTCAGTTTTTGGATAATAGAGAGTTATTCACAATGGAATCAGAATGCGCTAATCTAATTATTATGAAAAATGCCGGTACAATAATAGCCTAAAGCAAAGAATTAGCATTTGATACTAAAAATCTGTGGACCCGGTCTGTTTTTGGCTAATTATGTTTATTATTTCCATCGGGCGACCGGTCCAGATCCCGCACGATAAAAAGCACAAGTCCATTTCTGTGCAAAGGCGTTGCACTCATTCTTGTTCGGCAACGAACACGGAGACCTTAGCATGTGCAAGAAGCTCTGTTGAGGGGGTTTCATTTACCTCCTACCCGGGGTAACCCAAAAGTATGGAGCAAGCCGGTTCTCTCGTATTTAAGATGAGGTTCTGTACCGGCGAATCGGAGACTCTTTCGGTCCTTGTCAACCAGCAATTAACCATTGGCACCTGAGCTCTGCAAATGGCGAAGCGCATGAACGTACGTTGCTCGCTCTATGCCTATTGATGGTATATATCAACCAGGTCATAAATGGTTTGTCCTCTACCTACTCTCTCGTGTGGAAGGATAGAGTTCAAGATGGAGCGGATTACCTATACTACTAGGGACAGGAGTCTAAACGACCTTCCAAGGACCGTTTAATAGGCGGCGCTCGGGGGGTGCGCCGTGAAGCGAAAAAAGTAAGGTCAGAGAGCCGTGTGATGGGCAACTATCGCTTCGGTTATTTTTTTTTTTGTTCTTGAGGTCCGAAGGTCTCGACCAGCGGGGAAGTAATTTTATATCAGAGAAAAGGCCCGAAGGCCGAAGGGCTCTCCCCGGCCCCCCGGGTCTTTCATAGCTAGCTTTGCCCCTATGATTGCGTTCCTTAAAGATTCAATATATTATACAATGAAGTGTGGGCCTTTAGTTCGTACCAATGTTTCCTTAGATATTAATAAATAAAAAGCTAACTATGTAAATGAAATACAATCGATTATCTACCCAGAAAGAGATGAAATCCCACAGGCCTATAACGGAAATGAATATTGTTGATCCGAGCAACATAACAAAGGCATAATGATAAACAAATCCACTTTGAATTTTACTTATTTGCTGGGCCATTTTTCGAATCGTGTACGAAATTCCATAAGGACCCAAGATTTCAATAGCACCTTTGTCTAAAGCTTTGAACGAGACTTCATATCCAAAACGCAAAAACGATCTAGCTAAAAAGTCGTTAAAAACTTTATCGAAAAACCAACGCTTATTGAAAAAGCAATATAGTCGATTACCAAAAGTACTAGTTTTCAAAGCGAGAATGAGTGGATTCACCACAAAATTTACACTATACGCCACGAATGAACCTAAAGTACTAAACAAAATAGGAATTAGTTTGATAATGGTTGGAGTAGCAAACTCAGATTCGGCCATAATTTCATTTCTGGGTAGTATGAAAAGTGAATTAGCCCAAAAATTGGTACCTGAACCAATCATCATATCTTTGGCCAAGTATCCTACAAAAATACTCCCAAAAGCCAAAAGGATTAGAGGTATTGCCATAAGAATGGGCGCATCATGACATTTACTTAAATCTCGCTTGAATGAATTAGTTGATGCTAGAAAGGTTAGAAACAGTAAACGGAAAGAGTAATAAGAAGTAAAAAATACCGATACACTTCCTAACCAGAAAGCGAAGTTACCACTGATAGTATATTTCGTGTAAGCAAGTTCCGGAATAACATCTTTTGAATGAAATCCCGTTAAAAAAGGGAAACCAATTAAGGATAAGCTACCTATAAGCATCATAGCATAGGTAAAAGGTAACAAGGAAGCAAGCCCTCCCATCTTACGCATATCTTGCTCATCCGACATGGCATGAATCACTGAACCTGCACTCAGGAATAAAAGTGCTTTGAAGCAGGCGTGATTCATTAAATGAAATACGCTAACGGAATAGTTGGAAATGCCGCAAGCAAAGATCATATAGCCTAACTGACTACAAGTTGAATAAGCTATAACCCTTTTTAAATCGTTTTGTAATACTCCGGTGGTTGCCGCGAAGAATGACGTCATAGCGCCTACAAAAGTAATAACAATCAAAGCATTGGGTGAGTATTCAAATAAAGGAGAGCACCTTGCTATCATAAAAACGCCTGCTGTTACCATAGTAGCTGCGTGAATCGAAGCGGATACTGGAGTGGGCTACTCTTGCATAACCGTTTACGATTTCACAAGGCCGGAAAATATATATATATATATTTTCTCCACAGCATTGGGTAATTGGTTGGTGAGTCTACCTCCGGCAAGAGTAGGGACTGGATCTTCCACTTATGAAATATGGGCTCTCCCAATAATCTTACGGGTGGCCGCTGTGCCCTCAAAAACTAAGATGTGGTTTTTCCTTCATACACGAATAGACTCGACGCCAAAAATCTAGATTCTTACAAAAACTTATCAGTTTCTGCCCCCCTTTTTCGTCTATTTCTTTTCGTAAGTCCGTCAGTTTTTTTCCTTTTTCCCGTCTGTCCCCCTTTTTTTTCAGTTTTTTTTCCTTTCTTGTCTGACATAAATAGTCCGGGGGCCCTGTCAGACATAAAAAGGCCCCGCCCTCCGGGCCTCTCCCTCAGGTCTTCGTGCCCGGCCAGCGGGTTCGGGAGAGATTCCATTTCGAACAAGAGGTCTTACGTACAGTCTCTGGGGATCCTATAGAGCTCCTTCGGCCTTGACTCCGCCGGGTGGATTTGACCCTGATAGGTTTCCTGCTGATTGGTCAAAATGAGATATTTTTCCGATAGGGACTCTCATTTGGTCGACGATTCCAGCATACAGTGAGATTGTTGAAATGTACCTAATGGCACATGAGAGCCCTCAAACAAATATTATAAAACCCTCCATTGCATCGGGTAACCAAGTATGCAATCCAATCTGTGCGGATTTTCCAACAGCGCCAATAAACACTAAAATACGAATAACAGTTATGGCATGAAATTCCATGTTACAAAAAAGGAAATAATGATGGGGGTCGGAAAAGGCACTGGCACAAGCAAAAATAGTGGAAAAGTCAACTGTTTGAAAAATAGTAAAACAACCCATAATCCCGAGAGCTAATCCAAAATCACCTACGCGATTTATGAGCATAGCTTTAATAGCCGCTTTATTCGCCTGAATGCGCGTAAACCAAAAATTTATCAATAAATATGACGCGAGTCCAACCCCCTCCCATCCTAAAAATAACTGAATGAAATTATCTCCAGTTACCAACATAAGCATAAAAAAAGTAAAAATTGACAAATAGCAAAAGAAACGTGGACTATGCGGATCCCCAGACATGTAGGAAATTGAATAAATATGAACTAAGCTACTTACAATTGTGACGACCAATAATAAAATGACTGTGAGGCTGTCAAATAAAAAGCCCCAAGCAGCGTCAAAGAGTTCCGAAAAAATCCAAGGAGCAATCCTTATATAGCAAGCACTGGCACACAGCGCGACTTCGTAGAATGCAATACAAGATAAAATAGAAGATAATGAAACACACGTGGTTGTGACTACAGCCACTCCCCTTGAACCAAGAAAACGACCAAAAAAACCTGCCGCAAAACTCCCAATCAACGGTAAAATGACTATAAGTAAATACATAAGTACTATTTTTTTTTTTGCTCGAATTCGACCTGCCGGAAGGCCTTCTCATTTATCGATGGAAAAAGGATCCAATTTATGTAGGCTCTACCTCTAATCCGCGGAATAGATTCAGGCAACCTCAGCAGGGGTCGGCCGGGGTTCATATAACCTACGTTTATAATATAGCGAGTTCCCATGGAGTTGCTTCTATCCCTTGTAGTCTCTCGCTCATCGTAAGCTTCCTCACATTGGCTTCGTACTCAGGCACTAAGTATTCTCTTTGCTCTATTCTATGAAAACAGTGTTCTCTGGGTCCGTGTAAGATTTACCCGTCTGACGGTGCCCGGCCAGCAGTAAAATTTCGAATGGAATTACTAGTATATCCACTTTTAACTAATGTGATAAATAGTTGCGGACTCCGGCTTGGAAAATCGAAAACCGAAAACATATGTTTTCTGTTTGCCAGAGCCGTACCGATAACTTAAACTTTTTATTTTCAATAATGTCTGTTTTTCGATTCCCACCTCGATTTAGTAAGGTCGGTCTAGTCGGTTTCGATCGCCTATACACCTTTTTTTGCCATTTTTTAGCCCATTGCTAAGGGAATCGCTTCGCGATAAGAGGATCTCGTTTTCATGTATAATCATATATTAAAGAATAAGAATTGAATAATAAATTTACGTAAGAATTAATGTCCCGTACTCGAATTACGGTTTGATTTCGCGTCATCGAATTACAGTTGGATCACGAAGGAGAGAATAATGCTTCGGGATACGCGAAATATATGGCTCAGTATTAGCCATGGAGGGAGGAGGCTCTACGCTTTAGCAGATGTTGTCGAGCGCACAGCGAGGCAAAAGAAACAGAAAGGACTAAAGCAATATATCTATTTTTGTCTCCGCTCTTTCGCGCATTTGGTGAAAAAGGTAAACACGACGGATTTAAAATCCGTTCCTATTGGTTATTGGTTCAAGTCCAATAATGCGCATCTCTTAGAAACTTCATGAGAATGATGAATTATCGTAAAAAACAAAATAAAGTCCTACGACCTATGGAAAATCTAAATATTAATAAGGTTAAAGCGTCGTCAAGAAAAGGGGGGAGCAAGTATACAGGAATTACGTTTAGGATATTTGCCTCGGTATTATGGTAAGCGTGTGGTTAACGAGGCTACGGAGTGGTTCACCCGAAACTAGAAGCAGACAACGGGATAGCTTCGGTTTTGGAGGGTTCAATATTGGATTGATAACTGGCTCCAAGCTAGTTATCATCCTCGCTTAAAAAGCAACTATCCCTACAGTGTGACGGGAGGCCTCTCCATGCTTTGAAAAAAAGCTCAAGCAGAAGGTAACGGGTGACAGGATTTTGAACCCGATATCGAACCAGACACACCATCAGGCAACCCGTGGATCTATTATACGGAGAAGGTCCCGTCTGGGCTGCTTCAAATTGCTTCCAGCTTTTATGGCCTTGAAGACTTGTATCTCTGCTTCTGCGGCCCTATCCGACTCGAACATGTCTATCCGGTTCATCCCCAATGACTCGTTGGTTATCTTCCGTGTCAAGCGGTAATACCATAATTGGACGAAATCACGTTAGTGGCCGTAAATTCGAACCGGTTTAATAAGCTAGATCTTTATTTTCGGAGCATATTTTTTATCCAACCAATCATACGGATCATTCTGAGCCTCTCAAAACCACGCCAAAGGGTTCTCTGAGTTCGCTCAACATACTCACTGGCCCGTCGGGGTCTCGGGCGAGAATGATCTGAATGCTGGTCGGGAAATTCAGTGCGTAGCGATCCAGGTTCCTGGAAGACTGCAAAACTAAGGTAAGCAGTTCAGGATAATTTGTAGAGGACTCAATTTGCCCGATCGCAAGCGGCTCTTGATCAATGTGAATGTGTTGGATTCCGCCTACGACGCCCCGTTCGATGAAATACGCATTAAAATTGAGGTATATTTCATGGTTTTAGGTGTATCAAAATACATTATTTTCACAAAGCGTATATAATAGAAACAACTGATAACGCTAGTAACTACTCCTATTAGGGCTAGTAACCCCCGAAGCGGCAAGAAACAAATATAATTTGCTACGAAATACAGCTAACGGGGGCTGCGTACGAAAACATAGTAATAGACGAGGTAATAGCTAAAAAAAGAATAGTTGTGGCTAAAGCACCTAAATCTGCACTCCCGTTTATGCGACGCACGGAAAAGTAAACTGCCCTACGGGCCTCGTGCCGCGCAGAGTGGCTTTGCTGTTTTGGTCCCCGGTCCCCCCGGCGGCCTTCTAAGTCTCATCGATAAGTGGTCTTTGATAATTTTCATAATTTCATCAACGGTCACCGAGGAATGCAAAAAGGGCGGGGCAACTGCTGCAG